ATGACAGACAATTCTTGAGGCGACAGCTCACTTGTCGATTTCAGTATCTCACAATACCCAAAGTTTCTCTTTCCTCTTCAAAGACTCCAAAGACTCCTCGTAAACCCTGTTTCCTTAACTACTTTCCTTCTGATGGCGCTGAAGAATTCCTGATTCGTGAGCGATATCAAGCAAATGATCGTTATGCCCTCTTCAAGAAAAGGAGTCTCAGCTCAAAGCTACTAAGGCTCAATTGGAAGTGGCTTCCTCCTTTCTCGTTTTCCTGTGGAATTCCTTAGGGAAGACTTCTTCTTATCCTTTCAAAACTCTCCCTCTTTATCCCAAGAGGTTGCAAACAACTGGTGCTCTATTGAGGAAGTAGAATCGATCAGTTCTTCTCTCAAAGTTCCTCAAGAATCCTGCGATTCCTGTCCTGACTGGTCTCTATCTTGTGAAGTCATTGAAATCTCTTCTGATGCATGGTTTAGCGATACCGACAGCTATCTTAGTAATGGCGATAGCCACTTTAGTGATAGTCATTCCATCCTTGAGGTTTATTACGAGTATCACTATTTTAGCGAATTACTGACGCAATCTTATTGTATTGATTGATGTAATCTTGTTATTCCCACATGTATTAACTTAGATATACTTAATAAGTCGACGACTTTGGCTTAAGCTTATCTTTCTTTGTGATAGGGAAGCATCCTTGAGTAACGTCATACTCTTCTTGAGAACACTTCATTACTTCCACTCGGTTAAAAAGAACGATACTTCCAGTATGGGAAGAGGAAAGAGAGGAAGAGCTGAATCTAGGTAAGCCAAAGAGGGATTAACTCATAAGGTAGAGTGGCATCCTTACAAGATGTAAGTAATAGGTTCGAGTCCTATATCCCTCTTAATGTGCCTCACCTATAGCAGAGTAAAATCCCCCCGGATTACCCTTTCCTTTCGCCTTCTTCTTCCTTCTGCATGACGACTAGGCTTACTGTTTCCTCTTCCCGAATAAAGTGGGACAGCTGGAGAGTGAGTAGTAAAATTGTTGTGATATGGTTTCCTCTGAGCTTCTTGATTGATTCTGCTACATCTTCAATATAGGAGGGATGGAGAGCAATTATGGTTCGTCAATCAACGTCATAAATAGATGATAAGAAATGATGCCTTTTGTGTTCCAAAACTAATCGTGCTTCTTTTCTTTGCTTACCCTGTCGAACGCCTTCTTGACTACTGAATAGGGAAATACTCGTCTCCAGGCCAGGAACTGATTTTATCAGAACAAAAGATCCCTTCTTCATAAGAAGGGATAATATCGCTTGAAAGCGCGAGATTAGGCTCTCACCACACATAGATTAGATGGCAAAAATGGTTCGTAAAGAGGAAAATGGCGACTTCTTTCTGCTTCATCCTTAGCATGTCGTGCTAGCAGGACACCCTATACCGCTAAAGTGTTTAGCTTGTTCAAGCTAATTGCTGACACAATTCAGGCCGGAGAGCTTATGGGGGTTGGGGGGGGCCTAGGCCCCCGCCAACAGACTATCAGTTACCACGTGAAAAAGGGCACTGTGTTTGTCTTGGTAGTTGCTCCTTTGCATAGCAAGCCCAAGAGGTGAGGCACGACCTATTAGAGCTGCGGACAATTTAGTTCTCTACGGTATCGATTCTAGTCAGAATGAGAACGGTCAGTTCTTCCTTCCCTCAATCCTTGGTTATTTTCTGCACCTTTATGGTTACTAAGCCGCTAGCTACTGGCTACTTGCTAGCTTATTAACGTTTCTGTAACCTGAGTGTTAATCACTTGTTTTAGTCCCTTACGAGTAAAATAGTGATAGTCCGCCCGCTTAGCGGCTATTATACTTGGTTACTGTTGCTCTTGGTTACTCTGCCCTTTAGCACTTCCCCACCCGAGGAAGTGGTTTCTCCTAACTGTACTAACTTAGTATCTACCCTTGCTGATGATAATCTCCTGGTATATACTTGCTTCCAAAGTTAGCAACTAGACTATTTATTAAGAGTTGGAAGATGGGCTACAGTTGATAGGATTAGGTCCTACTAAGAACGCTTACCTTATTTAGTAAGGGTGTATTTTGAGGCCTTCAATTAGCTACAGGATTGGGTGGGGGGAACATTGTCATTGAGCCATAGTTAGAAGGATTACATACAATGGACATTAAATCCACCAGCTACTTAAGCTTCTACGGCGCTCTATCTATTTAAGAGGGGGAATTTTGGGTATCATCTAAAGAAGGGGAATATGGCAATATTAAGGTAAAACCAAGGATAAGTATAAGGGCTTTAGGGTCTGGCATACTTACAACAAAGTAGATGAAGCCTATCAGGCCTAAAAGAATCAAAATAGCATAGTGGGGAATGTAACCCGTGTCAAGAGAAGCAATACGTAAAGAGAAGGATGTTACCATCTTACTTAAACCAAAAGGTCCCAGAAGCTCTAGTACTCCCTTGTCAATGGATTTCCCTGTAATGTAACCCAAGGCTATTATCTTATATCCTATAAAGGAGTAAAGAGAATCAAAATGGTAACGCTGGTTGAAAAAGACGTATAAACCCCTCCACAGGTCCTTGAGCCACGTGCCGTAGTGAGAAAAGTAAGTGTAGAAGAGTATGAGTAGTGAAGAAGATAAGATAGTGGCTATTAGAGGAAATAGCTTATAGGCCAAAGGCACAGTAAATTCCGCTTCAATAACATGATTAGGGTGCTGAAATAGGGCATTAGTGAAGAAGCCTGAGCCGACCCCTATAAAAGCTTCTTGACCTATAAACCCGAAGAAGAGGCTAAAGACAGCCAAGATGAACAATGGTAGAGCCATAACTAGAGAAGGCTCGTGAGTACCCATGTAATTAACCTTAGGTCCATTGGGTTTGGTTAAAAAGGTTAAGTATAGTGAGCGAATAGAGTAACCCGCTGTAAATGCAGCTGCTACAGTAGAGAGCCAGTATGCTCCAGCCCCGCTGAATGAGTAGTGTCCATAAGTTGAGGAAAGAATCAACTCCTTTGAGTAAAATCCTGTGAGGAATGGAAGAGCCATTAAGCTAAATGACCCAATTAACATCAGAATATAACAGAAAGGTAAGAGTGAGAGCAATCCCCCATATTTACGTAGGTCCTGCTCATCTTGAAGAGCATGAATAACAGCCCCAGCGGATAGAAAGAGCAACGCCTTGAAGAAGGCATGATTAACCAAATGAAAGAGAGCCGAATTGTATTGAGAAAGCTAAACATTAATCACTAAACAACTTATCAAGTTCAGTAAATATACCTTTACGGATTGGAAAGCAACTTATAACCCAATTCGATAGTGGAATATCGGGTGTAGATGAGGCTTTCCAATATTGTGGTATTTAGGGAAATCTGGGGGCTTTAGCCCCCTCTAGGTATTGCTATTCTATACTGATTATCCTTGCCCTTCTTAGGAATAGGTTCGTACACTGAACTTGTCCAATAGGATAGGAATAAGCTTATTAACTTCATCTAAAGTAAAGTTGTCTGTACATAAGCTTATTCTTCCACCCTTAGATTATCATAGGATACCATCACCAGCAACCCAATACACTAGAGCAATAGGAGTAAGTAACTCCTAAATGAGTATCTGGTAGGATTTTCACCAGTTTTCCGACCTTTATCACCAACTTTTACCAAATGTTGTAGAGTTTAGTAACAAAAAGGTAGAGTGAAGGTTTGGAAATAGGCCATCTGTGTAGTCGTATTTGTACGTATGTCCAATCTAGTCAATACTTCCCACATTTTTGTGACTATCTGATATCCCTTACAGATATCCCATAAATAAGCTACGAATTCTTGATGCTTCTGCTGTACGGATAATAAGGCGTGATTACCATGCATTCTAAGAGATCCATCTCCAACCATTAACCCAGTCATAATCTCTGTAAATGAACCAGGCAAGTTCTCAGGAATCTCTATCTTCGCACTGGGTGATACGTAAGATCTGAAAAGGGAAATGGGTACTTGGAACATATATAGAGCGGTGCTCCTATCCATATCAAGATAATCCAGGTAATAACCTATTTAGTGATTAATCCGGACTATCTCTTCATTCTGACTTGGATATAATCAGAATACACCACGTATAGTCTCTGAGGTAGCCTACTAACTCATGTTGGTTTCCTGCTGATTGTTCCTATTATAGGACTTTTCAGCATATAGTGGTGTTATCTTTAATACTTAGACTAAAGACTGAGGCCTTTCTGACCACAAGCCACCATAAGCATTCCTAATTGGCTACATGTTGAGTAAGCAATAACTCGTTTAAGATCGTTTTGGAATAGGCCGGTGCTACCCGCCATAAGAGCCGTTACAGATCCGATCCAAATAAGAAGGAGGAGAGCCGAGTCAGATAACTCTAACAAGGGAGAGACCCGGAGAAATAAGAAGACTCCTGCTACTACCATCGTTGCTGCATGGAGAAGGGCAGAAACAGGAGTAGGCAAAATGAAGTTACCATGGATCTTGCGATCTATGAATCCCCTAATTAGTTAGAGGTTTGGACTATATCATCAGAGGAGTCTCTCTGGATTGCGTGTAGTCTCTGAGGAGGTAGAAGGGATCTCCTATCTATATCCTGCTGGTTTGCTTGCGGGGGGTCATACGGGGGGGCCGGGGGGTTTGGGGGCCTTGGGCCGCCCGATCCTACGGATCGCCCGCCCCCTTGGGGCCCGCATCACTCAAGGATTTTTACCTTACAAAGTACCTTAAGGCGGTTAAGCAGTTCCAACATATAGCAATCTGTTCGAGGGTTTAACGCTCCTCTGGAGGGCCCTTAGGTTCCTGCCAAGTTCACTCTTATATTCTAGTCGGTGGGGGATCTATAGATCCCGGGCCGTAGGCCCGCCCCCGGTCTACCCTAATTTGTACACCATCTCAGGAAACGGAAGAACGAGTGATCGAAGGCGCTCCAGGTTTGCAGTTACTAAATCGGATACGATTGATAACAGAGCAATCCCCCGGAAGATAACCGACGCTGAGGTGTAGCCATTAGCCCAAATTGCTCTTGAAGTACAAGAATCAAGAGCAATACCTCTTCGTGAGTTATCGGTGCAGATAACAACCGTGCCCCCCAGCGCTATCCCAATACCCGTCTCCCATTTAACTAAACAGAATAGAACCGGTAGTAGGGAAGATTGTCAATAATTACAAGCCTAGTTTATAAGCCATAGAAGGGTGCATATAAGGGTTTACCAATTCACGTAGACGGGGCCACACTCTTAGAGTTGATTCTATACTGGCGTTTTTTTGCTTTGTGGTGAAGATTGCTATCCAAACTTAAACCTTAGAACATTACATAGTATTCATCGGTACATAGGAGAAGCCCCCTCGATAAAAAGAACCATCATTGCAAATCCAATGAGCAAGGCCAACAACATTAAGAAGATAATCCCAAACAAGTTGAAAAGGTACTAGCTTTACACCATTTACATACATGACCTTAAATAGTCATGTATGAAAGGGTAAGCACGAGTCCTAAACCGTATATTGTCCCCGTAGCATGAAAATGAAGTTTTGGCATGCGGCTTGGTATGGTAGGGGCTAAAGCCCCGGGGGATCTATGGCTGCTCCTTTGCATACCAAGCAAAAGATTGACAGAAGTGACATAGGAGAGAGAACACTTGCCAAAAATAAGGGAACCTTTTTAATGAGAGTTGAAAAGGAAATATGGCGTTCCAAGTGGGACGGGTTCTGCCTATATAACCATCCCCTAGAATAAGACCGATTAGCCTACCCAGAAGCTGAGGAGCCATTGCTGTTGAGGCACGCATGACACTAGTAAAAACTACCCCTATCGGGGCGGGGGGTAAAGGGGGGGGCCGGCCTCTGAAGCCGGGGGCTCCTTGGAGGCCCGGGGGCCAAACCCCCAAATAAGAGCCCATCTGACAAGGGCTGTAGTTCGAACATCAGAAACGGCTAACCTCTGTTGATTTTCATCGTGAAGTGATATACCGAGTATCACTGGCAACCCAAACATGGTAGGGGCTGCTAACTTGACACAATACCCTTTCTCTACTATGATTCATCAACTAATTAGTCATGCTAGCAACACAAGATGAATCGGGGAAACAATTCATACCTAACACTCTAATTTGAACCCTTATCCCCTGAGCATCAGCCAATGGACTAAACCTCCAGGAGTCAATCACTCAGCAATGTTAGCCGGAACGAACTTGATGAATCGCCCATCCACCAGCTTATACCACTGGTATGGAGATTGGTCAAGGCCAGAAGAGGTAGGCCAATATTGAGTAGGAGCTTACCGGTCTTATCAGGCTTAGGGGCCCCCCGGCTTCTTGCTCCCGCGCGAAAAGGGAAGAATCGCACATAGAATCGACCGATAATACCTAAAAACAAGAGTGACCCAGAAAAGAATACATAAGAGAACTTGCCCTTTCTCACCCTCCATGGCCTGAGGAAGCCAAGTGTGCAAGCCAATTTGAGCACTTTTCGCCATAGCTCCGACCAGTAACCCAATTCCTATTAGAGAAATGACACCTGGATCAATTAAAGGTGCAATGGTGAACAGAGTTGAAAACTCTAGAGAACCAGTGACCCAGAATATACCGAATAAGGCTAACATTAATCCCCAATCCCCAATTCGATTCATTATTATGGCTTGGAGAGCCGATTTAGTAGCTTGAACTCGGGTAAACCAATAGCTTATAAGTAAATAAGAACAGACTCCAACCCCCTCCCACAACCTTATTAACTGGGGCCTCTTATTCATGCTAGGGGCTAAAGGTGGCCTTACGGGCCCCAAGGCCTGCCTTGTCTAATAACGGGGGGGTTCAGAGAAGCCCGTGCTTTACCACCCCGCAACCTATTGAATTGGGCTTACCCTCACAATCTTGTGGCTTATAAGCCATCGAAGGGGGCATATAGGATGCTAAGCTCCCGCACTTTGGGTAGCTCTCGCTTAGCTATGAAGATAGCCCACTGATTACCGCGTCGGCTCTCTAACCGAGATTCTATACCGAACTTCGCCTTTAGAACCCTAATTCACACCTCCACCTCTTCCTTCGTGAACGCGTGAATGAGCAAGCCACCCTGGGTCGCCAATCCAATATGCTAGACCTACACCCATGAGAAGATCGGCTATGTTACCCGGAACAATCTTAAGCCCATCTAAATAGAAGAGCTCCATCAAGTAACAAAAAGCAAGGAAAGCATAGTGTTTTAATTGTTAAGCTATTATCAACCTTACCAGTTCGTTTATCTGGCTTCCAATCAGTGGCTCGAGTGGGCTACCAACAAAGGCAAAGAATAGATCATATAAAAGGTAAAGATAATCTGAGTGTCCCTCAGACTGGTCAAATATGACCCTAGTATTCTGTTCAGAGTTCGCTCTATCTGCTCTGAGAACTCCTAGCATGAGTCCAATTGGAGTTCATAATGAAGAGACTTGCATGTCTTGCTTATAAGCCTTGGGGTTTGTTTATGCTTGGTATGGTTGCTACCATAGCAACCATAGCAAGGGGGCATGCTACCTAACTTTAAAGCCCTATTTTATAAGCATACTTGGGTGCATAGAGTCCTTGAGTAAGGATCTGAACCTCTCTACATCCGAAACAGGTATATACTCTAAACCGCTTTAACTTATCACCTTGACCTTGTACTCTAGTATTAAATCCCAAAGTAGAATTGAACTTCAATCCGAAACTAACAGGCTCGACTACCTTTAATGTAAAGGATTCTGTGTGAAGCCTACTAAAGAGCCGAAGAGCCCCACCCAGTAATTACCATCGCACATTATCCAGTATGCCAAAGCAACCGGGTTAAAAGCTCAACTATCTGTTAGAATCTTCTTTCCGAGAAATCAGTTGCTATAGAAAGCAAAGCAAGGGAATCTAAGGGTTGAGAACTCACAAATATTCAATTCAATTCTTGTGTATTGATTTCTTCGCCCTTATGAATGGGGGCTACAACGAAAGGCTTCAAATAAAGAGTACAAGTGTGCTGCTCCTTTGCACAACAAAAGAGTATTGGTTTAAGGAGTGACTGTTAAGCAAAACCACAAACAGTGGTAGGTTTAACCTAACCGTCACCTAAAATGAGCCCGATAATAACCTCGTGTAAAAAGGGGAAAAGAAAAGGGGTAGCAACCTAAAGGCCCGTGTGTACTTTGGATTTACCCTTATCACGCTTACGCTTGCCATTGGATTGCTTAGTAGCATCCTTCGGAGGGCCGAACAGCTACGGCGTGGAGACGGGTCGCTAACGAATCGGCGTGAAGAGCCCCGTTTGGATGGCTTCGGAGCTTCTGAAGTAGACCCAGCTTTACCTGCTTCGGGCTCTAAAGGATTAAAGAAGACGCATTCGAGCAGGATTGCAATCAAGCGGGAGTAGAGTTCAACAGAAATGAAGATCAAAGAGAAAAGCAGAGCAGAGCAAGGCCACAAAGGATGTTCCAAAGAGAAATAACGGCATAATACAGACAGACCCCAATAGCAATAGGTTACTCCGCAAGAGTTAAGAAGGGTAACCAGTAAAGGTTGGACTATCTCTTAGGGTGTATAAGCCTAACCACTTATAGTCTCTGAGGTAGCCTACTACACTAGAAGGTGATAAGATTACCCGCGGGTTGTCCTGATTTCACCTACTTACGTTATTACCGCCAGGGTAGCTACTAGGCTCAAAGGACTTCCCCGCATATAGTGGTTTTGCACTAGCTAGCATAAACTGCAAGGCCGCTTATTCTAACGCAGTTAGTGGGCCAGAGTCGACCTATGAACATAACAAGAAAGTTGTCCCCAGAAACTAAGAGCTCCATGAACAAGGTGAACAAGGAAAGGTAGGCAAAGAACCGCTGTTGGTGGGGTTCGGCGGCCATATACCCTACTGAATACAAGTGGACAAGGGCTGAAACAAATAGGACGGGTATAAGCATCGAAACCGTCAAGGTATCGAACAGGAACCCCCAAGTAACCTGTAAGTTCTCGGAGTCTACCCAACTACCTAATGTTACTGAAACAGGAGAACCAGCTAGAGCAACCTCATATAAACAAAGGAGTGCCCCAGCCGTGCTCACCACCATAGCTAAACAGCTAATTAAATGGGAACCCGATGAGCCTACCTTTCTCCCGAGTACCCCAGATGCAATGGAAGCTAGAAGAGGTAATGCGATAATGGCTAGGTACATAACATGTCTTATACAGGCTACCTGCATCTCTTAGTCTTGCTTTTCAACGTAATCTGTGAGAGCTAAAATCTCTAGCCATGACCCCCCAGCCAAGGGCAGATTTTAGGGACTACCTAGGAAGGAAGAAGAGACTGAGAATATCTGAATACTAGAGCCCCATCCAACGCTCTAGACCCCGTCCTAGACATCTACTAGGTCCACCATGGAGAAGAAAGTAAAGGAGTAATTAACACGATAACGTTCATAGAACAAATGGACAAGGGGAGAAACCACAATAGGGTGTAATCAAAGGGACTACCTATTACACAGAATTTTGAAAGAAAGAAAGAAGTTCACTCCTATATCTAAGAGAACGAATTGTTGGGAGACGAAAAGCTATTAATCTACTATAAAATTGGGAAAGAGGTTTAATCTTGAAAGCAAGAGGAATCAAAGTGGCAGAAATAGGAGGGCCTAAGGGGGCCTCATACGGGGGGGCCCCAAGGTAAGAGAATAGGGTTCAAACAACGCGAAAGAGGAGGTAAACAGAAGTTCAGCTAAGATGAAATATCAGAGTAACTTAAGAGTCAGGTAAGAGGGAGTTAATAGGAGAGGTTTGAATAAGAATAGAGTTTGGTTCTAACGGAATTAAAGATGGGATAACTTCCTCCTCTGATACTTCCCCTTGATTAGGGTAAAGCTAGGGACAACTTCTCTAAAATAGATCCCATCAATTTGGGATAGTTTAATGATTATGTTGCCCTTGTCTTCCTCTCCAATCTGTTAAGTTCCCATACCTTAAACGATTAATTCTCTCGAATCTGGAGGAAAATGATATGTCGAAAAAAGGAAGCCTACTTACAGCACCTGGTTGACCATTGTCATACTGGAAGAGAGCCGGGTCATTATCCGCTCCGATCTGCTTCTAGTCCCACCGTTGAGTCGAGGGATGGCTGGAAGCTGGCGTATCCAGGTAGGGTAATAGCCAAGTGTAAAATGAAAGGATTATGTCCTAATCCATCAATGTGGGAAATACTGAATTCCTCTTGGTATGCAAAGGAGCAGCCATAGATCTCCCGGGGCTTTAGCCCCTACCCGAAGAACACCAAAAGAAGCTCTCTCGAAATACAAGGCAAAATCAGCCATTAGGCGATGGTGAGCTTAAATGAGCCGCCCTTGCTTGCGGCTCCCTTGCTATGGATGCTAGCTTACCAACCATACCATGCCAGCGAGTTCCGGTCTCATTCTACCGGGTAATTGACGAGGAACGATAGTTCGGCTAAGGACTCCCAGTTGGGAAAACCTTCACGTCTTTTTATACCCTTTTGTTGGGTAGGCGCTAAGGCGCCGGTAGGCGGGGGCTACGGCTCCTTAGCCTCCGTAGCCCCCGAGGCAACTAGTAAAGAATTCATTGGATTGTTAAGGGTAGGGGCTAAAGCCCGGGGCCTTTAGGGGCCCCGCCGGGGCCTTTAGGGGGGTTCATATAACCCCCGGGCCGCAGGGTAGGGGCTTCCAAAGATCCCGCTTAGGCCCGGCCACTACTAAAGAGGCAAAGAGGTCGGCTTAGCTTAATTGGTAAAGCGTTCGTTTTGTAAGCGATAACTTGGGGGTTCAACTCCTCTAGCCGGCTTGTTTCATGGATAAGGAACATCTTACCCCGTAATCAATTGACCCTTCTGAATCTTACATGGTTTCTAAAGAAAGAACTACCCATAAAGGGTATAGCCGTGTAGAGGGGGTAGTTAAGAGTGGATTCTTAACTGTTGAGGTGGTTAAGAGGAGGGGTGAAAGTTCGTTCTCTTTAGAAGAGGCAACCAATGAATTCTAACCTTTGTGGTTCACTACTCCTTGCTTATCCTTATTTCACCTCTTTAGGAGGGGGGGGAAATTGTAGTTGATTCTAGGGGTAAAGGGCGGGCTTATCTGAAGCCGGGGCTCCTTGGAGGCCCCCCCAAAGTAGAATTCTAAAGGCAGATAGCGATAGAAGATGGGATTAGATAGGCTTAAAGGATACACGACATCGTTTGCCTTGGTACTTGCTAGGGGGGCCTTTAGGGGCCCCCCCCGCCGGGTTGGTATGGTTGGTAGCATACCAACCACGCCTGGTTAGCAAATGAATGCATAAAGCTAGCCCCTCATTACTAACCTCGTACAACAAAACAACAATCTTGGCATTATAGGCAGGACGAGCTGCCTTAGCGGCCAACTGCTCTACTTTCCTCGGTCATCTTTTTCCCTTTGAAGAACTGAATTTTGCCCGAGTTTCCTCGCTCTTTGGGTTGCCTTTGTGGCATCTGTTTCAGTTCAAAGTTTGCAAGCCATGGTAGCAAGCCGAGCTGCCTTAGCGGCTACTTTTATGCTAGCAAGGGAAGTAGCGAATTCGGAGGTAAGGGAGTAGAATCTCCCAATTGCCATTGAAGCTCTGGAGGTAGAGCATGCCACTGTTAATGGCAAGGACCAGGGATCGACTCCCTGCAATGGCTTCCCTTGGCGATCGCCTTGGAAGGGTTAAAAGAGGAGTAGCTGCAAATCAGCACCCTGGAACCCAGTTTTAAGGAAAGGGGATAAACGCCATTGTTTTGCTTGCTAGGGGGGGCTAAAGCGGGCCTACGGCCCCCCCCCCCAACTTGGAAGTTGCCAACAAGAGATGTCAAAGCAGTAGTCAATACTTCGTGTATTACATCCCTTTTAAGGGACTTAAGAGTCTCTACTTTGGCAGGGTTAGCTTGAGTATTGTACTCCTCGGAAGGATTTCCCTTCACTAATATTTGATATCGGGACTAGTCCAACGTAGTCTACCGTTTCAGGCGTCATAAACCCGTAAGGAAAAGACTGCTTAAGTGTAGCTAGCCTATATGCTTTACAGGTCTAGGGAAGAAGCTAAATCAAGATGGAATCACAGTAAAGAGTGCTGTAAAATATCCCCTTGTATTTTACCCACTGTTTAGGTAATTAAACGAGAGTTGGTGCACCAGGGGAACACGAAGAGTGGGTCTAGAGCCTGTAAGGCAAAGAGAGCATCAAAGCGTGCGCATAACTGCGCGTTCACGCATGTCTTATCTTGGGCATGGCCGCCTACGGAACCCCCGCCCCATTGAATCTGATTCAACCGGTTTCACTTGGGTAATTGGGATTAACTTACTCTTTCTATCGGGTAGAGGTATCGATCCTCTATCTGAGGCTTTGGTAGGGTAGCAGTATCCGGAGGAGGGGTTGAACCTCCAATTCGTGGTCATGACCCACGCGTACTGCCATTATACTATCCGGACTTAGGTCAAAGGGTTACTTTGACTCGTATAGCGAAGGCTACTTCGCTTGTAATTGAGAAAGCTACTTATGGGCGTTGCCTAGCCCTTTAAAGCCAAAGGGTATTCCACTAGGGGGACTAGGTATAATGAAGAGAGCGGGGAAATTAAAGGGTGTATACGACCACCATTATTATAGCCCGACAGGTGGCGCATCGAAGCAGGAATATGTGCTTCCACGAGATGCTATACCTTAGGTACTTCTCTTTTAGGTATGCGAATAACATACTGCCCCCTTAGCTCTAACGCCAGTCATAGTGGGATGACTCAATGAGAAAATTGACTTTAAAGAATAGAACGTAGTTGCTTCATCTAAGGGGTGACTCTCTCTTTCTTGAGAGTCTTGCCATTTTTCTACGTATTTTCTAAGAAGTTCTGTTCCTGTAAGAGTAGGCTTCCTTCTTTTGTTCCTTCGTGTTTCCTTGGAGTTCTTGGACTGTTTCTTAGAGGCTTTGGATAGTCTCACTAGCTTTCTTTCCTCGATTTTCGAGGTTGGATTCTGCCTCCTGAATGCGTTCTTATTGTCGTTGAATAACGAGTATAGCTTGTTCTAATTCCTCTGACTTTGTTTGCATAACTCTCTGGGTTTCTTCGTGTCTTTTCTGCTCTTCATTGATGTCTCCCCATTCTTGCATGTCGAGGATCTATCCGTCAATTCCTTCGATGAATCCTTTGGCCGTTAATTTCCTTAGTGAATTCCTCGATTTCAGTGTTCTTGCTTGGCTACTTAGTTGCCTAGAACTTTTGGAGTATTCCTCATGGTATACTCCTTTCTTCGAAATTCGGGCTATTCTCTAAAGGGTTCTTTCTTCCTTGGAAGAAACCTCCTTTTATTGTCTATACATAAAGTATGCCTTTTCCCTAGGCCTTCGCTATTTACTATACTATATAGTCCTTGATATTGCACTCTGTGCTTTTTTACCTACTCTTTTCCTGAGAAGTTATCTACTTGATTTTAAGGCAAGAGTTAATGTTGCCAGCCACAGTCCCGTGGCTGGCTCTAAATCTTCGCTTGCTAGGTTAAGCTTCCATTCTTTCCTTCCTCTAATCTCCCCAGCCTTCAGCTCTAGTTAATACTTAGAATCTCTTATTCAAGATTATCTTAAAGGATACCCCTCGATTCCTTTCTTAAATAGGAATTCCCCATGGCCCCCTTTTTAGTAAACTCCTGTTGCCATTAGACGATTTCCCGTCAATAATCGTATCTTGGCATCAAGTTCTTGCTTTTCTCTGGAGGACCTAGGGTTCGTGCTTAGGATTGAAGGTAATTCCTGGGTGACTCTCGAGAGAGCTTCTCCTGTAGTTAGGATAGAAACTAAACTACCAGAGGGCCCTAAAGGCCCCGGGGGGGGCTTCAGATAAGCCCGGGCTTTAGGGGGCCACCCTTAACAGAACTGTTTGGTTAAGATGGCTTCAAGCGTGGGGTTTGATTTTTGGCAATCCGTTATCCCATTAAGTACTCCTAGCGGTTTACTTGGACGGAAATGAAAGAAAGCGTGGTTGGGGGTTTCTGGCTTCCCTTGTAGGGAGTTGTCTTCCTTTGTCTGACCTCCTTTTTGGTTGACAGGCTTGATATATGGTCAAGATGGTTCTGGGCGTTGGATTGGAGCCCAGTTCTGGTAGGGGAGTACATCCGGGGATACCCCCCTGGGTAAACAATTCAGATCCTCTTCTGAATAGCGCTGATATGAACCGTGGTTGGGGGTACTTGCATCACGTTTGTGTCGAACTAAGTATTGTTCAATCTTACACACTCTTTCTTACAGATTACGTTGAAAAGCAAGACTAAGAGATGCAGGTAGCCTGTATAAGACATGTTATGATGAACCTTCTTTATGTATGGCTATATAGCTTTGTTACTTCCCCTATTATTCTTGATATAGGAGAATTATCTCCTTAGGTGTTGGGTAAGCGGGGTTCTTCTGAATTGTCAGATGTTTATCATCGACCGGGAGTTGGCAACTGGTCTACTTTCCTCGGTTTCAATGGTGGCATAAAGGATTTCACCTCTTACCATTTAGGCTTACCCATGGAGAAAAGCTTAAGAGCTACTGCGCACAGTTATCCTGTTTCTTTCATCTCATGGAGAAGTTTGTCTTTCTCTATATCCTATTGGATAATGCAATTTGGCTGGCCCCCGCCCCTTTAGGCCCCCCCCCTCAGACCACGGTGAAATTTGCCGTTTATCCTTCGACCGAAGGGGGTTTAGTTTATTGGCCATTCTTGCTCTTCTGGGTTTACTGTGGAATTTGCCTCATGGGTTATTGCTTACGTGCTGTTTCTAACTAACAGTACCTTCTTAATCTACTTCTCTCCCCTCGAAACCAATCAGCAAAAGAATTGGCTCAAACGAGAGCCTTGGTAGCTTTCTAAAGAGTAGAGGGAATCGATTCAATGGGTTAAATTGAACCGGTGATTACTGGCAATACTCCTCTTGATTGACAAGTATCCTATGTGAATTGGATTCATGGTTCCTCGCTGGCTTTATTCAACCAATGCTAAGGATATCGGGACTCTTTATCTTATATTCGCCCTGTTTGCAGGTATGATTGGGACAGCCTTTTCTATGGCCATTCGGCTAGAGTTAGCAGGGGCAGGGATACAATTCCTCCAGGGGGAACATCAGTTATACAACGTAATCATAACGGCCCATGCCTTCCTAATGATATTCTTCCTTGTAATGCCGGCGTTAATAGGGGGCTTCGGTAACCTGTTTGTTCCTATTCTAATCGGGGCTCCAGACATGGCAGCCCATTCTTAAGAAGTCTACCCTTATCTCTATTCAGGTTTACTGAACTACTCTTCCGACCCATTAAACGGCTCTTTCCTGAGAAGCTGGGACAAAAGTTAGATGAGCTCTTAGAGGGAGAGTTAGGTTACTACTTACCCGGGCTTTTCGAGGCTGATGGGCATATTTTGCTGCGTCTTCAGGGTCGCCCCAATTCTGTATCACTTGTCTGACCTCCCACTAGCAGAGAAACTTTGGCGCTCATTGATTGTGGTTTGCGTATTAAAGTTGAAGGCTTGTGTTTTAGGTGTTTATAGCATAAATGCCTTCTTAGGGGTAGGGGCGCCGGGCGGTTCAACTTATCAACGGTAAACTTAGAACCCCTAAGATTCACCAATGAAACAAACTTATCAACTGGTTAACCCCTCATGTTAAAGTGCCTCTTATCCATCTTCCCTTAGATACCGCTCCTCTAGGTTGTAACGGTTGGTGGGGGCTAAACCCCGGCTTCATCGCCTTCGATGGTGGCTTCCAAGTGCGCTTCACGGGAGCCTGCTACCTCTCCAGGGAAAAACCGTAAAGGCCGGATAAGTAGCAAATATACCTTACATCAGCGTCAGGTAGACCCTAAGACCGGGAGAACTTATGAACCTTTACTAACCTGTATTGCTAATTTGCTAACTTGTGGATTGTACTACGTGACTCATCATAATAACCCACCTGTTAATTGCTATTGCGTTGAAACTAGCAGCGTTGCCTCAAACCAGCTTCTGGTTGAGTATATGTCACGATTCCCTATAATGAGCTCTAAGCGTCTGAACTTTGAGGATTGGGCTAAAGTACACCAAATGAACCTATCTAAGGAGCACCTTGCTGCTGAAGGCAAGGCAATCATTAAGCAGCTGAAAGCTGGGATGAACACAGGCCGGAGTAGCTTTACATGGGAGCATGCTTTTATTCGGAAGAAGTCTAGTTGAGTTTCCCATGATAGTAATGATATTAGGGTAGACTTTCTTTGAAATGCCATTCCGGTAAGCAATTACCGGTTAATATACTCCTATATGCTTGGAAACTTTACCCTTTGATAGTACTTTACAAGTCATAATCACCCAAAGGATGATGAGATAAGGTTACCAGCAGGGAACTTCTGGGATTGAGGCAAGAACCCTCAGAGACTATAAGGGTATATCCCGGGCTTCAGATAACCCCGGGCTTTAGGGGGAGCTTTAGGCCCCCCGCTTTAGCCCCCCGCCTTTAGCCCCCCCCGAGCCTAAAGGGTCGCCGGCCTTGAGGCGGGAGTTGGCCCTGGGATGAAGGTATAGTCCAACCTCAAATAGGATTTTGAGTCTTACTGATTTCCCCGCCTTAATAACATAAGCTTTTGGTTACTGCCACCAGCCTTAGCCCTTCTGCTAGCCAGCAGCTTAGTAGAGCAAGGTAGTTCTTCACTGCCCGGGATCCTTTGGATCCCCTGAACATCGCTATATGCTGGGAAACCTTAGAGCCCCTGATGCCTGTCATCACCTCCACGAGGCCTTTTCGCAATAAGGCGACTGTGTTTTACTTCGGTAGGTTGGAGAGCCTTGGGGTGCTCATAGGCCTATTGCACATGTTATAGCCATTGCACCATCGGTGTCGGTATCAACCTAGTGGGTTGGTTACGGGTAATCAGCAGGAAACCAAACCTTGTAACCCCAAGGGAGTAGGAACCCTCAGAGACTACACGCGATGCACCAAATTACGGTGAAGAGATAGTCCAAGTACGGCCTCTTAAGATTAGAGGCAGTGCAGATAAGCTTTTGTCACTCTGAATCCCCACTACGCCTGAAATAGGCTTTATTAGGAGGTTATTTGGCTTGGTAGCAAGGCCTCATGGATGCCCATTGTAGTCCCCGAAAACGGGTTCCTAAGACTAAGAAAGGTATTTTATTGCCGGCAATAAATTGAGCTGTCACAAAGATGACTTACCATTGGCTTGCTAGTTGCTGCATAATAAGCTCAATGAGTTAATAGGGGGTGGTAGAATTTCACATACTAAAGCTAACTACGTAATTCTTGCTTGAGAAGACGTCAAATCCATACACCGAATCCTCTCTCTCATCAATGGTGACATGTGTACTTAAGGTCCTAAGATAGAAGGCCTACACCGGGCCATATGCTGGCTAAATGAAGCCACTACTTACTCTCTGCCTTTATTACCCTTGGACACTTCCCCTATTCTTAGGTTGGGTGTCAGGTTTTATAGACGCTGACGGGAGCTTTACCATCTCTTATAGCCTTAACCCTCTAGGTTTGTGCTGTGAAAATACGCTTCAAAATAGAGCAGCGTGCTACATACCACAGAGGTGACGAGCATGCTTATCTACCTATCCTTATCCTGTAACATACCCGCATAGCCCAACCACTTAGGGTAGAGGCAAGTTTCATCACTCGGGCAAAAGAATACGGGAGCTATAATAGGATTCAGGTTCGGACGACAAGTAAGGGGGCCAATTCTATCGTACTAGCTTACTTTACTCCCTATACCCCTTATTCTCATCTAAGCACCTCAACTTTAAAGCATGGGCTACAGTTCATGATATGATTCTGAAGAAAAGCTAACAAAAGAAGGTTCCCAATTGCTTAAGCTTCTTGCCAATGAGATGAATCTGAAGCCGGGGGGCTCCTTGGGGCCGCCTAAAGGCCCCCGGAGGCCTTGGGTTCATCTAGACCAGCTCTATACTAGTTAATTGTAGTGGGTTCAGAGCCTTTTTGCATCGTACTTGAGTGGGACTGGTTGGACTGTATTACTCATATGCTGTCCCTGTATGGTAACATACGGGTTAATAAACTCCACTCGATGCGGGGAGTTCCCCAACCCTAAGGAGAGAACTACTGATAGCCTGGATTGGAATCGTCATTCTAAGCCTCATCCGGATTTAAGTGCAGCTTCGGATGATAATCAGCTATTATGTCATAAAGTGATCGACAAGGGGAATATCCGCCTGTGAGACTGCTAACCTCTCACATCAGAGACCCTACGTGGAGCAACCAGGTTTAAGATTGGTTTTCACAATGGCTAGTAGGCTTTAGCCTAGGTCGATTTCGCTCCTGGCAACATAGCCGTCGCCTTATAGTTACCAAGGGCGAAAAGCGATGGTATCATCATAAAAGGTGGTTCTTATTGGTAGTTGTCTTTTGAGATACGTAATCTGATAATTCTTGAGTATATCAACTCCAATATGTGGTTGTGGTAAAAAGACCCTCACAGCGGAGGGGTTAGGTATAGGACTCGACTCTTATGCTTGCTCCTTTGCATAGCAAAGGCAATGAACGATATCCCCACGGTTTCCATATAGGTCAAAAGGGCAATAAAGTGATAAGGGTATTCAAGCTTTCCTCCATCCAGAGTCTTTAACCGCAAAGAAGGAAAGCTTTATGAGATAAACACTACCCACTCAAGATATGTTGAGAACATACCCCCTTTAATGCTATCCTTTAAGCTTCCTTGCTAGCATGGCGAGCATCGTCTCAGGGTGTTTTGGAATTGAATTCCAATCTGGGCTCGTTCTATAACGAGAAAGCTAAAGTAGCCAAAGCAGTCTCGCTAAAAGGGCGAACCAATCTGAAACCTGGTTGAAGGGCGAGTCCGAACACCGTGGTAACATGGTGCGTGTACCGATACTCTTCTGGGATTCTTAAGTAGTGCCTCCTTAGTATCAGGGCCTACTTTCACCTCAGAAGACGAGGGTGTCTAACTTAATGGTATCCTCCTCTAGCAGGGACCCAGTCACACTCTGGAGGGTCGGTGGACCTTGCTATATTCAGTCTTCACCTTGCTGGTATATCTTCCATGCTCGGTGCCATGAACTTCATTACGACCGTATTGAACATGCGGGCTCCTGGTCTATTTTTACACCGTATGCCCCTATTCGCTTGGGCTGTATTGGTCACTGCCGTACTCTTGTTATTATCCTTACCTGTCCTAGCTGGTGGTATCACTATGCTCCTAACTGACCGTAACTTTAATACCTGCTTCTATGAACCGGCGGGCGGAGGAGACCTCTTACTTTATCAACACCTCTTTTGGTTCTTTGGTCATCCTGAAGTGTCATTACGCTGTTCCTTACCTTAGTAAAGATACCTTATCTCTAATTGCTGGGAGTACCTATCTGCCATAATGAACAATGAACAACTCTGGCTTTAAGGTGGCCTTCGCTTTCTTTACCTTATCTTCTTCCCTGTTACTACCTGAATCCCTTGACCCGAGCCGTTCACATGCACTACCTTCCCCTTAACATCTTAATTAGGGCCGGGCTTAGCGCCCCTAATATGGTTTCTAAAGAGGAACTCATCAGATGGAAGCCTAAGTTCTCTCAATGGATTCGTCGATTAAGCCCTTATGAAGTCTCCATAACCAAGGATGAACACATCCTTGGTTAAGAGGAGGAAGGTTAAAGATTCCCTTCCTGTTAACCATCACCCTCCTAAGAATAAGAAGAGGTTTAAGGAAGACACTAATCCATTACTCTGAAAACTACGACTTTTCATGCTAGCAAGTATCTTATACTCTGGGTGTAGGCTATCTATTAGATACTGCTCTAAGGTTAAGACCGTTCTTTATCATGGTTGCTATGGTTGCTATGCTACCAACCATACCAAGCATACCAAGCATAAACAGGGGGAACTTCATTATGTTTAAGGCATACGGGGGGATCCATAGGATCCCCAACCATACCAAAGGCCAAGTTCTCTTCTGCCCTTGGTAGCATGAAAGGTCACAAGTGCTTTTGGGTAATAGCCACACAGAGGAGGCCAAATCCAAAATGCGTGCAGCCAAACAGGGGCAACTGAGAGTCGACAGCCACACAACTGAGAGTCGGGCAATAATGGCCGCAGTAAATGCTAAGCAGGTCTTATGCTACGAGCTTACAAGTGAGGGGCCCCCCTAAAGCCCGGGGTTATCTGAAGCCCCCCCCGGAGAGACTGATTTACTCTGTTGCTAACACGCTTAAAGCGGGGCAATTCTTTGCGGTTACTCATGGTAGCAAGCAGTGCATCTCTAAGCGTATAAAACAGGGGAGTATCTTTGTATTCGACGGGGCGTGCTTGCTATGCTACTAACCATACTAAGCCGGCGGGGGGGGGCCCCTAGCAACTAGCAAAACTAGCAACTAGCAAGGGAAACGATGGCGTTTCTCATTTGGGGCTAAGGGGGATCCAAAGGATCCCGCTTTAGCCCCCCCCCCGGCTTTAGGCCCCTCTGATTTGGGCTTCTTTCTACGAATATAAACGTAAGAATGAACTTCTATCTTTAATAGGGGCTAAAGCCCCGGGGGCCTACCCCTAGAAAGGATATCAAAGCTTCCCCCCAATTCTTTACCTTACTTTCGACATCTAAATCAGGGTCATAGCTCATTCGGTGAGAGTGCTGTGTTGATAACGCAGAGGTGGATGGTTCGAACCCATCTGGCCCTTCCCCCTTCTATCTTGGGTTCCCTGGGGAATTCCCTTTCTTGGCGATAGTTAAGCAAGGTCAAACCCTCTTTCTCCGATACCCCTCTTCTTAAAGAGTCTACCCTTAAAGATTCTCTTCCTTAAAACTAGGTTAAATCAATGGTTTGGTTACTAAAGAGTTAAGGATGTAACTAAAATAAGGGGGAATACCTACCGAGAGAGGAAAGGCTATAGGGGATGCCTATGGGGGTTAAAAGAGGAGCTCAGTAATGTTCCCAGGGGGTCGAGGTGTGTATGACACACTTACTCTACGAAATTTTGAACTCAGTTATTGGGGGCAAGTGTCGACAATTTTGGGATCAAACCTTTCAGGGACCTCCTATTTAGTAGGGGTTGGAATTTTTGCGCGTGGCAAGGGGTTAAAATCATTTAGAGATGATGATAGGTAAATTTAGGATAATTAGATGTTTCTCTGGCTGTAGCGCCAAATTTTACTCTTTTGATTCTGCGGTTAAGCGTGCTAAGGCTATTTATATAGCTGCCGCTAAGGCTAGGGCTTTAGGTGGGAAGAAGGTTCTCGAGGCTAATCGTCTTGAGAATTTAGCTAGCCTCCGGCTGGGAGAAAGAGGCTCAGAAAGATGTTTCTGATTTCAAGCTGGTTGTTCCTGAGGTTAATCTTATTAGAAGATCTGAGGTTATGCAGATTGCTGACAAGTATGATATTGAGGTGGGTACTATGAATTTAGAGAAGAGATTAGGGCATTTAAATGTATCTATTGATGAATTCATCTACTTCATTGAGGAAATGAAGGAACTTGGTTATCCTGGCAAATTGCCTGCTTCTGAGCTGCTTAGTTATATTTGGGATGCTAAGAAGGAATTGCGTAAATGGGATAAGCAAACTACTGCGTTAGTTGATCCTAAAGAGCTATCTAGAGAGGACCTTCTTAAGAATTTCTCTGTAGCTGAAATTCAGCGATTTATTAAGACTACTTCTAGGGTTAAGTATTACCCATGGCGTACCCATATTCTTCCTGGTATTCTTTCTGCTGAGTTCTTGCAAGTTATTACTGATCTTATTAAGAACTTGAAGTCTGCTTATTCTGTACTCTTTATTGCCCAAACTACAGAGGGTGAAAATAGTAGATTCGCTTCGTTAGGGCATTCCGTTACTATTACTAATAAGACTAACCCTAAAGAATTATATGAGAGACTTCTGTCTAACCATAAGTTCATTCAGGAAAGCCATACAATAACACCAGTCATAACCGGTGAGGCAGTTTAGAGTCGTACCCAGGACATATCTTGGTTTGACAGCCCGTGTTGGTGGGGAACGTCCTTTAATGGGAAATAAGGTTAGGGGAATTTCAAGTAAGAAGGTTTGGTGAATGAATTGCACAAAGCCCTCCAAGGCCCATGAGAAGAGAGGGATTCGAACCCCCTTGACCTATGGTCACTCATTTACAGTGAGCTTGCGTTCCACTTCGCCTTCTTCTCAGATATTTGCTATCCCTTGAGGGTCTCTCTTTAGAAAGCCGATGAAAAGGGAGGTAACTCTCCACTTAAGTTTAGATTCAGATTCAAAAAGTGTTTAAGACGTCTTAAAGGGATAATTCAGGGGGAAAACTTTGGAGATTAGTTAGAGGTATCAGAATAGAAGGTTTTCAAAGGAATTCGATACGACAATAGATGGAACGGGAGATAACCTAAACCGCCCCTTTGAAGGATACACGCTATCGTTTCCCTTGGTTATGGTTGCTAGCATAGCAAGGCAAGCTACAAACCCCGGGGGGCCTAAAGGCCGGGGGGCTAAAGCGGGCTTATCTGAAGCCGGGGCTCCTTGGAGGCCCCCTAAAGCCCCCCCACCCGGGCTTCTCTTAACCCCCCCGTAGCCCCTAGTGAAGATGGGTTAAGGTACTGTAAGACTTATTGCTTAAGGTTAGCAGGCAGGCAAGTAGAAAGTAAGCAGGGACAGCAAGTAGGCTAAGGCCTACTCTAGGGGTTAGGGGAAAAGCAAGTTAAGCCTTACCGCTCTATTAGGCATAACCTCAATTTCTACTTCAAAGTAGGCGCTCTCTTATGGAACCATTCCACTAATGAAAACCATTGATTTCATTCATCCTGGTATTACCCTTAAGGAAGCCTTATGAGCGTGGCTCCAAGATTTCGACCCTATCTTGAGAGAGTATACTACTCTTAGGCAGTAAGAGAATCATTCTTCTTTGATGTGAAGATAGGAATTCTTCCCTTTTTACTAGTGTACACTTAAGGCTTGAGTAAAGATTGCTTTAGTGCCTTAATACTAGTGCACACTACTCAAGTGAGAGTACTTCCTTTCAGATGGGAGTAGTTGGGTTACTAAGTGTAGAGTAGTCCTTTACTAACGGTACACGAGAGTAGTTTAAGTGGTATTACTGTACACTAATCAAGAGATATTTCAGGACTTCATTTACTAAGGGTACTGACGGCAAGAGACGAGAGTACTTCGTCTAATCCCGTAGAGTAGTTGGTTTAGTAACTGTTCAGTAGTGAAGAGGGTTCATTCTTACTAAAGAGTTTGAGAATTTGACTCCTACCTCATAATAAAGTTAGTACCTAGTACTCATGTGTTCCTTAGTTTAGTAAGATGCATTTCCCTAGTTATCAATAGAGGGCTAGGCCCCCGTGCTCAAACGATAAGCCTAAATATCCCTGATTCCTGGGTTAAGGAAGAGGGGACGTAAAAAGTGACCTCAATTTGGACTATCCTTTGGGAACACAGGTTAGTCAAGGATAGTCTAGAGAAGAGATGTTGCCAATGGTATCCCCTCTTTATTGGGTTCTTCACTGACCCCTAGGTTATTACTGAGCGGGGAAAATTTGGGAAGGGTTATTATCGGGAACGAGTAAGAGAGGAGGGGGGAAGTAGCCTTACCCTGAATTCTACCTTACCCTAAAGGCCCCCCCAAGTCAGAAGCAATCAAGAGGGGATACCTCTACTTAAGCAAGTACCTGGAATCCAATCCCTTAAGAATCGCCCTCCCTCTTTATTAAGCCAACTAGGAGGCAAGCCTTGGTGAGCCTTAAAATAGAGGTAAGGCTTGTTCAGGTAGGAGAGGGTTAGGTAGGTAAGGGGATGGGGAGTGTAGCACCCTTAGGAGGTATCGGGTGGGTCTGGTCTCTGTGTTCTTGCCCCTGGCTCAAACCCGTCATTGGAGTAATCCTCCTTATCTTGTGTAAATAGCCCCGGAGTTTCCTAATAACCTAAGCAGTACCCAACCTAGACTCTATCCCCCAGAACTAACGATACTTAATGGGATTGGTTATTGGAGAGGCTCTATCTCTTATCCCTTCTTCCCTTGGCGGGGGCTTTAGGGGGCTTCAGATAACCCCCGGGCCGCAGGGTAGGGGGGATCCAAAGGATCCCGCTTTACCCGGGGCTTTAGCCCCCAAGAGGAAGCCTACTTAAAGGTTACCCGTGAATATCAGATAAGCTCAGAATTGCTCCTTACTTCTTCCTTTACTAACTTGTTTAACCCATCCCCTTCCCTTCCCTTAATCTTTCCTTACCTTTGGTTGCTTTAATTTGCTTTCCTTTGGTTTGCTTTTCCTTAAGGTCCTGTCCTTCTTTATGGCACTTAAGTGACAAATTCCCCTATGGGGCTTATCCGAAGCTACTTGGATGAAGAAAACCAACGATAAGGTAGGATATGACACTCTTATCTGAGTCTTATCTCGTGTACAGTTCATTAGTTTAAGAGGGATTGTAAGGAACTCTTTAGTAAGGATTCAGATACCAAGTAGCTTATCTAAAAGATAGTGGAACTTAAAATCAGTATCGGGAGCTGTTCACCAGAGTCAGTCATAATCTTCTACCCTGTTGGTTAGAATCAAGTTAAGTGATGATAAGCTATGTTAAGCCCTTTTCTTAAAGTATTGAGCTAGGGAAGGAAGGAGATATAAAGAGGTTCATGTTCACTAGCTGAACAGCTCCCAACCCAAGGAGGACTTTTAACCAAGCTCCTGCCTTTGAAATTTAGGGGGATACCAAGGTGGTTAGTTCTGGGTATTCTAGTTGGGAATAACCCAGGTTTCGTCATTGAGTGAATTCCTACTCCTTCCCCGGGGCTTTAGCCCCTTACGTTTCCCACCCATCCGGCTTAGCCTTCCCCCTCAAAGTAGTGTTGAGTGCCCCGGGGGGGCCTATGGCGGGATCCTTTGGATCCCGCACGTGATTCCTAAGGAGAATCAAATTAGGGGGAATTGTAGGTTCTTTGATATCAAAGTTAGAAATCAGTGCCGTTTATCCTTTGGGGGGCCTCCAAGGAGCCCCCCTAGAACTACAAATTCCCCCCCCCCTTGACTCTTACTTCTCTTACATTCTTCTGAAGAAGGGTAGGGAAATGTTAGGTGAAGAGTAATGGTTATCCATCTTATTGTTAACGGCTAAATGTCCCGAGCAGGGGTCGAACCTGCGCCTTACGATTTTCATTCGTATGCTCTACCGTCGAGCCCTCGGGACCAATCCTTATTCAGAATACTGATAATGTTCTTTAACTGCTATTAACTCCCTTATTCTTAATAACTCCCTGAAATTACCCTTAATCTTGATACCTCGTAAAAAGTGAGAGTTACTTACTTATTATATACTCTGGAAGGGATAATTAAGGGAGGAAAGGCTACAGCTGAGGTATCACATATAGAAGGCATCTGACCAGAAGGCAATGTCGAGAGTAGATGTAATCAGAGGGCTGGGTTAAGCCGGGGGGCTTCAGATAACCCCCGGGCCGCAGGGTAGGGGGGATCCAAAGGATCCCGCTTTAGCCCCCCTCGGGAGAATCGACATCCTTTCCCTTGGTTATGCTTGGTACTTGCGGCTTCCGGCGGGGGGGGGGGGCTTTAGCCCCTACCAAGTAGCAACCATAGCAACCATATCAACCATGATAGTTAAAGAGAAGGGCTTTAAGCCGTATTTAATGATGGCATTGTAAATCAAGGAGTTGCCGAGCCACTGCCCTGCTTGTAGATTAAAGTACACCGGTACAAATTACTTGAACTCCCTACGTAGCGCTTTAACTAGAAGTCCATATATAGACCCCTGAACGGGCCTTAGTTAACTACATAATCAAAGCAATAGCTTCAGAAACATTATGCTTGGTAGTTGGTAGCATACCAAGGCCCCCCCGCAAGTACCAACCCGCAGGGGCTTTACCCCCTACCCGCAACACATTCGTGTATAATTAAGCGTATTCAAAAGGAGATTCTGTTTACTTTCAACGGTAAAGTATGCCGTGTATCCTTCGCACCACTCTGATTAGTAGAACAATTCGTATGTAACCTGAATTGAATTCAATTTGTTCTATGTTATGCATTCTTAACAACCCTCTTGAGCAGTTCGAGATTATCAAGTTGCTAGGTATTGATGCCCCTCTATTACCCTTAATTGAATTACCCTTAACTAACCTTGGGTTATACCTCCTTATAGTCTTAGGGGTGGTTATATCAGGATTGGTTATTAGTTTCATTCCAGCACGGATAGGCCGTGATAACTCTTGGTTGGTTACATTGGAGTCTATATATGGCTTTCTAGTGAATTTGGTAGATTCCCAAGTAGCTATTGCTGGGCATATCTATATACCTGCAATTATTGCTTTATTTTCCTTTATTCTATTATGTAATCTATTTGGGCTAATCCCGTACTCGTATACCGTCACAGCTCAGTTTGCCTTAACCCTGGGGTTGAGTTTTACTGTTCTCTTAGGAGTCACCATCTTAGGTTTACAACGGCATGGAGTTCATTTCTTCTCTATTCTAGTACCAGCCGGTACACCTTTGGTGTTAGTGCCCCTTTTAGTTGTAATTGAGGCTATATCCTACCTGGCTCGTGCCATATCCTTAGGAGTCAGGCTCTCAGCTAACATGATATCGGGTCATGTGTTGCTTAAGATTATATCTACTTTCTCTTGGCAATTTATTACAGGTTCTATCTTAGGGGTTATCCTTGGTTTTCTCCCTGTGCTCTTCTTAACTGCCTTATACGCCCTTGAACTAGGGGTTGCGATTCTTCAAGCTTATGTCTTTGTACTTCTCACGGCTTCTTACCTAAATGACGTACTCTCTCTCCATTAAGCTATTCCAAATTCCCCCTGCTTTACCTTTAATCTACTTTATAAGTATCCTAGAAGTAACAAGAGGACTGGGTGTGCTGTTTAATGCAACATAGTTTACGAAGCTAAGTTGTAACTAGTTTTAGCTAAGGAAGTAAAGCTTATCTTAAAGAACCGCTCTGAAAGGTAACCCAAGTAAAGCTATACCTAGGAATCTAAGGGGAAGTTCTAGCTAAGACCTAAACTAACCCTATCAAACTTCTATTATCCTTAAGGATAGTAGAAGTTATGCAGAAATAAGGCTATTAAAGCCAAGGTAGTAAGCCAAAGCCTGTCTTGTTGTGACTTAAGGCTCTCTTGAGCAACCCTACCTTGAAGGCAAGTGTAATAAACTATCCCAAATAGGTATCCAAGAAGTGGCCCCCCGTAGGATCGGGCCTAAAGGGCTAGGGGGCCCCCTAATCAATATCCATCAAGCCCGGTTGCTTACTGTGTAAGGTGACATTACTAGAAGGACTCTTCTTACCGCTCCTGGTTTTCTTACTGAAAACCGTGTTACTCTTGGGAACTATTTTCCTTGTTGGCCTCTTGTTTGGTTCGGTTAGAGTCTCGGGGAGAATTTTGAGAAGAAGTTAGTGAAGAAGAAGAAGCTTTAGTGGCATAGTTAAGAGCGCCTATGCCTAATTCGTACACAAAGGCAACAGTTAGAATCAGAGAAAAGACTATAAATACCCAATAACCTAATAGTGAGAGGTGGCACAGAGACATAGCAAAAGGATAAACAAAGAGGATTTCAAGGTCAAAGGTTAAGAAAAGAATAGCAACAAGAAAGAAACTTACCGAGAATTTTTGGCGACTGGTTCCCACTGGCGCGAACCCGCACTCATAAGGGGATACTTTGGCTGGATCTCCCTTCTTAACACCTAGCCTGTTATTAATCACCATTAAGGTAGCGGTGAAAAGGGGGACAAAGCAGAAGTACATAATCAAATTACTCATTACCAAAAATAAAAGGAAAGAGCAATAAGATGCAGGGAGTTTAATGAGGGATAAGGATAAGCTAGGAACAGAATGATAATAAGGCTCAAGGTAGCAATCACCATGGAATGAAGAGGCTTAGGGTCCGACTCCGACAATACGGCCCGCCTAAGAATCATTTCCGTAGAACGGCTGATCTCGAAATGAATCGAATCGAAAAATAAGACTCGAATTACTCTAAGATAAAACCCAGTAGTTATGACACTGACCAGAATCGCTATAAACACTAAGAAGTAATACCCAGAGTCCAACGCTGTCGTAAGCACTAGCAGCTTACCAAAAAAGCCTATTAAAGGAGGAATACCAGCCATGGAGAACAGGCAGATTGCAAAGCTGAGCGCTAAGACAGGGTTCGAGTGAAAACAACTGATTCGGTTATATTCAGATGATATCAGCAAGGGTTTGGTAGTGGGTGTCCTCATCACACTCAATCCCTCTAGCCAATAGGATTCTTCGGAAGGGTCTTTCTCCGGTTTTGGTTGCTCAAGGAATACCGTTGAATCACCCCAGGTCTCCAATACCTGATTAGAATACACTAGCAGGACGAAGAATAGGTTGGAGCTGGTAACCACGTACTGAAAAAGGTAGAAGAGATAGGCCTCCAGACCCTGGGGAGTAACCAACCCTAGAGCAAGTAGCAAGAACCCCAAGTGGCTTATCGTACTATAAGCAACCATCCGCTTAATACGGTATTGAGCTACCCCGAGGAGAGCTCCTAATACAAGGGATAGAAGAGCAGATCCAAGGAGAATGAACCCCCATACCGACTGTTCGGTAACCACTATCCCCCCTATTTGGCTTAACCCCTGGTAGAGGAGTAGGAAGGCTAGTAAGGCAATCTTAGGCATAATTGCTAGCCAAGAAGTGACCAAGGTTGGTACTCCGTCATAGACATCAGGGGCCCAGTAATGAAAGGGAGCTGCAGGGAGTTTAATAAGAACCGCAAGACCTATAAATAAAACAGGTATAAGGAACCCGCTATATCCTACTCCCAAAGAGGAGACCAGATATACGCCTTCTAAACTAGTGAGGCCAGATAAGGCATAGAGTAGGCTACTCCCAAGGAGGAACAAGCAACTGGAGAGGGCTCCAATTAGGAAGTATTTCAGGGCGGCAGAAGTGGCTGGTTCAGAGTCACGGTATAAGCAGGCGAGGATGTAAAGAGGGAGGCTTTGAAGCTCAATAGACAAGTAAACGGTAACCAAATCAGAACTAGTTACAAGGCAACTCATACCAAGAGTACTGAGAAGTAAAATAAGAGGGATAAGCTTAGAAAGAGGGTCATGGGTAATCTCTTCTCTTGTTGAGGACCAGTAATACAAGGATTTCATCGGAAGGATACCGGTAGCAAGTACCAATAATAAGGAGCCGGAGGCCAGGATAAAGCAATCAAATGCTTGTGATATAACAGAGACCAGGCAGACTCCACCATAGATTCCTACCCCAACACCTAAAGGCTCTAATAACAAAGTGTTAAAGGCCAATAGCGAGGATAAGAGTAAAACTAAGATGGCTACTCTATTGATTACTATAGAGGAGAAGTAGAATACGGAAGAGAAAGGCAAAGCAGCCGCTAACAATAAGATGGATAGGATAACCATTACTCTTCACCTAACATATACTTAACATTGAAAGGGAAATGCCATCTACTACCTTTAAGACGCGCTAAAGGGGATGATTAAGGGGGGAACTTTGACTTAGGGGTATCTAAAGATAGAAGTTATCAAGGGATTAGAATCTGAGAAAGAAGGTATTGACGATAGGAGATGCAATCAGAGGGGTGGCTTAACCCGGGGCTTTACCCCCAAAGGATACACGGCATTGTCTACCGTTGGCATGGTTGGTATGGTTGGTATGGTTGGTAGCATAGCAACCATAGCAAGCCCAAGAGGTGAGGCACGACCATTTTAGAGCAGCGCCAATTTGTTGCTATGCAAAGGAGCAAGCATGCCTTACTCTCTTCGCTCTTCTTTTTCCCCATTTGAGCTACGGTCATCTTACACGGGTTTAAGTTGAACGTTTGGTTCCCATGCTAGCAAGCGGAGACCCGACTACTGTACAATATTGTACTCAGGCCGAAGAGTATCAATCAAATATTGCTCCAATGCTAAAATTGCCCCCTTTATCTGGTCATGCTAGCAACAGAATATAACAATCAAAGAGAAGGAGTTAAGCCCATGTTTCAGAATATCGAATGAGGGAAGTGTCTTGTACAGATGCAACTTTTAGACTGAAGTGCTTCGAAAGGCGAAAGTATAAGTACTCGAGCTTCCTGCATACCGCTTGCCATTAGCAGAATTGGTAATTCTGTATAGCCCTTGGTAGCATGCACGGCCCTTAACGGCCTTGGGGGGCCGTAAGGCCACCTTTAGCCCCTAGCATGCATTCATTAATGAACTAGTATCATATACGTTGAGGTTCACTAAGACCTTTATTTAACCTCTTAGTATCACTTGTAGCTTTAGAAGACCCAAAACGAAGTTGCCCTCGTGGAGATGAGGTAATAGAAGAGCAACCACCCGAATAAAACCCAAAAAAGATGGGAAGAGAGGAAGAACCCGCTTCCCCAGGGAAGGGTAGAAGTAGCATAGGCTCTAATTGGCACACCTGCAAAGGCATTAACAACAGTAGAATCAAGTAATTCCCGGATGAAGCGCTTAACCCAAGAGAGGACTGATAATGCCCAAAGGTTAACCAATCAAACTCTTTTAACCCCAAAGAATAACAAGAGTATCAATGAAGACCAGAAGGAAATCGGCTCGAGGTGCTGGATGATACAATTATGTAACCCAAAGGGTAGTTCTTTTCATCGTCAGAGGATAACCAAATGAAACACCAGGTAACCAAAGATAGAAGTAAGGTCAACCAGATATAATCTATACAGGTAATTACCTGGATAAGGAAGCACACCCAAAGGGTAAAGATTAAGGTAAACATGAAACGACCTAAGAAGGTATCCAAGCTAGTCGGCCTATAATCAAACTTAGAAGGTTCATGAATACAAGAAGTAATGACCCACATAGGGTCTAATCCTAGTCAAGGATCCATTGCCAAATGGCAAAGATTAAGAAGAAAGTAGGAAAAGCATAGAACTAATGCATTCAATTTAGGTTACATATGAATCCAAACAAGTAGCCAATGCTACGTCCTTATCTGGTAGTTCGTAGCACCCATCAGCCACTATCTTCTTTGATTCAAACTCTCAACTCACTCTACCCATCCTATCACTCTTACTCATCGTTACACTTGCTTACTTTCTTGCCATCCTTAAGTGTTCACTAGGCTTAAGAATAGAAAAGGAAGTAGGAGGGAAGGAAACTTCAAAAGAACCGTATGGAGTACTACCTGGTGAAGACCTGAAATGTGAACCAGAGGAATAGGGTATCGACGATAGGAGAGAACTACAGGGGATAAACCATTTTTTTGCTTGCTAGTTGCGGGTTGGGGGGGGGGGCCTTGCTATGCTAGTTGCTACCCTTGCGGGGGGCGGGGGATCCTACGGATCCCCCTCTGAATCAAGTGTATGGCAGGGTGAGCGGGATTTGAACCCACATCTTAGAGTTTGGAGCTCTACATTCTACCGTATTTAACTATCCCCCTATTCTGATTTACTCTCTCCCCCCTCTCTGCCTTCTTGGCTAAGTACTTACCGATAACCACTATCTTCCCTTAATCTTACCCTATATTCACCAACTTCCTCTTATTCCTTATCACTTACCTGGTTATTATCTGATATTTAGCTTAATCCAAGCTGACAGGGTAGGTAAGAGTCTTCAGGAGAGGTTATACTTAAGTGAACGGTTAAAATAAGACTTGCTAAAGAGTCAAGGGGGGAATTTGTAGTTATAGGGGGGCTCCTTGGAGGCCCCCCAAATTAGAAGGTCTCAAGGGATTAGAATCTGTGGAAAGAAGGAATCGACGATAGAAAGACAGGTTAAAGGGGGGGGCCTAAGCGGGATCCTTTGGATCCCCCTAGCCTGCGGCCCGGGGCTTCTCTGAACCCCCCCGGGCTTATCTGAACCCCCGCCCTAATGGGGCTTCTTGATTTGAGATTAGGTAGAGAAATAGCCTCGTTCCTAATAAAATAGCCTCATCAAACTTCCCTTCTTACTCCTCTTCTCAAATAATACCCTCCCTATCTACCCTCTTGTTTGAATCAGGTTTATTCTATTTAGAAGCTAAAGTAGAAGAATCCTTAGTTCTTGCTCTACTGAGGGGGGCCAGTAAGTCTCTTCTTCGATGGTTGCCTTGCCTTAAAATAAGGCCAAGTGAGAATCTTTACTCGTGTAACACTTCATTAGTTTCAGAGGTATCGCGGATGCTACTTCAGCAAGAGGGGGGTAAAATAGGGTGTTACTCACCTCAAAAAGAAGTCAAAATGAAGTTATCATTAACTCTTACTAAACCTTTAAGGTAGGCAGCTAGTCGTAAGCTAGTAAGAGAAGGAGCTAAGGTTACTTCAGGGCCAGGTTCAGTAGCCTACCACTAAAATAAGGTTAAGTAGCCTGTCCTCTTGCTTAAGAGATATCAAGCAAAATTGCCGTATCTCTTACGGATAACTCTCAAAAAGATAGCTTGAGTAGTTAGCTGGTATTCTTCAATAAGAAAGATAAGCCTTAAGTAGGATGAGTTACCTTATTATCCCCCCTCTTTAGAAACTCACCGCCCGGCGCCCCTTAAGGTTCTTCTTACCGCATCTTTAGCTCAATCGGATAGAGCAACGGTCTTCGAAACCGTGGGTTATTGGTTCGAGTCCAATAGGGTGCTCTCTAACTAGAGAACCTGTAAGTTCCACTTCCCCTTCTTTAGAAGACTCACATAAGAGAACCCTTCTTATTAAGAAGACTCCTACCGATAAGACTCAGGTAAGATAACATCAGTTAATGGGGGGCCGTAGGCCGGCCTCTGAAGCCCCTAAGGCCCCGGGGATGGATTCCCCCCACTGATTAAGAAGAGAGAGGCAAGTAGTTATCTTAAGAGGTCTGGGAAGAGAAGCCTCGAACTTCTTCTTTCCGAATCAAAGTCGAAGGTCCTATCCGTTTAGACGACTGGGTAGAGAAGATTCGAACTTCTTCCTTCCGAATCAAAGTCGAAGGTCCTACCAATTAGACCACTACCCAAATTGAACTAACATCGAGCTATGCTCTGTACTGAGGAGGGGGGAATTTTATGGCTTCGGGGAAAACCAAGAAACAAAGAGAACAGCAATCGGTATCCTAGAGGCCAACTCTATACTTCATGCCTGAATGCATATGAGATTTTACCAAGGCCTGTACTTTAGCACTTCCCGTTTAGGAATACGAATAACGTAGTGAACCTTCCCTTTACCATTAGAGCAATGAGTAGACTCGATATGAAAGTTAGTAAGGAGGACAGAACGCAGGTTATCAACTTCGTCCAGGGTGAGGGAGTCAGTACATATTATGGATATAATCCCCTCCCTTATTTAGAAGTTGCGGGAAACTTTGGATCCCCCTAGCCTGCGGCCCCCAAGCAATTGCACGAGGAGTAAGAAGGTCAGCGATATTAGCAGGAATGATTCTGACGTTTTTACCATTTACCTGTTTATACCTCTTTTTATGGAGTTCAGAAAAATACGGGAGAGTGAAAGTGACAAAGGCATAAGCAATTCGAGTATTACCAGAGGGCTTAATTATACTGGTACGGCGGTAAGGTGGAGCTCCTACTATACCGATAGGCTGAAAGAGAACCCAAAGATGTTGTACACTGTTCTTTTCTTTCCACATAACCTGCATTCGAGCATTAATGCAATCAAAACGAAGGGCAAGGCACGAGTGCCCGAGAAGCATAGCCGTAATGACAAATAAGTCTTAGATACATTGAAATTACCCAAAATGGTATGAATCTAATCTGCACGAAGATAGAGGCCGCTTTTGGGTAAGAGAATGAATCAGAGGGCTGGCTTAAGCCGGGCTTATCTGAAGCCCCTCGGGATAAACGGTATTTGATCTCGCTTGCTAGCATGAGGGTAAACACACTCCCCTTTTAAACGCAGAGAAATACCAGCAGGAGTAACAGCAAGGAATTGCCCTTGGTATGGTTGGTAGCATAGCAAGCAGGCCTGAACCAATTTAGGGAAAGACTGAACAAGTTTAGATCCCTCGCTGGTAAATAAGAAACAAGATTAGCTCTAGGGGAAACATGAGCCCACATAGGATGAAGTTCCCCCTGTTTATTTCTGTTTAGAAGTTTTCAACTTGGCCTCTTCAGAATGTTGATAACCGACTGTAGATTATACAGTAGCGAGGATATTGTACTCAGGATTAAGTAGATCCAACCAGAATTGGTCACTGCCATACTCTTGTTATTATCCTTACCTATCCTATTGGGGTTTAATTTGGTTCATAGCGACGCGGATGTGTTTTCATAATGGGGGGAATTGGCCCTCGGTTGTGCGTATTTTTCTCACCATTGGTGCAGCGATGAGAGCTCTACACAGAGACGAGGTATGGGTTCTCGTAGGCAATGGGTGGGAACTCTACTCTATTTTTTGATTATGGGCGTATCTCGGACGCAAAGTATCTTCTTCTAGTTACACATTGGCCTGCTAGAGATGGGGAGATAACTATAAGAACCAATGAGCTTCTCACGCATGCTCACGACGTTTTGGTTTTCTTAGAGGTAATCTCATTTTCATTGCAATCCTGCCCCCCTGGGCTTCCCTGGTTAGTTGCCTTTTGTTTTTGAGTTCATATTGGTCCTTCCTTCGGAGCCATTCTCTTTCTTTCTTGAGTGGTTCTACGCGCATCTTGGTACGCCCTTGAAACCCTTTGATCTGATCCTCTCTGGGTTCTAACCTATTTGGTCACTTTGTGATATTCCCCCCTAACTTCCTTTCCCCGCTAGGGGAGGCTAATTTCCAAGTAAGTAAAAGGAGGTAGAAACAAGAGATATGGATTAAGGGAGAATTGGGTGGTTATACTTGGGCGGGGGGGCCGCTAAACTCGCGACTATTATTACCTTCTTCATTTGCCTTATCTGCTAAGATAGTGACGTTTGACCTGGAAAGCTTCACCCTGCCTAATGCTTCCCAGCAGGGTATTCTTGTGCCTTATGTTCAGCCTCTGAGATTTCATTTAAGGGTGACAGCTTCCTATCTGTTTATCTTCTATGGGGGGGCCCCTAATTTGCTTCCTGTGATAATCTAGCCGATTGATATAGCCGTGATGGCATTCACTCTTTTGCTGAGCCCTCTCTTGTGTTAAGCTTGATTGGCTGGCGCCTTAATCTATTCTCTCAAGGAGTATCCTTAATTTCCCGTTTTAAAGTAACCTTGATACCTCGGCGGTAATTGGTGCCTGCTTTGTTATATCATAGGTTGATAACCCATATCTCCTCGGCTTTGATCCAGGGAAATGAATAGTGGAATGACTTTTCTTGAAGGGGTTCTATCCTTTCCTTTTAGGTTTTGTGGGGGCTTCAGAGAAGCCCCCGGGGGCCCCTAAAGCACGGGCTTATCTGAAGCCCCCCGGGAAACGGTGTAACTAGGAGTTTGGGGCGGTGAACTGGAGGGGGCACATTTCCTTATCAGGAGTCTTCATTACCTAACTCATCATCATCAGAATCACGATTCTTGTCTGAGTCAGGCTTTACGACCCTATCGGGTTGACTACCGTCAAGGGCTACAGGAGGGTCGGTCGTGTTATGGGTATTCATTAGGTTCCGGAGATTAGTTAGTAAACGTTTCAACTCAGAAGGGAGAGGGGGCCAAAGCCCCCCCCAACTAACTTCTCCACCCCAGTCTGGTCTCCAGTAGATGAACAGCAAGACCACAAGAGCAAGGAAAAAGACGAAGAAACCAAATCAAATAGGCATAGAACGAGAATTCATTCAATTGAGGTTACATGTGAGTAATGTTGGAGAATCTTGCCCAAAGGCAACTACGCTAAAAGGCTCCTCGCTAACTTCTAGCTGAATTAGCGCTAACTTTCTTAATCGTGGTTAGAAAAAGTGATTCAATTCTATCATTGATGAAGCTTATTGGTAATAATGCGGCTTCAACGAGCCGGGTTAGCCGGGGGGGTTCAGATAACCCCGGCAAAGGGGCCGTAGGCCCGCTTTAGCCCCCCCCTCTGGATTAGGCAAATTACTCGATTAGTGCGGTAAATATAGCCTAGGTATTGGGATAGAAGAATCGAGTGGCCCCCCCGGAATCCCAAGATAACTCTCTATTAAGAATTAAGAGGTAGTAGCACTGAGGATAGAGGCTAGGTATGTCAACCTATTAGCAATGGATTCCATTGCTATTCATCCCACTACGGTGATTTACCTTGCATTATTGCGTGCTTTCTTCTTTGAGGTTAAACGGCGATTACGACTGGTTAATTCACTTAGCCTTAGATTTCACAAGTCGGGTTATTGGGATAAGGTTCGATTATGATTTCATTCTTGATGAAAATTGCCTTGAGTCTATACTTCTTCGTATTCATTTGAATAGAATCATTCGCCAAGGAGTCTTATGGCTCAAGGTGAAAGGATTTCACCTGAGCGGGGGGGCCTAAGGGGGGCTTATCTGAAGCCCCCGCGAATAAGTAAAGCCTACGCAAGATCAAGTGAACCACTGGCATGGTTGGTGGGGGTGGTTTACCACCCCGCCGCAAGCAATAATCAGTGCTCATTGATCGTTGATGCTAGCAAGGACACTTGAACATTCTTTGGCCTTACCCCTTATCTGCCTTGCCTTTATTTACTATGAGCTTCATTCCTTCATAGGAGGTAATAGTAGGGGTGGCTATCCCTAACTCACTTGCTTTCTACTGCTTCGTGCTTTCTTTTATGCTTGCTACCATGAGCAAGTGAAACTGCTCCTTCTATTAAATAGCCTTATGATCAATCTGAAGTGGAATCCGGATCAACCCTGGAGTATCGACACTCTGCTGAGACTCGCCAGCACATCTCGGAAAGTAGACGCGGGGCTAACCAGCCTCTTTTTGGTCATGGGCGGGGGGGGTAAAGCGGGATCCTTTGGATCCCCCTAAAGCCCCCGGCCTTTAGCCCCCCGCAAGAGTCATATGCCTGAGACTAAATCTACAATATCTGCAGCAATGACAGGGCATCCTTACTACGGGAAAACTCACCCCTGAAAGCTTTGCTTTAATTGGAGGCCACAATCCGCGGTCTAAGCGAATCTACCAATTCGCCGCTGAACATACTACTTTAATAGCTTTGACTCTATCCGCCATGGTTGCTACCATGGCAGCTGACCTTTCAGGTATATGAGCTTACGCGCTGCCTGAAGGCAGCTACTCTACCCCATGGTAGTGGTAATCTTTCTTACATTGGCCCTTGCACGGAGTAGCCAAATACCTTAATCCTATTCTTTCTCTTGATGTTACCTTTTCCTTGCTTAGCTCTCCTTCTTTCTTCTTCCTTGTTACTCCGCCCTTTTCTCCTCTCCTTCACATGTGCTCTTTTCTTCTTACCCTCCACTACTTAAGATTCCCCTTCTGAGTGGTGAGTCTATAAAGAGTCAAGGTCTTCACTACTTTTCACCTGCCTTGCTATGGCATACCAAGCATAACAATCATTAACATTGGGGTTGTAACCTATAACCTAACCCAAAGCAAAGGCAATACTACCTATGATTAACCCCCCTAAGCCTTAACATTCCTTTTCTTGAGAAATGCCAGAGTGATATACACAGGGAGTGTAAGTGAATAGGAAGAGTTTATAGTACCAAGAATAGTCAGTCAAATTGAAACATGGATAAGCGAGCATAGGTTAGTGGTAAACCGTGTGCCTTCCAAGCATGATTCGCGTGTTCGAGTCACGCTGCTCGCATGTGAAGGTAGAAGGATAGTATCAATAGATACTAGGTGACATAAGTCACCCATCATAACTGAACCCTTAGGTTTAAGGGAGTCCTTCCTTACTGGCAGAATCACCTGCAACTTAACCTATTTTCAACTACAGTGGTAGATAACTCTACAACCTCTTTAGAGGCTAGCCTTTTGGTTTTCAACCGTTAATCAAATGGGGGATAAAGGTAAATCAATGAAGATAAAGCCTAAAGATTCAAATCATGATTAATCAGGGTTCCTGTAAGAATGATGGTTAAATTGGATACTTAGGGGCCCAGGGAGCTTAACTCATTACCCCTTTCTCTTCTAGTCGGGCTCTTCAAAGGATAATCGGCATTGTCTCCCTTTGAACCCCAAAAACAGTGCGTGGCGGCTTGAGATAGCCTGATGGGGGCGGGGGGGTAAAGGGGGCCGTAGGCCGGCCTCTGAAGCCCCCCCCCCTAGGCCCTTGGTATGGTTGGAACCATAGCAACCTGCTGCCATCTTTGCCTCTGCTATAGTCTCAGCTAAATGTTGGCGCCCTAGAGACTGCAACTTTCATGCTAGCAAGGATCTATAGGATAAAGCCGATCAAGCAAATATTGCTCTCTCTCGAATAGGAGGAATTCTTTCTCAATATTGATATGCAAAGGAGCAAGAGTCTACAGTACTACGGTTAGAAGAGTAAAGGCAGAATACCCATATTTCTTATAACCCGAACGGATTGTGCTCTTAGTTTTAGTATCCCCGTTTATATAGCTAGGGTTAAATAGCTTGATACTCGTTTATCAATCCGGTATGAACTCCCCACGTAGACATCTCCTGTTTCCTTATTTAACCACGCATAGATACCGCTACGACCTTTAAGGGTTTCCTTGATTGTGCATCCTCCTGAGGTCCATAAAACTATGAAGGGTTTGGGTTAATGATTGTACAGGTCCTGTATATCAGATATCGGCTTGCTAGCGTCAGCTTTGACGGTTAACTCCACGTTCGAGCTTGGGCGCTCCTTACCGGTAGCATACCCTCTTACTTGGGGCTTCAGATAAGCCCGGGCTCCTATGGATCCCCGAGGAGAAAGCGTTAAATCAAATTGAACCCATATAACCACGGGATTGAATGTAAGGAGCAGGTTGCACCTCACCAGCCGGAAGGCCTAAAACAGTCTGTGGTCATTTGAAAGCAAAGTAGAAGGAAAGGGTACTAGCAACACCAAGGCCTAGTAATACCCCTATGAAGAAATTCAGTTCATAGTAAATAAAGGCAAAGAAGATAAACCGGCAGATATAAGGCATATAAGCCTTAATAAGGCAATGGTGTCATCAACGATTCACGCTCACCGGTTCTTGGGGGCCTACGGCCCCCTCCGTTGGAGGCCCCCATGCCAGGCGTCCACTTGCTCATGGTAGCAAGGAGTGGTATCCTTAATAATACGAGGCTCATCTGAGCATTTGAACCTCAACCCAGATGGCTCCTTGGTTAAACAAATGATTTAACCTAACACGAAGAACTGAAGAGTAAACTAAAGAGTGAATTACATTAACACCAATATTTACTCCTATCCCCCAAGCCACGAAATCTAAAGAGAAATGAATTAACCAGTCAAAACCCGGGGGGGGATCCGTAGGATCCCCCGCCCTTATGGGTCCTGGTAAGGCTTTCGACCGTTTCCTCAGAACAATAAATACCAACTATCATCTTAACCATTTCTTTACTTGAACCTCTTTTCTCAAGCAGCCTACATAACCTCTAAAAGGCATTAATCCTTAAACCATCTTTACACAGCCTTTGCCTCCCTTTTGGTTCGCCCGTAAGATCAAAGGAGGAAAGGGCTAGTCTTTTCAAAGAAATTCCTCCCAAACTAGCTGCGATGAATTTCTTCCCTCACGGTACTAAACTCAGCTTAACTTCTTCCATATCGGGGCGGATAAATTGACTATCAGTCAATTGTCCACTCCAGTGAACAAAATTGGTAAGAAGAAGAGAGGAGATTTCAAAGGCAAGCTCAATCAACGACTTGGTACAAAACACCACTGAATTCCTTCTTAAGGTTCTACCTCCTCTGATACTACTTGGTTTCACTCTCCTCTCTTACCTTTAAGGGGAGTACTAGCTTCTAACTACCTTGCTTAAGAGCAGTTACTTCCCTACTTAACTATCGCCTACCTACCATCTTACTTTCTAAAGAGTAGAACTCTTCTAAATTAAAGTAAGTGATTTGAATCAAATATACCTCCGGATGGTAACCTCTGGAAGTAGGTCCTTACCTTCTGGTTGCATAAACAATTCCTTTGGAATCTACCTAATACGTCTAACAAATAGGTATCTACTGGATTTTTTCCCAAATTTGCCTCAACTTCTTCCTTTTTACTTGGTAAATCAGCTTTCTGCCGGCTTGGTCACAGTTGCCTTCTTGTTAATTCTTATATCCTGGTACTTCCTTCCTAAAATACTACTCCTATTCCTTTCTAGGATACTTCTAAGTAATCGAGTAAATTACGGTGGAATCACCTCCCATACACCATAGAACCCCTTATCTGGTGACCTGATCTGTTAACCCCCCTTGATGTTAGCTAAGCTAGGATACGGCATGGTAGCAAGAGTCAAGGGCCTACCCCAGATCGGCAGTCTAGAGTCGGGTTCCCAGTTACCAACTCAATTCACTCGGCCCCTAAAGAGTGAAAGTACTTGGAATTGGAATCACATACTGAATTGTAGGGATCATTCGGGGGGGGAAACTTTGGAGATTAGTTAGAGGTATCAGAAACGACAACATGAAGTAGGACAGTGCAAAGTAAGAATCAGAAGAAAGAAGGAGACCAAATTAAAAGGGAATTTACTCCGTACAAGGGCCAATGTAGGTAAAATGCCATGAGCTAGCCTCTTTAAGATAGCGAGAGATATAACGTCTAGGGATGCCAGTAAGCTGGGGGGGCCTCATACGGGGGGGCCGGGCTTTAGCCCCCGGCTTCAGATAAGCCCGTGCTTTACCACCCCGCACGGGAGTAAGATAAGGTTGTTTCTCCCGAGGGGGGGCTAAAGCGGGATCCTTTGGATCCCGCTAAGGGTGTACACTTAAGGATTAAAGTTAAGGATCCCTTAAGGATAGAGTTAATTAGACATTTCAGTTAATGATATAACTATCCCTTACCGTTACAGACCCAACTAGTAAGCTTTTTAGCTAGCCAACTGGCTCATTGCCGTCTTGGGGGCCCAGCATAACCGACGTCTTCACTAGGATATTGGGTCATAGCCAATAAGGCAACCATCATTGATACTCCTTTGGGCACTTGGTAGTACCCCTTTACCCTTGCTACCCCCTAGGTTAATTCATTAAGGAATAATTACCTTGCTAGCATCAAATTTGAGGTAATTCGAACCTTCATTTCAACCTAGACTACTTCCCTTCCTTTTAACCTCCCTTTTTCGTATCGACATTTAACTTCATTGTTAGGTAGAGCACTTGCTTAGGTTAAATTCATTTCTTACTCTCTTGGGGCCCCGGTTACGGTAAAATTGAGGTTAAATTGGGGTGGGCCTGCGGGCCAGGCAGAGCCTTAAGGGTCGAAGCCCGGGGGGCTTATCTGAAGCCCCCGCATCAAATTGATAGTAGTTGCCTCTCCTTCTTTAGAAACGGGAAGTCGCTAAGTAGGAAAGTAAGGAAGCCTTAAAAGAGCCTCTTTACTAGTCTTAAGAATGGAGGAAGAATAAGTCAATTTCGCTAAAAATAGCTAAAAACTAAGGTAAGCACTCTTACTATGAGTAAAGATAAGGTTTGATTCGTTACACTACTCAAGGGGGTTACTAAAGACTCCTTACTATTCCTAAATAAGGAAACTTCTACTCTATCCTTAACTTCACTGTAAACGTAGGCTTATAATCCCTTCATTAGAATACTTGTTCTCCTTCAATGGTTTAAATTCAAGGGCTGGCAAAGGCTGTAAGTAGCTTTCTCAATTAGAGTCAAAGTAACCCCCTTTAAAAGCTAAAAGAAGAATAGGGGGCCCCCTGTAGTTGCAATCTAAAGCCTTGCCTTTTCAACTCATAACTTTTACGCGGATCGTAGTCGAATGGTCAGACGATCGGTTTGGGTCCGATAGATAGTAAGTTCGATTCTTACCGATCCGATTCAATCTGCTTATGGTTAAAGACCCTTCCCCAATAATCCGGTTCACCTTTCTATCTAAGGTGATATCCTGAAAGGAACCTACTCTTTACTTAGTCAAAAGAGCACCTTCTACCCTTCTGGTTCCTGAAGTACGGAAGCCGGGGGGAATTTTCCCTAGTTATAGGGGGCTAAAGCCCGGCCCCCCCAACATAGAATTCTAAGAGAAAATTTGGAGCTGTTGTTACCAAACTCTTATGTTGTTCTTTTTCTTAAGGAGGAGTGTTAAGCCCGCTCTGGTCGAACTTGGCTGCGGGATCATACGGGGGGGCCGGGGGGTTTGGGGCCCCGCCGCTAGATTCCTATCTACATGGTCGAGGTTACCTGTTAATAAGCGACAGTTTAGCTAGATTAGAGGACAAGCCTACATAATACTCCCCCGTTACAGTATTATACCAAAGGTAGACCCTGCTTTATCTTAAGGATTTACCCTTACTTAAGAGATCCCTTTTTAAGGAAGTATAGGCCGTATACAATATAGCCTTCCACCCGAAATGAGGTAACTTTTATAGTCACTAAGCGGGTTGATCTTCTTAATGGTCCCGCATTTTCTCTTCAATACCATTGACAATCTCAAAATGATGTTGATTTCATCATCTTATGGGTTAAAATAGTTGGCCGGGGCCCATTAGGGCGGGGGCTTCAGATAAGCCCCCCTAAGGCCCCCTAATGACTAATAAAGCCCATTTGAATCTTCTCTTAATCCTTCATAATCTCTAACGGTTTGGGCTGCCAATTAGCTGTAAGTAGCTTTCTCAATTAGAGTCAAAGTAACCCTCCATCCTAAGTTACTATACCTTGAAGATTTGTGGACTTTAGAGCCAATTGCAAACTTATATGCAAGACTTGGATAAGAACCTCCACCTCTGCATAGGTAAAGCCGCCGATACATCAATACAGCCCAGCCTACGGGTTATGATAATGGGCGTCGTCTTGTGCAGCGGGGTGGTAAACCACCGGGCCTCCATAGAGGCCCCCTCCCAGCCCTAATCCCTACTGATTCCAGGTGGGGATTTTGGGAGATTACCGTAGTTTATACTACATAGAAGAGTGGGTGGAGAAACGATATAACGAAATTGCGCCATTGAAGAAGCCCGAAGACATGGCTGCCTCCAACTGGCAGTGAAATAGGACGGACTTTTCTAAACCGAATCGCTCCTTAAGAACACCACATAGAAGTTGGACTCTTGGTAAAGGAATTAGTAGAAGCCCTTCCTTTAGCTTTACTGGCATCTGACATAGCCCAATGACCGAGTCCTTGACGGGTTAGTAGCTGAAGTATGTTGGCAGGCAACAAGGTTGCGGGGGGGAATCCATAGGATCCCCGGGGCTTTAGCCCCTACCATGGCGCTAATAAAGATAAGCTACTTGGCCCTTGAGCAGCAGGCTATGGTTCTACTAAAGCCCTCCTTATAAGGATTTTACCTACAGCTTCAGCCGGTTATAACCGTGGGGGATCCCCAACCATACCAAAGGCCAAGATGAGCGCTTCTAAACAGGGGGCTAATAATCCTATGCACGGTCGTGCCTCACATAATGCAAAGGCTGTTTACTTGTACGAGCTTAAAGCTAAGGCTCTGATTCTTCTTCAAAGAATTCCTAATACACCGCTGAATCGCTGGGTGTTAGTCAACAAAGTATCTGTAAGCGCATCAAAAGGGGGGGGCTAAAGCGGGCTTATCTGAAGCCGGGGGCTGCTCTGATTTAATCTGATGTTAGTTTACCCCCCTTTATCTCCAAGAAGTCATCCAATATATGGTTCAATTTCATGCTATCGGGTCTAATAATCTTGCCCTTATTAGGGATTATCGGATTGGTGGTGGTATCGGCTAATCATAGGCTTTCTAAGCAAGTTACATTAGGGGTTACCCTTGCTAACTTAGCACTTAGCCTTGTCCTTTGGGGGGAATTTGACGGCAATTCGGGGGAGTATCAGTTTGTGCAGGAATTGAGTTATGTAACGGAGTGGCAGATTAAATTAGGGGTCGATGGTCTCTCACTCTTGTTCGTAATACTTACTTGCTTTATCATCCCTTGTTCTATTCTAGCTTCTTGGGCTTTACCCACTCCAAGAACTTACCACGATTTATTGCAATCTTGGCCCCTGATCGAAGTCGTATGGGTCCGTTTGAGGGGTATCCCTACTCTACTTGATATCCCGAGAACCTCACATTACCTAATGGTGCTACTTCTGGTTGAGTCCCTTCTGATCGGCCTATTCCTGGTGCTTGACCTGCTCCTCTTTTACATTTGCTACGAGTCCGTGCTAATTCCTTTATTTCTAATGATTGGTATCTGGTCCACCAGTCGCAACAAGGTCAGAGCCAGTTACCTTTTGTTCTTATACACCCTATCTGGTTCCCTCTTTATGTTACTAGCTATCTTAAGCATTTATATGGCAGCAGGGACTACTGATTATCTGCTGCTAACTACTGGTGAGTTCACCTCTTCTGTTCAATATGCTCTCTGGTTAGGTGTTTTCCTAGCTTTAGCAATCAAATCCCCTATCATCCCTCTTCACATTTGGCTGCCTCTCGCTCACAGTGAAGCTCCCTTAGCTGGGTCCATTTTATTAGCAGGGATAGTCTTAAAAATGGCTACTTACGGCTTCTTGCGTATCTTGGTCACTCTCCTTCCAGAGGCCTCTGAGTTCTTCACTCCTTTAGTTTACACTCTATGTCTTATCAGTATTCTTTACTCTTGTTTAAGTACGCTACGACAAAGCAACTTAAAAAGTATCATTGCTTACAGTAGTATAGGACACATGGCTATTGCTATATTGGGGGTTTTCTCTAATACAACATTAGGCATCGAAGGTGGCCTTTTACTTGGTTTTGCCCACGGGCTAGTAAGCCCTGCTCTGTTTGTTTGCGTTGGTATTATTTATGAACGCTGGCACACATTAATTATCCTGTATTTCCGAGGTCTAACAACGATTATGCCACTCTTTGCCCTTCTTTTCTTTATCTTCTGCTTGGCTAACATGGGAGTACCGTTGACTGCCAACTTTTTAGGGGAGTTCTTATCTTTAACTGGGGGCTTTAACCGAAACCCCGTCTTAGTCGGGTTAGCTGCTTCCTCAATGGTGCTTGTTGCTGGTTATTCTATCTGGCTCTATAATAGAGTGTGTTTCGGGTCTTTATCGCCTTATCTTCGTGCTACATTGGATATCAACCGTCGTGAATTCTATCTTCTCTTGCCTTTTGTAGTCATTGTTGTGTTCTTGGGTGTTTACCCTAAAATTCTCCTCGACAGCATTCATTTTTCAGTTTCTTCTTTACTTTACACAACTTTCCCCCTAAAGGGCCGGGGCTTATCTGAAGCCCCCGGGAGAATCATCTTCAAGAATCAAGGCCGACTCGCTGGAGGAGTCTCCAAAGAATGAAATTCCATTTAGTGGAACCCTCTCTAGAGAATCGAGATACGTCCTTGTAAGAGGAAGAAAAGTCATCACCATACTCGTCCCAAAGGAACAAGAGAAAGCTGGACATGAAGTCCACTTGAGAGCGAAGAGAAGCGACTTCGTCAGAAAGGGAAGCTATTTGCTGACTTTTCGAGGGACGAGAAGTAGAGCTATACTCAACGGTATAGGATATTTTCCTAGCAATAATGGACATTTGAGGATTGAATAGATGTTTGGGAAGACATTTTAGAAGAAGATACTTAGTAAGGAAAGCTGTTAAGAAGCCTGAAAAGAAGCTTTGACTTCGCTCAGCAAAATCACTGAAAGTAGGATGGCGCAACTTCCACCAGTCGTCTTGGGACGACACGAATAAGCAGGAACCAATCAAGGAGTAAACAGGGATAATTCGTTTATCCTCTCACCTTTATCAGAGGAATCCTAATAAGGAAAGGATATTTAGCCATATTCGGAAAACCCCAATAAGGAAGGGAGATCTGAGAATCTCAGATTACCGGCAGGAGTCTGCCTACCTAATCTGGACAATCCAAAAATGGCCTAGGAAACTTACTCGCCATTTCAGGGACAAGAAAATTCAAGATAAGCCGTTGTCGGAGGATGAATTCCTTACCATCCAAATGGTAAAACAGAAGTCAAAACAGAAGGGATAAATTAGAAGTTTATCAAGAATTAAGGCTTACAGAACTCGCTATCAGAAACAGGTCTATCCTACAAGGAAAAGACGCAGAAGCGTGGAGCTACCTAGTCAAAATACGCCGAAAGCTCAAAGAGGCGCTTGAATGGTAATATCTAAAGAAGACGTCAGAGAGCAGGAAATAGGAAAACAGCCTAATAAGACTACGTCCAAGAAAAGGACTCTGAAATCTCTATTACCAACGGATAATGAAAGAAGTGTCGAGCTCATACGACAAGCTGAAGAGGCTAATAGGAAGAGAAGAAAGGAAGAAGAATAGTCAGGAAGCTTCCAGCGAAAGAATCCACCCAAGAAACCATGGTGTACTGACTGCTTCCTCAATGGGCAGGAATCCAAAAGGGGGCTACTACTTCTCAGAATGTAAGGAAAAAGGATGCAGACTATGATTACAACGAGCTTTTGACCAACTGGTGAACCAGTTCAGATACCAGGTAAAAGTGGCATTAAATGAACTGAAGAGCTTTGAAATAAGGCAAAATTGCCTTAACGGTAATAATCATCATGTTCATTGGAATTAGGATATTGGCTGCTTTGCCTTTCTCTTTCGCACTCTCTTTACCTTGCTATCTTCCTTTCAGCGATACGCTACAAGTTAGTATTATGCTCGTTATTTTATTGGTTTGTCAATCATTTGAAGTGTTGCATGGTGCATAGTACTAAAGCTTCGCTCTTTCTTGACCCTCGCTAGCAGCCAAAAGTCCTTATCAATCATGGTAATACCTCGAGGCTTATGCCTGGTCTCCTCTTTCCTTTTCGTCAGGAATCCTCCTGTTCCTATTTAGGAATTAAACTACTTTAGTATTTTGGTTGGTTAACTGATTTAGCCTTAAGGCTACTTCCTTTCATTTACCGCCTTCAACTTTGGATAGTCAAAACACCTACTTTAACTTCAAGATTGATTCTTTCATCCGGTCTTGCTAGCATAAATGGGATAAAATCCGACAACGGCCAAATATACCCCAACATGGTTTTACCGTGTTTCGCCTCTAAGGCGGCCGTAGGCCCGGGGGCCAAACCCCCGCCAAGTTGGGGGGGAATTTTCAGAGGAAATAGGTAACTCGTTGAAGTGATGAAAGGGAGCTGGAGAAGTAAGTAACCACTCAAGGGTAGGAGCCGAGGAAGTGAGAGTAGTAGGAATATTGGACTCAAAGAACGAAGGAATAGCCCAATGATTAGCGGAGACTTGGACACGAGAGCTTAATTGAACGTATAGAAGATAAAGGAATACTAAAGTAGCCATAAGTGAGATAATAGAACCGAAAGATGCCATAAGATTCCAACCCGCATAGGCATCCGGGTAATCAGGAATCCGACGTGGTTGCCCTGCGAGCCCCAAAAAGTGCATAGGCATAAATGTTAAGTTTACACCAATAAATAGAGCCCAGAAGTGAATATGACCTAGCAATTCATTGTAAGGGTGACCAAGGATTTTTGGTGACCAGTAATACCAACCAGAGAATAACGCAAAGACTGCCCCCATTGATAAGACATAATGGAAGTGGGCTACGACGTAGTAAGTCTAATAGAGGATTAGGCTGGACTATATCTTCACCCTCTAGTCTCTAAAGGCTACCAACCCCTTGTCTTGCGTAGGTTACCTTTATTTAACGCAACCGAGCCCCCGACCAAAGGCATGTTTGGTGTATAGTCTCTGAGGAACCTGCTTAGGTTACAGTTTCCTGCGGATTGGGTTAGAATATCCTAGGGATTATTTGATGCCCGTCTTGCTTGCGGCGGGGTGGTAAACCACCCCCAGCAACCATAGCAAGGCCCATCAAGCCTAGAACTCTTTAAGCCTTCCCCGCATACTACCAAATTTAGCCACGACACTTACTTAAGCAGAATCGGTTCTACCTTGTTATTTACGGTTAAGAGAGACTCATGAAACTGAAGTAACTTCTCCCCACCCAAAGGTAAGAGGTTTAACCGCTCGAGTAAAGAGATCCGTTACGGTTTGAAGAGACTTAGAGTTGCAAGTTTACAAGATAAAGAAACCTTTACCGGGGGGGGTAAAGGTCTTACCTTATTCGGAAGTTCGAACTTACACTTGATCGCCTCCAGGATTACAGAGTCGTAATTTTGCGAGATTGAAAAGGAGTGATTTCCACTCTGTCTTATGCAGAAGCATCCCTCAGCAGTTGTGAAGCCTACAAGCCAGTTCTCAAAATAGCACAAGGTAAGCAGTGAATCAGGACTTGCAGGAGCAATTACCTCCTGGCTCACATCTAGGTTGCTCTTAACTTCGACGTACTCCTCATAAGTTAAAGACCCCTGTAATTAAGTCTAAGAAGAGTGAATAGTGTATTCGAGCATTAGAAGTCAATAAAGGGTATTTATCGAAGAACTGAATAAGATGAAGGTTTCATTTTGGGGCCTGACCTGTAAGATTCCAATTAGAACGTACATAAACCTTGCCTAATTGAAGAAACTCAAGGTTCGCGGAGGTGTTCTATCATTTAGATGATTATCCTGAACTGAAGAGCTTTCTTTCCTCCAATGGTTAACCTGGATTGACCTATCGCCCGCCCCGTCGTTTCAACCACCAAGAATTGCTCTACTGATTCCCAATTAAAGGGTTTGGAAATGGAAGTAAACAAGGTAGACGCCATGCTTAGAAGCACACTATCGTGCAAGGCGATATCCAATGATGCGTTAGCAAGCACTATACCAGTTAGCCCACCGATGGTAAAGAGGAAGATGAATCCAAGAGCAAACAGCATAGGAGTAGTGAAACGAATAGACCCTCCATAAAGAGTAGCTATCCAAGAGAATATCTTGATGCCAGTGGGAACTGCTATAATCATAGTCGCGGCCGTGAAGTAAGCTCGAGTATCAACGTCAAGACCTACAGCGTAGAGATGATGCTTATTCCGCCAGGGTTACCGGTGAGTAAGAGGCAGAGGACTATATCTTGAGGTTCTCAATTCTCCTTACTTAGGGTTATCAGAAGGGTCAGAGTTGAACCCATCGACGTTGAAAGGGTGAACGTTGATTTTCTTATGCTAGCTGCTGGATTTTAAGGCTTCTATGCTAAGCTGTTCCTTATTGAGGACCATTTGATAAACTACACTCCAGCGTTCGAGAGAGAGGGGCTTATCTGAAGCCGGGGGCTAAAGCCCGGGGGGCCCCCCAAATTGGGAAATAAGCCAGAATCTGAGGAATCCCCTTTACAGAGTCTGTTTCGTACCGATATACAATGCCGCCCTTGGTCTTTCGTTCCACAATGTTCCAAACAGAAGAAGGATTTGGCCGCCGCCCCTAAGCAGTCCTTGCTACCATGACCATTATTTTGGCCTTGGGGGGTGGTAAAGCACGGGCTTATCTGAAGCCCTACCCTTGGTAGCATGGGTAGCATACCGGAGAAAAACTCCTAAACCCCGCTTTAAAGAGAGTGTTAGCAGAGCTCGGCCCCCCCCTACGTTGAAGCACTTCTCGGTGTCGACAGACCCAGAGAACCAACCTGATTTTAGTTCTAGTGACACGTGAACCAAAGTAGAGTTAAGAAGGATAGGGGCCAGAGCTGAACTATTATAGGCTTCTACCCACTCTGTAAACTGGGCCAACCTAGTAGCTAGAACCAGGTTACCGTTAAACAGGGCGATTATCTTAAAGACCTTTATAAGCCAATCTACCATATTGCTTGTCGGGGTAGACATATAGCCGTCCAAACCCTAAGTCCTGTATATAATACAAGACGTGCTTCTGAGCTATTGGTATGCAAAGGAGCAGCCATAGATCCCCCGGGGCTTTAGCCCCTACCATGACAAAATACAGTCTACTGCCAACAGTGAAAACAAGAATCATCAGCCTCCGAAAAGCCTATAAACCATTCCAAGAAGCCCCGATAACCCTTTTAGGGAATCTTGGAGAAGGCTGAGAAATCGAAAACCCCGTTGCATATAGTCTCTGAGGAACCCTTGTGGGTTGGCTCGGTTTCCTGCTGATTGACTGAGGAGCTAATAGTTTCTTACCCAGCTGAGATAAAATCAAGTAGTCCTAGCCCTAGCTGTCCCAGCATATAGCAATCTATAAGATTCGGCAGTTCCCTGCCGAGAGTCCCATCCTGATGAGACCATACAATAAATCCAAGGATACCAATACTTAGAATGGCATAGCAACCCCTAATCCTCTAAGATACAGTCTAATAAGCTGCCGAGCAAAGGGGGGGGCCTAAAGCCGGGGGGCTAAAGCGGGGTTATCTGAAGCCGGGGGCTAAAGCCCGGCCCCCCCCGTATGAGGCCCCCCCAAGGAAACGCAGTCAAATTGGACTACTTTTTCCTGTGTTCATCCTAGCGGGAATCAGTTTAACTCTATCCATCCCAGCTCTAGTAAGATGCCCGCCGCTACTAATCAGTTTCATTCCCTCCCTAAACGCTATAAAGTCCTGATGTTTCATATTCTCTAGTGGGTATCGCTCGAAGTGACCTATAATCTGGTTGAGTAGATGATGCTTGTTCTTGCTAGCAGGGGGCCGTAGGCGGGATCCTTTGGATCCCCCCCCCTAGTGTTACAATCCCTACTTCAAATCCAAAGAATGGTTGAATCCTATGAACATCCTCAGAATTCAAAAGAATCTCGAAAGAAGTCTACTTCCACTTCAGTGGATTTTAGGATCTTAATCATTTTCGTAAAACACCCTGGGGGCTTTAGCCCCAACCTGTAACCCAGTAAGGATTAAGCTCTTTAGAAGGAGCAGGGTTAGTTTTAGATGCCCTTTGGCGAGAACCGATAACCCCTTTTGACTCTAAGAGGAATAAAGGGTTATTTACTATCATAACACAGGGCGGCAAATAGTCACAGTAAGTGACTTCAACAAGTGAGGACCTCAGGGGTAATTAGAAGGGCAGGTATAATACAGAACCAGAGAATGATAGACGCTAGAAAATTGCTCTTCCTTACAACCCTCGACTCTTTAAGAAGCCAAGGTAAATAGAGGATAAGGCTGGACTGTATCTTCAGGATAAATCCCTTCCCTGGCTCACGTGCAGTCTCTGAGGAACCTAACCTTAATTTAGTTACCTGCTGATTACCCAAAACCTAAGAGTTATCACCTATAAAGTTCTCTAGGCTATAAATCGGTATCCCAGCATACAGTGACATTCAAAAGAGAAGGAAATCCTCTTAGGAGCCTATGGCTAGAGCATCCCTAAATACCCAAAGCAGTTAATCGTTAGTGGTTCTTCCTTTATTCATCCCCGCCTGAATTACAAGGATACGTTAAAATCCTTCGGGGCCTTGCCCCCCCCAGATGCTCTTCCTTTGCATCATCAAGGCTACAGTCTTGAAAACCTCAAATTCTTTTGCTTTTTGAGATTGTAGAGGGTAAGGATACGGATACGAAATGAGGGATAAGAATAGTGACTATGTCTTTTTGGTAACAGTATATACACAGAATGCCGATTGCTTTCCACATAGATGTTCCTTGCAAGCCCACAAGACTAGCAAGAAACATACCCAAAATTCAGTAGTTTAGTAATGAGCACTAATCTTTGGTATGTTGGGCCACTCTGAAAACCACGTGGAGTACATGGCCAACGGCATTGCTCCACCCTTTAGAATTCTAATAGTCAAACTACCCTCCGCATCTACAAAGCCACTAACCCAGTTTGGGTCTAATTGGGGCGGGGGATCCAAAGGATCCCGGGCCGTAGGGTAGAGGAATCCTTCCAGGGTCTGAACAAGTATGTAAACCCACGTTTAGAATTACCTGCTGAGGTATTTAGAAGGCTCCGTTTCCCGCGGGAGTTAGGAGCCACTGAACTTTCCTTGCAGACCATACCAAGATAACCAAAAATCGGCTTTCCAGCAAAGGCTGAAATAACATGGCTAACGATTCCGAAGCCAGGAATGATTAAGATATACCATATATCAGGTCGGGTCGACTCATCTTGCAATGAGCTAGGGGCTAACTCATAATTAACCAGACTCATGGTAGTAAGGCCACAGAAAGGCTTGTGCCAACAGGCAGAGCTGATGCCTTTGGGCAGTGAGGAAATAAGCGAATAGTCGACAGTAGATGAATCAGAGGGGATTAAAAGAGAATCGGCATTGTTTTCCGTTGAAGGCTAGCAACTAGCTAGGGGTGCTAAAGCCCACCAACTAGCAAGACGCAGGAGACACACTTAAGGCAGTGGAAGGCCAGGAGAATAGGGACTCAAGGCAAAACACGATGAAGAAGGCCAAAGCAGGCATGGTTGCTGGGGGCGGCCCAAGGCCCCAAACCCCCCGGCCCCCCCGTATGATCCCCCCGCAAGCAAATGATTCCTAAAAAGGATGATGTTTGTGTTCATCATAGAGGTTGATGAGAGTTGAATTACGAAATGCCCCTTGCATAGCAGGGAAGGAGGAGAGGGGAGGGATCCGGGTGGGGGGGCTTAGGGGCCCCACCTATCTCTTGCCCGCCAAGCAAATCCCTGCAACTAGCATGCCTAAACGGAAAGTTCCTGTGACTGCTAGGCAAGAAGCAAGACGCAGGTGCTCAAGCCACGTATAGTAATACGACTAGCTAGCCCGCAGGGGTCTTTACTTCCCCTCTTTACTTGGCCTTCTTTAAGGCTGTACACTTAAGAATCCACTGTGAAGTGCTACTTCCTCCCCCTTAAAATAACCCAAGGGAGTAGAAAGGGGTTTTCAGAAGAGGAGGTAAGCAAGGGGGGAGAGGTATGTGAGGCAAGAGCAGGGAAGGGAAGGGGAAGGGAGGAGTTGGTTAAAATAAGGATCAAGTTTGGCTTCTGGTTATCAAGTAGCCTCCTGTGAAGCTATTCTTACCCGAACTCCCTTCCTAAAAAAGGAGTTACTGAACATGATTATGTTCATATTCATGAACTGTACACTACTTGGTTTATACAGTGCAAGTGCTTCCCTGGAAGTAGTGTAAGGAGGTAGGTAATCCCCTTTTAATTTGGTAATTAGAACTCTGCTTATCTATCTGGACCTCTCTCTTATTATATACTGGTTAAAGGAATACCAAAATCAGGTTAAGATTCATCGGGACTCCGTCTCCGGGGGGGGGCTTCAGATAAGCCCCCGGGGGCTTTAGCCCCTACAACCCTGCAACCTCCTCTCCTATCGTCGATACCTTCTTTGAGAATTTCTTTATACGTTCTAATCTTTGGGATCATTTCCCCCTTAATGATCCCTGTAAGACTCTTATGTCAATAGTTGAACTCGATCAGGTCGCTTCCACGAACGGGGGGCCTCCTTGGCCCGGGCTTAAGCTTAGTTCATTCAGACTCTTAAGCCAAATTGCCTTATAGAAGATAAACCTCATTTTATGAGCAAGTGCCCGATTCGAACGAGCCCCAATAGAACATGAGTCTATTATGCCACCACTACACTAACTTGCATAAGAATCAATCGGAGGGAATGGGTACGGCTTCCACCCTTCCATGTTACTCTTATTAATTGGTTAATTGGCTTAAGAGGGCGGCCCCCAAGCCAATTATCGCCTTTACAAGGGGATTAACCGTCCCCTGTTCTAACCAAGCCTTCGGACTTAACCCTACCTCTTGGTTAACCTCCCCGTTGCACTTTCTAAACTAACTAGTTTGTTTTCTATTTGATAGGAATTTTGATCCTTACTTAATGATACTGTTTAGTAGTCTGGTCGGTCTCAAGACCGATGTTCTCTTTCTAAAGAGTAGAGTAAAGAGACATTTTTACCCTTATGAAGACCTGATTTTCACCTTCGCGTTAAAGCTCAACTCAAGAGATAGGCAGCTTTTTACCTTATTTTTACCTCGGGGGGCCTATGGCGGGACCCCCGCCCAAGAGCAAGTAAAAGAGGTTTTAAATCAGATGAAATATCTGACCTCACAGGTGGTATTGACCCGGGGGGGGCTAAAGGCCCCCCGGCCGCCATGCTAGCAACGCTAAGCTCAAAGACATAAACAATCATCATTGTTGACAAGTTAAGTATGCCTTAATAGCCTTATTTACAGGGGGGGCTTTCGCCCGTTTGATACGTTCCACGACTCGTTCACGAACCGTGACCTTGCTACAACTTAACAGGAATCGCCGATGCCACCTAAACAATTTAAATGATTACCAACTATAAAAACATAGCTCAAATAGCTAGTAAGTTTAAACCGTCTTCGGATAGAACCAACTTTCCCCGCCTGATGGACAGTCAGTGCTCCTCGAAGAGAAGTTTCACCGTGGCGTGCTGATTCACGATTACTAGCAATTCCTGCTTCGTGTGCTCGAGTTACAGAGCACAGTTCGTACACTTACTTGGGTTAAGGCTTAGCTCCGGCTCACACCATTGCCTCCCATTGAATGAGTATTTGTGGCACGTTACTATTGCCCACTCCATAAGGGCCATGAGGGCTTGTCGTTGTCCCTATTACCGACGCTCATTGCATCATACCCTGATAATACACGGATCAACCTGTTACCTTAGCTTAATGGGTGACCTACCTCTTTCATCTTTCCTTCCCTATGCTTATGCTTACGTAGCTATCTTATAACCCATAGCAAGTTATTATCCCTGAAGTCACTATGTTCCCTTCTGGTGCTAGCTAGCATAATTAGATAGCTGAACTAAAGCGGCACTCGGGATACACGGCATACTTTGCTTGGTATGGTTGGTAGCTGGTAGTTGGTAGCAGCATGAGGAAAACTAACTAATTAGCACGTAATTGGCAGGGTTTTGTCAATAAGGCCCCCTGAAGCTTTCCAACGAACCTGCTCGTATGTAAATACCCTTTTTAGTTTGGATTATCATATGGTTGAGCGTCTCGTAACAAGCCTCCTTAACACCGACACCCGTGTGAAATCTCAGGGGATTAAGTTAAGATGGTTTCCCCCTTTTTTCCGAATGAATCGTAGATTTAGTAAACCAAGGTAATAGGCAGCTCGTGTTCTCTGAATTATCAGGCGGGGTTTCGTTCGTTAGCGGACTAAACCTCAAATTTCACAACACGAACTAAAGACAGCCATGCAGCACCTGTGATGACAATGCACCATTCAAGGAGAGGTGAGGTAGTACGCGGGGTATCGTATTAAACAACATGCTTCACTGCTGGTCTTCAGGGCCGTCTAGACGTTTGGGTTTCAAAGTTGCCTTCTTACTCCCCAGGCGGGAAGCTTAATGCCTTCGCTACTAGGGTGAGACCCCCCGTTCCCTTCCTATAGCCTCCATCGTTTAAGGTGTGGACTAGGAGGGTATCTAATCCTCTTCGCTCCCCACACTATCGTATCTCAGCGTCAGTGGTTACTCAGGATAGGGCCTTCGCCCTAGCGCTCCTCCAGGTATCAACGGATTCTATCCCTACACCAGGAGTTACCTATCCCCGCATTACACTCAAGCTTCGGCAGTTCTCTTGGAATCAGAGGGCTGGGTTAAGCCAGCGGGTGGTTTACCACCCCGGCTTTGTAGGATACACGGCATCGGGTTGCTATGCTTGGTATGCTTGGTATGCAAAGGAGCAGCCATAGATCCCCCGGGGCTTTAGCCCCTACCATAGCAAAAGAGAAGGACCGAAGCCCATATCTAACTAATATCGCACCATATATAAGAGAGAACCCCTTAAACCCCCCTGGTTGGAGGTAAAAGTGCTTCGCAAGGCGAGAGGATAAGTTAGTAGAACTGCCCACATACCATTATTGGTAAATAGATAGACCCCTACACGGCCTTTAAGCACCCTCATAAGGAGTTTTATGGCTTCATATGCATGCGGAAATTGTTTGGAATTTCATTATATACCCACCATCACTGCCTCCCATTTAGGAGGGCCTGGTAACTCGACTCAATACCCCTTTCACTACTTATGCCTATGGTTGCTAGGGGCTACCCTACGGCCCGGGATCCTTTGCATACCATACCAACCCGCAACTAGCAAGCATAACCAAGCCCAAGAGGTGAGGGCGTGGCTCTCCCACGCACTCATCCCGGGCCTAAGATGGGCTGGATGCACTGCTGTGTAAGCGCAAGCAATCATGTATTATAGCAGTTGGAATCAGAGGGCTGGCTTAAGCCAGCGGGTGGTTTACCACCCCGGGTCGATAGGATCGGGGCCAGATGTTCCCAAGGGAACGAGGCGGGCTCTAAGCCATACCAGATGCTACCCAAGCCTAGCCATCCCTCACTCTTATCCTCCCCTTAAGTAGGAAGGCGGTTAAGCCAATAGATCCAACCGCAAGAGGGCTTCGATTAATAACTAGTTCGGACCCTATTAAAGAAATAGACCGATCCTGTAATATACCACAGCGAGGAGAGCAAGGCAATGAACAATCCGGTAGCCTTATCTAAGTAGCGCCTCGTGTACAGAACTAAAGAGTGACACAGCTTACCTAAACTAGCGGAACGAGAACCAGACACCGGGGGGCCTAAAGGCCGGGGCGGGGGGGTAAAGCGGGATCCTTTGGATCCCCCCCCCCTAAAGCCCGGGGTTATCTGAAGCCCCCCTGGTTGGAGGCCCCCCTCGGGATAAACGCCATCCTTTCCTTAGAATCACTTGCGGTTATCGTCCACATATAGTTTCAGGCCTACGGGCTAAATACCTTGCTATTTCTTTCCTTCTTATTCTTTAACCTAATCCTCTTAAATAGAGGGTCAAATCTTCAATACCTCTTACCAGTGTACTTGTCTGGCTTGGACAGGGAATAGTTTCAATTCCCTTATTTATCCGCTCCGATCTGATATGTAAATCCAAGTAAGTAAAGGGGCCTCTAGGGATGTCTAGGCAATGGTCCGGTAAGAGGAATCTTGCCTAAGAGTCGTAGGAACTTTCCTATCCTCGATCAATCTAAAGGATGTTCCCTATTACCCTGGGAACTGAAACATCTAAGTACCAGGAGGAAAGAAAATCAACCGAGAGTCCAGAAGTAGTGGCGAGCGAACCTGGAGTAGCCATCTGGTTATTGAAATCTCCATATCAGGTAATTACGGTTTTAACTCCTTTTTGATTCTGATTTAATCCCTTCTAAAGAGAATGAGTAATACAAGGAAAAACACCTCGTGTACAGTTCATTACTTTCAATTTATCCGTAATTACTTGAGGACTCACCAGATATCCCGGGTTAACCCAACCTGGTTTAATTAAAGGGGAACCTTCCTCTTGAGGCTAAGTATGGACCAATGACCGATAGAGCAGAGTACCGTGAGGGAAGGATGAAAAAGCAGGTAGAAGACTGGTGAAAAGAGCCTGAAGTAGAGGCTCCAGAAGCAGCTGGTATCTCCCCTGAGATGGTTCATGAAGGTTTTCTGAAGAGTGAAGCCATCCAGATTCTGGGATGACAGCGTACCTTTTGCATAATGGGTCAGCAAGTTGATGGTAGGAGCAAGTAGCAATACCTAGTAAATGCGACCCCGGGATAATTATTGAGTTTTAATTGCCTTAAGAGACTCCTAAGCCAATCCTTACAGCCGACCAGCTATGGTTATCTATTGATAAGCGAGCGGCTCCCGGCGGGGGGGGCCTGCGGGGGATCCAAAGGATCCCGGGCCGTAGGGTAGCCCGCCCTCTTAAGGCAACAAGCAAAACTCATTCTAATCAAAACTCGGCGGTGTAAGTTCCGTGGATCAGACCCGAACCCAGGTGAACTTGCCATGGCCAAGTGTTAAGACTGAACGGGTGTCCGTTGCAAGGGGCTCCGATGAGCTGTGGCAAGGGGTGAAAGGCCAATCTTACCTGGAGCTAGCTGGTTTACCGCGAAACCTATATCAGTAGGCTCCCACCTACTTTATCCTCTCCCACCACTCCTTTATCCCTTGACCCTTCCCTCTTTACTAGGTCGCATACCGAGGTACTAAAGAGACGAAGTTGCCTATGGTAAGCTTCCTAATTCCCCTTAAGAGGCCTGGGGCCCCCAAGGCAATGATTCGCCTTATACAAGGCGATCATACACTTAAGGATAGAGTCTCGCTCTAAAAGAGCGATCTTCACTACTCAAGAGAAGAGACACGAAGGAGCAGGGTAGCAACTACCAAGGCATAGAGGGTACCGGATCGTGAACATTACAGGTGGATCAGGTTGTTACTAGCTGGTACGGCACTGGAATGCGTGCATCACTGCTTGAACGGGGGGCTATAATGGCTCTATCGTCCCTTTCTAACCCCGGAATTGCTAGTATACAAAGGTGGGTAATCAGACCATTCATGATAAGGTGATTGGTCAAAAGGGCAACAGCCCTGAACAGGGGGTAAGGTCCCTAAGTTCTACTGAGTGATAACAAGGCAGTCCTCACCAGAGTCTTTCCACCAAGTGGGCTTGGAAGCAGCCACCTTTTTGTGAAAGCGTAACAGCTCAGTGGTAATTATCGGGTATATTTGAAGTCAAAGTGAGGGCGCCGATAATCTAACGGGTCTAAGTAGAAGTCTCCTGAGGGGGACAGGCAAAGGCAATTGGCATCGCGTTGCTGATGGTGAAGCTCTTCTTGCCTCTTAAACGTACTCTATCCTTAACGTGTCCTCTGTCTTATCTAAGTCGCAGATGCTCGCGGACGACCATCTGGTACTAGGTGCGAGCGCCCGTCCAGTTGGACGGAGGCACCTAGGCAACTAGTCGTAGGTGAAAACTAAAGAAGGCAACACGATACCCAGTCCAATACTTTGCCTCACCGATACCCTGTCCTAGTCCCCATCCCCCTCTTCTATTCTCTTATTTACTAAGTGTAGGTTTTACTTCGCCTTATACAAGGCGATTAATGGTCGCGGACGACCATTAACTATCTTACTTGCTGAAAAGTAACCAAGGAGCAGTTAGAAAGGCTCATGTTTTTGTCTTGTTGTTGCTCCTTTGCATAAACAAGGCAACTTTTGCCCGGTCGACATACTTGCCTAGGGCAGGTTTAAACCGTTTTAGGCCTGGCACGAGCCTTGAGGCTCTTGCTGCTACTAGCATGCCGCTGAGACGATGGTCGCATGGTAGCAAGGGGGACAACTCTGCCTTACGACTAGTTGGGTCTGTAACGGTAAAAGCCGGGGGGATCTGGTGTGATACTAGGGGTAGCGGTACTCCCAGCAAATGGATTGAAGCTGGGTCATCGACCCGGTGGACATAGCCGGGGTGAGAATGCTGACATGAGTAGCGTTAAAGCAGGGGATATCCCCTAATCGCCGTAAGCAGAAGGGTTTCATGAGTAAGGTGAATACCACCATGAGTAAGGCTCCGGCCTCTAAGGCACCGGATACTTCCCGAGTCCCGATGAGTCACTCTAACTGATCCCCAGTAACCTATCTTTAAAGATTACCTTTTACCTCTTAACAGTAAGTAGACTCTTTCCGCTCTTCAATTTTACCTGAACCGGGTTATGGCACGAGTTTTCCCTACTGCACGCCCTACAGTTGTCAGAGGTCAAACTCTTGGTTGCGGGTTGGTAGTTGGTAGTCGGTAGCCTTTTAAAACACTTAAAACCCAGTGGAACGAGCCTTTAGGGCCTTGGGGGGCCGTAAGGCCACCTTTAGCCCCTAGCATGGCTGGCTTTTTCAATGAGGCGTCGACTTTTATCATGCGACTGACTTTGAAATGAGGGCAGATTTCGTCACTGCGTCGCCTTATAGTTACCAGGACGAAAAGCAAGGTATCGGCATGGTTAACAAACAATGCAAATCATTCAAACATCAAGGAAAAACACCATGATAAAACAAACTATCCAAAATGAAATGATTCAAAGGTAATCTTAAAGGGTATAAGGTTCGGGAAATAGGTGATCAAAAATCAGTTTGATGGTGAATGTGGTCTTACTCCATAAGACAAACCGTACCCTAATCCGACGCAGGTCTGCAGGTTCACGATACCTAGGCGTAGAGGAAATCCTCTTGAAGGAACTCGGCAATCTAACCCCGTAACTTAGGGAGAAGGGGTGCCAGTGGCTTCCCGTACTTATCCCTTACTTCCCTCTTGAGTAGTGTACATCGCTCTTAAGAGCGATAATTGAATTCGCTCCTTAACAATCCCCATCTACCTTTGACACTAATTGATTGAATCCCCATTTTCAAGGAGGTTAGCCCTTATTTTATCCTTAATTCATGAGGTTTAGTAAGTTACTTAACAGGACGATGCCTAAAGCAAAGGAAAGGAAAGGGACGATTCGTCCTTAACGACGTTCATTGTTAACTACGGTAAACGGGAAGGGAGGAAGCTGGCGGCACTAAAAAGGGGGGCGCGTCTGTTTACTTAAAAGTGCGACCTGCTAAGCTATCAGAAGTAATACGGTGCAAGCCCGTTATGGACGTTGATCTCCATAAGCCCACCTACAGGTGCATAGTTGGTAACGAGTTTGTGCTAAGCTGTAGGGACAATGTAAGACAACCATCTAAGCACATGGTGGTACGCTGCTAGGCTAGATTACTATGGATAACCCGAGTTCACATACAATTAGGCGTCGTAAGAACAGATCACTGAAAGTGCTTGAAACGGTGAATTGAGGATGGGCTAATTTGCTTTTAATGAGTTAGTCGATCAACCTTATATCCTCCGGCGTAGAGTATGATCCTAAGGTAATCATTAAGGTATTTCTGATGGAACAGGGTAAGCCCAATAGCCTCCACAGCTTTGGAGGGATGCAAGTAATTGCATCTATCGGCTAGTGGGGAAAGGACAGTGTAAGAAGCGAATGCCAATGCGTAATACATTGGATAAGATCCATTGATCTACTTCGAAAGAAGGCAGACTTACACATGGGTGTTGCTCCGAGCATGTTTAAGAATCATTCTTCATTGGGACAGTAAGGGTCTCCCAAGATTAAGGGAACGCGTTTTAAGTCGTACTATCTTTAGAGTGGGTCTATAATGGGGTAATTCCCCTACTTAACTTCATCATGGTAATGAAGATGAACATCAAACATTTTACAACCCTAAGGTCATATTATTCATTGAATCGAATTAGGGTTGTAACATGGTACGACGGTTATGTCGGGATGCAAGAGCAACGCTTGAGCCGTGTGCGGGGAAACTTGCATGCACGGTTCTGAGGAGGGGAAAGCCTGAGAGGGCCTACCTATTCCAACCACCGGACTCTGCTAACTCATGCGTGGATGTATAGAGTCTGATACCTGCCCGATGCTAGTTAATGAACTTAGCCGTTCAAGGATGGCAAGGTAACCTCTAGTTAATGGCGGCTGTAACCTTGACGGTCCTAAGGTAGCGAAATTTCTTGGCATTTAAATGATGTCCCGCATGAAAGGTTAATGTTAAGCCACATGCTGATCGTGAGATCTCATTGTAAACTCCCCTATATTCGGGGAAGCCCTTAAACCCCAGTCATCATAGAATGATTAGAGTACTGGACAATAAATGGGTGACCCGAAGGAAAATACTTGCAATTGAACTTCTTAAGTGGGAGTAGAGGCATGGTAGCAAGGCTACCAAGAAGCAGGGTAGCAAGAGAAGAAGCAGAGTGATTATTTCAAGTAATGAACCTAATTTTGGCAAATATACCTTAATAGCTTATAACCTCCGTCGAGGATTTTTGGAGGCTAGCAAGGAGCCAGATTATAGGTTTCATGAAGGTAAAGGGTCAGCTCATTTAACGGGCCGGGGCCGTAGGCCCGCTTTACCCCCCCATAGCTACCCTTTGCTGTGTAGGGTGCGTCTCTCTTATTTACCGTGGGGGTGGCAATATTTTGGAATAGGTAGCGGTACCAGGTGATAGCCCTGAAGCCACTCTCTCTTTTGTGAGGGTATGTAACACCCCGGACGACGTTGGGACTTCGTACCATCGATTCCTGCTTTAGCAGGATAGCTAAAGGGACGCTGCCTTTGAGGGCACTCCCGTTCAGCCGGCCCGTTACAGAGCCTCATCTTATTTGGGCCGGGCTTTAGCCCCCCCTACCAAGGCTAGCAAGGCTAGCAAGGCTGCTAGTACCAGGCATGCTCGTCTTGGTAGTTGGTAGCATAGCAAGCATCTGCGACGTCTTTTAAAAGACTCGAAGACGACCACCTTTGCTACCAGCAGTTATGCACACGTCAAAGCAGCTAGATTAGCTGGATTACCGTTTTGCCATTTAGCTTTAGGGGCTAAAGGTGGGCTTATATGAACCCCCCTCTGATTAGACTGATTGACGATGTTACCTTGTTCCTTCGTGTTTAGATTACTTCTAAGTTTTAGAGGTAATCTCCAAACCTCCCCACACACATAACTATGAAGTTTCATGTTTGCAAGTATTATCCTCAGAGACTCTACGGGGACGACCTCTGAATAGCAAGAGGCCAAGACAGAGTCCACCTACTACTTAATAGTGAGTTTTGGTTAACGATGCTCCCACTGTCTCCAAGAGGACCTCGGCGAAATTGAATTATCCGTGAAGATGCGGATTACCCCCAGGTAGACGAGAAGACCCTTTGAAGCTTGACTGCATCTACCTACTCTGGTACCGGTACTCGGGAAGGAGTCTACAAGGGAGTTGACTAGACACCAGTGAGATACCTTGACCTAGGTACTAGTAACTCAATAAATGGTGGTTAGAAGGCAGTTTTTTTGGGGCGAAATCCTCACCTAAAGTAACTGAGGAGTCCGAAGGTGTGCATATCCTAGGTAGGTAACCTAATTAACCCGTTGGAGAGGGTAATAAAAAGCGCAATGGCATAAGCATGCTTGACTGCATGAGCTACAACTCTAGCAGGAAAGAGATGGGCCTCAAGGCCCATGAACCAAAGCTTTGGTTCATCCGCCCCTAGTTATCCCCCCTTTTGACGAGGTTCAGTCCGCACTGTTAAGGGCGGATCGAGTCGTCCTTAAGAAAAAAGGAGGCCTCCGTTGGAGGCCCCCCTAAACCCCCCGGCCTTTAGAGTGCGGACCTTAAGCTTGAACCCTCTACTTGAACCCTGTATAGTACTCCACCTTAATTGGCTTAAGAGGGCGGGCCCCAAGGCAATGATTCGTCTTATATAAACAGACGAAAAGCTATATTAAATTACTGTGATTGCCAGTAACGGTTTTATTGCTCAAATTTGAAAGTCTTCATTGACTTTTTCCATGAGGCGTCGAGTTTTCCATGCAGTAGAGCCTAAGGACGGATTTATCGCCTTTTATAAGGCGCGACGTCCGAGTAGAGTAACAACAGGGGGCAGCTAGGGGCTTTAGGCAACTAGGGCATAGTGACCCGGTGATACATTAAGGGATGGTCATCGATCAACGGATAAAAGCTACTCAAGGGATAACAGGCTGATCCCCCGCGAGAGTCCATATTGACTGGGGGGTTTGGCACCTCGATGTCGGCTCATCCTAACCTAGAGCTGAATAAGGTTCTAAGGGTTCGGCTGTTCGCCGAGTAAAAGGGTACGTGAGCTGGGTTAAGTACGACGCGAGTCAGTACGGCTTCTATCTTCTGGGGGGAGAAGGAAGTATCGAGGAAGCTGGCAGTGGTACGCAAGGATTCTGCTGAAATTACCTCTTGTGTACCTGTTGTTTAAGGTAACTAAAGAAGTGCCTGAGCATAGCAGGGTAGCTACGTAAGTAATAGATAACCGCTGAATCCATATAAGCGGGAAACTAACCCTTTTAACTTCCTTCCTTATTAAGACTTAAGGAATAATACCTTATTAATAGGTTGACAGTGTAATTGTGGTAACGCATTTAGCTATTTAATACTAACAGTCAAGTAACTTGGATTTACCAGATCGTAGTTTTTGCTATGCAAAGGAGCAGCCATAGATCCCCCGGGGCTTTACCCCCTACCATGGCGTTTCATATTTCCCATAGACAATGTCCTTAGGGGGACGTTTTCATTGGCGTTTTACCATGAGGAATATCCGACCACTAGACATTGGTAAAAGTGAACCCTAACCCAATTATTGCCCTTGCCCTTTACCAAGGGCATAACCTCATTTTCATTGTTGACCTAAAAAGCAAAAGACAAGGCAGGGAAGTAGTAATTGGCTATAAGCCAATGTTCCCCTCCCCTTTACACCCGTTCAGATTTTCAGGCATGCAGGTTGGTAGTTGGTAGCATAGCAAGGCAACAAAATGATTGTTTATGTCTTTGAGCTTAGCGTTGCTAGCATGGCGGCCGGGGGGGCCTATGGCGCCCAGATGAAAACATCAGGGGGTTACAGGTGGGATTTATCTATGGGTTAATCGACTCGATTAACTGTTACCATTAACGTTGGTTCAACCCGGAGGCCCCCTAAAGCCCGGGCTTATCTGAAGCCCCTCTATAACCGAATCCTCTCTTAGTTTATCTTACTGGTGCTTATGCTATTGGTCGGCCCTAGTTAAGTATGGCTTTACCGGCGCCCCTCTTGAACTCTTATTATTGTAATCGTACCAAATGCTACCCTGGTGCTAACCTTGAACAGCATGTGCTTGACAGCCTGCCTACAATATTCTCCCTGAGGCTTCGCTATGCTAGCAAGGAACTTCAGCCGGCTTAGTGAGGAACACATAGCAAAGGCCAAGATATCTGCAGGGTAGAAAACACTCATTGGAAACTAGACAACTTTTGTCGGAAAGTAAACGTGGAGTTAATGCCCCTTTCTATGGAAAGAGCCTAACCAAGGAAAGTATAGCAGAGGCTAAGATGTCTTGCTAGTTGCGGGGGGGATCATACGGGGGGGCCGGGGGGTTTGGGGGCCTTGGGCCGCCCGATCCTACGGATCGCCCGGGGGCCGATCCTACGGATCCCCCAACCCGCAACTACCGAGCCGCAACTACCAAGCCGGAACTACCAAGCCGCAAGTACCAAGCATAAACAGGGGGGGCTCTGAATCCAATGTTTGGTAAACCTGCCCTAATGGCAAAGGTGGTCTACTTATACAAGCTTACTAATGAAGGGGCTATTTTTGTTCATGCTACCAACCCTTTCCCTTGCTAGTTGCTACCATTGCGGGGGGCGGGGAATCCTACGGATCCCCGAGATTCCGAGAATTAAGCCGTTCACCATTTCAAGGAAAAGTAACCTGATTGGTTAAGGTGGTATCCTGCTAAGATATGGCACTTATTAGTGCTTGTGGGTTCGAGTCCCTCCTTTTCCGAAGAAATTAACCCGAATTTATCGGTTAATGAATACTTCCACTCTCTAGCAACGGGAGCCTTCTACCTGGTTCAGTCTTTTGCTACCTTACATCAGTTAATCTGATTGCGCTTACCTGGTTCGTAACCATATTAGACAGGATACTCTGTTATTTTCCTTCAAGTGGTAAACAATACCGTGTCCTCTTGGGGTCTTAGGGGGGGGGGATCCTTTGGGGGGAACCCGCTAAAGCCCGGGCCGTAGGGTAGCCCCTTAATTTTCTCAATCATAAGAGTATCTTGTCTACTTTGGATTGTTCCGTCTTAGCTGTTCCTCTCCTTGATTATCTCCTTCATTTAGGAATCGAAGAATCAAATTCCCCCCGTATGGAGTAATCAAGTGTAATTGTTATACAAGGATATTACGGTGATTATAGTTCAAACGGTTAGAACATCAGTTTGTGGTATTGAAGCTCTGGGTTCGAGCCCCAGTAATCACCTTTCCCCATAGCTACGGAATCCTTAAGTGTACACCCTTCTTGATAGCTTTAGGTCTGGTTGGAAGAAGAAACCCTTCTTCATGGTGATGATAGCTCTCTACCTTCCTTTACTTATTACTTTGAAGGGAATAGTAACTGATTTTTGCACTCTTAAGTGCTACTTTAGTATTAGTAATACTCCTAGTAGTTCCTCTTTACTACTTATTTACTACTGTAGTCTTACGACTAGTTATATAGTAATAGCCTCTTTGGGGAACCGGAGGATCGCCGGGGTTCAGATAAGCCCGCTTTACCCCCCCGCCCACAAGGGTAAGTATCAAACTGATTAAGTTTCAGGCTTTAGGAAAATTCCTCTAATTTAATGGTTAGCTTTCTTTTCAAGATTGCGGAGGGATCTGAAAGTTACACTTTCTAAAGAAAGGAATCTACACGAGGGTTAAGTTAGTTAAGATTTGAAGGGAGGGTAAGGAACTTTTGCCTTGGTGATTGATTAAGGGTGTCCGGGTGATCCGAGTCCGTAGCTCAATAGGTAGAGCATCCGTCTTTTAAACGGGTTTATACGGGTTCAAGGCCCGTCGTACTCATTTTATTCTACTAACCAGGCTCATGCTAGCAAGGGGGGAAATTAAGTAGTTAAAGTGCCAATAAGATGGAAGGCAGGGGGGGGATCCTTTCAAGGATCTATCTTCTTTTTCAAACATCGGGTCGTTGGGGCCCCCCGCCGGGTTTAGGCCCCCCCCCCCCGTTATCTCTCTCTTTATGGGCTTGACTAACTAAGCACACGGGACATACTGCTACCTCTTGAATGGTTTCTATTGGGTTCCATCTTCTTTGCTAGCTCTCACTTCTGAAAACCCCATTCGCTGGTTAGCCACCCTTCTTTCAGTTCTTGTTGCCCTTATTAGCCTATTCCTGTATATCCTAAGTTCACTCGAATCTACGGTGGAAAGGCTTAGGGCCTTATTTAGAACTGGGTCAATTTGTGGGCCTACTCTACGTGGTGAGCTTAAATGGCTTACCCTACAGCGGATAGGATTCGGGTATTATTCTAAAGGCTCATCATAGGGTTAACTCTTTACTTATCAGCACGTAGAGGTTTCTAACGAAACTACGCTTACAGCGGGGATTTGAGTCGTGAAAACCTCAAGTGAAACTCTTCCTAAAACCCAACTCGGGATAAGCATATCCATGCTAGTACTATGCCTCTAGTGTAATAGCGAGGAAATATCCATATTCCGAATGAGGATACTACTTAGTCTGATTATCACTTAAGTGTGAATCGTGGAGGGGGCTAAAGCCGAGGCCCCCTGCCCCTTAGGGCCCGATCCTACGGATCCCCCGGCCTTATGGGGCTGAAGTTCACTCAAGTCCAGAGTGGGGGGGCCGTCTGACAAACGATGAGAGACTTGGCTAGGCCATGAAGGCTGAATCATATTAGTCTCCAGCTCTGCCTCCCTGGCATCCTAGGAATAAGGATCTCTAGTGTTCTCTGAGTGTTATCTAATAAGAGTCCAAAGAATCTGACACTGTTCAGATTCAAATGCCATCAAAACCCTGTAAAGCTCCCTCAATTGTTGAGCACCGCCCTACATGATATAATCTTCAAGGTGGCACTCAGAAGGATCTGAACCGAAGGGTGATAATGCTCATTAGCGTGTGAACCGCTGGGGGAACTGTCTCACGAGTGAGAACCCTCGGCCTCCAGGTAAACAGAAGTGATGAACCACTGGGTTTACAGTCACTTACAAGCCCAACGGGCGTCAACTCGACTCTTACTAAGATTTGGCGGCGTTCCCCTGATCGAATTGATTGAATCAATTCCCCCTGCAGGTTCGACAAGAGTAGAGTAAATCTGCACTGACATTTATCTTGCGTGAAGAGTAAAGTGTAAGGACAGTAAATTATACATCCAATAAATAGGTATCCAGTGAAAGTCATTCAAATGTATGAAATACCCTTTGAAATGCTCCCGTACTTGCTTGATACATACGATAGCCACCACTTTGAGGTATATCGGTCTTCCCACATCGGGGGCTTTAGGGGGATCCGTAGGATCCCCCGCCCGCCCTATGCAGGTTGAACATATCCAAACCTCAGATGCCCTGAACAAGGCGATGTGTAAAGATGGGGCGGGCTAGCCTACGGCCCGGGATCCTTTGGATCCCCTCCCATCTCCTAGTGTGCAATAGTTCGTTCAATTCCCTTGTACCGAACTCTTCTAGCCCGGTCAGCTGCCCTTGGGAGAACAGGCAGAATTATCTACGTTACCGATAGCGGTTTCCGAGTCTAATGGGCACGGCTCTTAACCGGATAGAAGCATCAGAAGAATCGGTTTTCCTGAGGAATTTGTGCCACTCTCCATCAACCGGATTATAGCTTTGATATATCAAAATATGTTGTGTTTCTTATCGAACCTTATTTGGTTATCGTCTAACCTATGCTCCAATGATGCTGCTCAACCTTGGCAATTTGGCTTTCAAGATGGGGGTTCTCCAAGCTACGAGGGGATAGTAGAACTTCACGATGATATCATGTTCTACCTTATTCTTATCTTAGTAGGGGTAGCCTGGATGCTTATGTCCACGATCCGCAACTTCAATTGGAACCATAACCAGATCGTTCACAAATACCTTAACCATGGAACGGTTCTAGAGCTTATTTGGACTATCTCACCAGCACTCGTTCTGATAGCTATTGCTTTCCCTAGTTTCAAACTCCTTTATCTATTAGATGAGGTCATCGATCCAGTGATGACTGTTAAAGCTATAGGTAATCAATGGTATTGGTCTTATGAGTACTCTGATTACGTGGATCAGGAGGGTCAATCTATTGAGTTTGATTCTTACTTGGTTCCAGAGTCTGACCTAGAAATAGGGGATTTAAGACTCCTAGAAGTTGACAACCGAGTTGTGGTACCAGTTGATACCCATATACGGTTTATTGTTACGGCCCGTGACGTAATTCACTCTTTTGCTGTTCCTTCTCTTGGTGTTAAGCTTGATTGCATCCCAGGTAGATTGAACCAATTCTCTCTTGTTATTAACCGTGAAGGGGTCTTCTATGGACAATGTTCTGAACTGTGCGGGGTGTTACATGGATTTATGCCTGTGGTTATTGAAGCGGTTTCTCTTGAGCAGTATTTGGCCTGGCTCTCTGACCAAATTTCCCCCCTATTTAACCAAAGAAGGTTATACCCCCTGTATTTACTTATGTATTACCCATTTACCTTCGGTTTGCTAGGCAGCTGCCTCTAAGGAACGAATCTTGGCCTTGGAGCAGGCCGCAATAGACCTCCTTTGCCCCTCTTATAACATACTCACTACTGGCGGCGGGCCCCGGGGGCCGTAGGCCGGCCTCTGAAGCCCCTAAGGCCCCGGGGATGGATTCCCCCCTCGCTTGGGCTCAACAGCTAGCGAGGAGAGTAAGGCAAAGCTCTCGGCTGCTAATTAGGGGGTAGGTGGTAAAGCACGGGCTTCTCTGAAGCCCCTAACCATGGGATGTTTGGTAAGAACCACAGCGAGGAGAGCAAGGCAAAGTTTAGCGGGGCTAATAATGGTCAATCTAAACCTGTGCCTATATTACGTTACTCACTCATCCCCTGTTCTGCTTAACCATTTTCATACTACTATGAGGCTTCCCTTTCGGTTAGCCAACCGACAATCTCTCGCCGCATCAAACGGGCTCTTTGAATTCGACGGTAGACAATGCCGTGTATCCTTTGGGGGGGGCTAAAGCCGGGCTTATATGAACCCCCCTAAAGGCCCTATCTAATTTGATCAGCTCATGAAGTTTGGTACGTGTGGGACTTTCCCCCCCCCCCCCCAATTAACCCATCGGAGCGGGTATGTTGGCAGGCCCTGGTAGACAATCTAAGTTTAGGCCTTGTGAGGGGAATTCCCTTCCCTTCCCTTCCTTTCCTGCATGGCTGAGGGGCCTCTAAGGGCGAAACATCTAGTGGTGTCCCATGCTGAAATTCTTTCATAGAGTTCTAGGTGGAACTATAAACCACCTCGTCGTGAAATTCTTTAGGCCGGGGGCTTCAGATAACCCCCCCGCCCTGTCAAAAAGGAAAAGCCATGGTGTTTTGATTTTGGGGTAATAAGTAGTGAAAGGGGAATTGAGTCAAGCTAGCAGGCCCTGCCAATATAGGCGGGCGTGTTGCAGGTATTAAATCCTTTGCTACGATGAAAAGAATCACTTTGGCCCAGAAAAGAAAGCAGCCATTGTCTTCCCTCCTCATATCTTAGAGCTCATCACTGGATTGATTCTTGGTGAGGGGGCCTACGGGGGGCTTAAGATAAGCCGGGCCGCAGGGTAGGGGGATCCAAAGGATCCCGCTTAGGCCCCCCGCCCCGCCCTTTAGGCCCGATCCTACGGATCCCCCGGGAGCTTAGAGATTAATGCGAAAGACGCTCGCCTTAGAATCAACCAAAATGATAAAGAGTTTGTCTTCCACCTTTTTGGTCTCTTTGAGTATCTAGGCATTGTCGGAGCTACTCTGCTAATCTCTTTGATAAGCGAAGCGGGAATTCTACTACTTCTTATCAGTTTTCAACCTACACTCTGCCGATCTTTACTGAACTCCATAACTCTGGTATATACGGAAAGATGGTAAGAACATCAAACTCCTTCCTTCGGATATTGCTGATCGTTTAACTCCAATACCCCTTGCTTATTGGATTGCGGGGATGCCCATTATCTTCAAAGAGATGGATGCATACATTTATACACACATTCCTTTACCCTTGTTCTTCGAAGTTGAACTCCTACGGTCTATTCTTTTAAGTCCATTTTCTCATTGAGTCTACTCGCTGCTCCGCTGGGGGTGAAAGGTAAAGACCAGTATATTACACGATACCCTAAACGAGAAGTTCCCCAAAGTGCAGTCACTGGTATCCGTTCAAATCCATCATTCAATGTGTTACCGTGTTGGGCTCGTCATGCCCCTTTCTTCTTAACACTTAAATACCATCCCCCCTCCCTTTACTCCTGGTATCATCAAAGGAACGGCTATGTTGGAATGGTAGACAAGCGTGACTTAGGATCTCGTGGTAGATATACCGTGTGGGTTCAAATCCCTCTAGCCGTATTGGGGGAATTTTGGAGATACTTATCAGTACAAGTTAGAAAGAAGGCAACGACGATACCAGATGGTGTAAAATAGGTGGCCTAGCCTGCGGCCCGGGGGGTTATCTGAAGCCCCCCGGCTTAACCCAGCCCTCTGATTACATCTGCTATCCTCGAACCAATTGGACGTCCAATTGCTTGATAATTTGGGTAAAGCCCCCCTTAAGTATCCCCCTGAGGATGCCCAACCACCAGCCAAGTTCACTATCTCATCAGTCTCATAATCGGCAGGGTGCTGGCAAAGAAGGCCATTAGGCTATCCAAGGGGGAGCATTACACGAGTAAAATCCAAATGGGGGGGCTCATTGCCCAATCCGAGCCTATGTATCAGGTACTCCGGCCCCCCCCCTCCGAGTTGCCCAGCAAGTGGGGAAGTTTAGTTTAGTTTATCCTTAACATAGAAGGATGAAAGAAAGGGGCAAAGAACGGAAGCAATCCATAGAACAAGACCGAAGGCAGATAAGCGGGCCGTAGGGGTAGCCCCCGTTAGAGTGGATAGTAGAATCAAGAACATCACCGAATGATTAACACATTAACCAGCTTCACTGTATCAGGGCAGCTAAAGGATTCGGTGGCAAAGCGGAAACCTGGACCAAACTTGGACTATCCTATGGTCTAAATAGAACAGAACAGGTTTAGGGGAATTTGAAGTAAGAAATTCGAAAGCTAAGGGGAAAAGCATGAAACTGCAAAGCAAGCAAGGTTAAGGAAAAGCAAACCAAAGGAAAACAACGCAAACGAGGTGACTTAAGTCACCGGGAGCTTTAGCTCCCCGAAGCTAAGGGAAGGCAAGCTAATCAAGGGTAAATGAAAGAAAGAAGGTTATCAAGCAGAAATAGTAACCTGAGAAAGAAGGCAACGATGAAACTAGATGCAACTAAAGGCAAGGGGGGCGGGGGGCTAGCCTACGGCCCGGGGGTTCTCTGAACCCCCCCGGGCTTATCTGAAGGGCCCGCCCTAATGGGCCCGGTCAGTGCGTATCGCTTATGTTTGCTCCAAAGCTGAATAGATGTGGCCCCAGGCTCTGTCACCATCTCAAGGAACTGCTCAAGTGTATAAGGGCCTTGTGGTGTCGTGTTATTCTCTGGACTAGTGCGATATAGCTTGTTGGGTTGGGATGAAATAGCGAAGTTAAGAACCGAATAAATATCAGAGCAATCAGAAGGGAAATGAATTGTTAAGCCTGGGATAAAATCAGGCCAACAAGCGGCCAATAAAGATCAAGCAGAATACCCATGGCTTGTTGAATCCAATCATTCAGCTAACTTCTTGGTTACAGAGGGTAATTTCGGTTTAAACCTAGTATGCTTCTGAGCAAATTCAATTATCAAGTAATTAGCAACATACTAAAAAGACTCTCTAAGAGATACTTTCCCCTAGTAGGCGGCCCGTAGGCCCGGGGGCCAAAGCCCCGGGCATCAGGGGGGAATTTTAAGGTAAGATATCAAAGGCTACTAAAATAGAAGGAACAAGAATGACTAATCCAAAAAGAATAGGTATTAAGCCAGCCCAGCAGAGATACATGAGCTGATCGAACCGAACCCGTGGGAATGATGCGCGGATCCAAATTAAAAGGAACAATAAGAAACAACTCTTGACACCTAGGACCAAAGATTCTAACACAGGGGAAGTGGATATGTCACCAGGAAGAAGGTAACCTCCTAAGAAAAGAATAGAACTTAAGACAGAGATCAGAATCATGGAACCGTATTCCGCAAGGAAAAAGTAGGCGAAGGGTAGAGCCGAATGCTCTGTGAAAAATCCCGCGACCAATTCTGACTCAGACTCAGGGAGATCAAATGGCGCTCTATTCGTTTCTGCAACAACAACCATTACCCATAATACCCAGATAGGTAATAGTGGCACAAGATACCACACCGGTTCCTGAGCCTCGATGATGTGAGATAAGGATAGACTCCCGGGAATAATCACTACTATTAATATCAGCAAGGCAAATGGTAGCTCATAGCTAACAAGCTGAGCAGTGGATCTTAAGGAACCTATGAAAGCGTATTTTGAGTTAGCAGACCAACCGGCTAGCAGGACTCCATAGACTCCTAAAGAGGATAGGGCCATAAGGTAAAGGAGTCCAAGGCTCATATCGGCAAGGGGAGATGCTTTTGCAAAAGGGATTGGTATCCAACCCAACAAGCTAAGGGTCAAGGTGATGAAGGGTGCCAAATAGAATAGCCCCTTGTTGGCCTGGCTCGGTAATACAGATTCCTTTACTAATAGCTTCAGGCCGTCGGATAAAGGTTGGAGAAGCCCGTAGCTCCCCACTTGGTTAGGTCCAAGGCGACGCTGCATTGACCCCATCACCTTACGCTCAGCAAGAGTTAAGTAAGCAATACTCCCTAGAAGAGGAATTACTAAGATTAAAGAATCAAGGAAGGATAAGGTCAAGTAAGGAAATGATAGGTAACTTCTTGGATATCACAGGGTTGAATGAAATTCACAGGGTAGCACAGGTAGAGTCTTATGCCGGCTTGCTGATTCATTACTCATTTAGCCACCTAAGGAATAATAGTACGTCGATAGCAACGGGACTCAAGAGTCCCACTGGACCACGCAAGTGGCCCTGAGGCATAAAGAAGGGATAGGAGGTCAGAGGGGTGGGTTAACCCGGGGCTCTAGGGGGATCCTTTGGGGGGGATCCCGGTAGACCCCCGGGCCGTAGGATCCCCCTAAGGCCCCTCTAAGCCCATGAAGACAAAGATACTCCCCCCGTTTTATACGCAGAGAAACGCACGTGGGCTAATCTCAAGTAATTTACCGGCCTTGCTAGCATGAGTACCGATAGCAAAACACTTGAGGCTTGCTATGGTTGCAACCATACCAAGCATACCAAGCATGAAGAAGAATAGGGCTCAGAGAACTCGTATAAGTATATAAGCTTTGCATTGGCGGCCGCTCGACCTATCTTACCGCCGCCCCTAAGCTAATTTTAGCCTTGGTTTCCTCCGTATGGGTCTTACCAAAGAACGCGTTCTTAGCCCCCTGTTGAGCTCTGCTCATCTTGGTACGACTCTCCTCTGAATGGTGAAACCCTAGAGAAGCAGTAAGAAGAATGTTGTATATGGGCCGTAAGGAATTAAGGGCGGGCCTACGGCCCCCGGCCAACACGTATCTCCTCTGTTAGTGTTACCGGGTCATAAGACAAGAGAGGCCCTATTTCTCTCTTGTCCCTCTTTAGGTTCTTAGGTTATTCATTCATTAGGGAAAGGCAAAAGGCCAAAGGCAGAAGGCAGAGTCGATCTAATTAGAACCAGGTTTTATCCAAGCTATGGTAAGGGTAGAAATATTGGATTGATCATCTGGACATGTGTAATATAGGGCTGGGGGCCTATAGGGGGATCCTACGGCCCGGGAAGACTATACCAGCCATTCCAAATCATAAACCGTTCTTGATTAGGTGGCTCAGGTGCCGATATGACCGAGACCTATATAATAGGTTTGGACGAGCATTCCTCCGTCCCACGAGGTGGAAACGTGAGCTACTTGACAGTCTCTGTCTTATGATGACTGACATAAATTCCCAAGTTACTGTTTAGTAACATACCCAACGAAGTTAGACTTGTTCCTATAGTTTCTTTATTGGGATGTAGACTACATCCTGGGGCAGTTGATCCTTCGATCCCTTGTTTGTCTTCGATCCCTAAGGATGGTAGAATCAGGGGTATTGCTTGAGAATCCCATTATTATGTTGTCTGCGTATCTTAATCTTAGGTACACTGACAGAAGTCATTTGGCATTAGAGTTCTCGAAGAAGAATCAATACACCAGGCAGAGGGTTTGTATCAGATGTGCCGCGTATTAGTTCAGTGGGAGTTAGGTTTTAGGGGGCACCTTAGGGCGGGGCCTTCAGATAACCCCCCCTTAGGCCCCCCCGCTCAGGTAGGCCCAATGAGCCCTGCACATCCGCCTCGATCTGATATGGTCTTCCTTCTAGGCCCTAAAGGGGCCTTTAGGGGGATCCAAAGGATCCCGCTTTACCCCGGCCGGGGGGCCTTTAGCCCCCCCCGAGTCTAAAGTTCTATAACCCGTAGATTCTTTGTAGTAACAGACTGGGACTCATGGTTCGATCCAAGTGTTACCTGTCGCTCCAGTGATTACCTCATCATCCGAAAGGGGTCAAACGTGGGGGGGGTTCAGAGAAGCCCCGGGGCTTATCTGAACCCCCCTAAAGCCCGGCCTTCTCTGAAGCCCCTAAGCCCCCCAGCCGCCCTTCTCTGAAGCCCCCCCTATACACCCTCCATATTCTAGTGAAGTAGACGATTTAACTACCGTTATACGATACTCAGTATCAGCTTGCAAACTTTGCAGATCCATGTTGGTATTTTGAGGTGAACGATCTTCTCGATGATGCCCTAGATGTGCGAGATTATCTAAGAGATAACGTCCATGTTTAAGCAACCCTTTCCCCTAGAATTTCTAGGTTACTTCCCCTTCATCGAGGTTTTATTGCTCCTTGCTTTCCTCTTCTAACTTGCTAGGGGCTAAAGCCCCGGGGCCTACCCCTAACCTAGAACCAATCTAACAATTCCCCCCCTTAATTAACCCCAAGGGGTATAAAATCTGGGCAGGTGACTGAGTTTGGTTAAAGGTGCCTCTCTTGAAAAGAGGCAATGCTCAACGCATTCCTGGGTTCAAATCCCAGTCTGCCCGGTATTTATCACTCAACCCTTGAATCTTAAGTAACTAAGAAGTTAGAAGGCATCCAATCCCTCTTCCATCCTGAACTCTTTACTAAGGAGTCTTAAAGGTGTTCAATTTGATAGCAATTTGATCCTTACTAGTTCCTTGCAGAAGATTAACTTCCCTCTTAGGAATTAAGTGCACACAACTTGCTTTAGAAAGTGTGAATTCCCTTGTGGTTACAGACCCTGGCGGGGGCTAAAGCCCGGCTTCAGATAAGCCCGCCCTTTACCCATAGAAAGAATCTCAAATTCCCCCCTTAAGTATTCCCTTAGGTTCTTAAGAAGAGAAGGAGAAGAGACCCAGGAAGGCCCTTTCGTCTAGGAGGTCAAGGACAAGGCAACTTCACTGCCTAAACGCCAGTTCGAACCTGGCAAGGGTCATCCCCAGGTTTAACCTGCCATCCCGCTACCTTTGATTTCTTCTACCTCCCTTTAACTACCTTAACTGAGTCTCCTCTTTACGTTCACCATGCAGTAGATATACTGCATTACCAATCTGGGAGGAAATGAAGAGGCTACTTAAGTAGTTGGTTTGGTTCACTATTCCTTCTTCACACCTTATCCCTTCTTAATAATGGAACTCTTCCCTTCTTATCTGGAGTCTTATCTCGTGATACACTTCATTCTTCTTCTTTACTAAGTAGCTACTTAAAATAACCCCATTAGATAGATTCTGAAGTTAAATAAGGGTGCAGGCTTAGTTCTAACTAATTTACTAAGGGCATCTATATAAACTGGGTTTAACCATCCTCCTAGGGGCGCCTTAGGGGTGACTAAAGAGGCTGATACCATTTCTTCTACTTCATGTGAGGAATGGGTTGATAGACTCAGGGTGGATATGATTCATGAGAATGTTAAGATGTAGTTACCAAAGGGGATAAGCAACCAAAATGAAATCATCGCTATCATTAGCTCGACTCCTTCTCATATCCTCTCACCTTGATTTACCCTTGCTTCAAATGTAATTGAATTACAAGGATTCATCATATCCTATCCTTTATATCCCATCCCTACCTGATGTGACCATTTTGGTCATCTTAATGGTAACCATGTTAATCGTAGCTAAATAACGTATAGTAGAATATACCAGAAGGGGTAGAGAAGAGTCCATAATTGAAGATTAGGGTGTTCCCTTTGCCTTGGGGCAGTTTATCCAAGGAGGCGTTGGTTGTCTTCGTCTCAATGGGGTTGACGCCCACTTTAGAACTTGTATGAAGGACAAGCACTTTGTGTGCCATATATGGCAAGGTTAAATTCCATTGGAATAGTAGGAGCTCCGCCTTATTGTTCAACTTTTACAAGCGAGCGAATTGGTAACAGCCATCAGTCTTACCAATTCGGAACGTTTACTCTGCCTCATTTCACTAGTCTACACAAGCTCTGGTATAAACAGGTCGATGGGAAAAACATCCAAGTTCTACCGGATAATGTTGCTTACCTACTCACTCCTATTGCTATTGGTTACTGGCTTGCCTCCGATGGGTCATACTCCCAACGTGACGCTGTAGTTACTATCTATACTGATTCGTTTAGCCCTGATGAGGTAGTTTACTCCGAGGGATTTTGCTTGAGCGGTATGGCATCCTTTCTACACGATACTCGAATGGTCACGCTAAGGAGCAGTTCGTGACACGAATCCGTAAGGCTTCTATGTCGGAGCTTCAACGTCTTGTCGCCCTCCGTCAATGAAGGGTCGTATTGGAATGTAGCCCTCTTCTCTTCGTCTTATTCCTCCTATTTTGGGTGTTCTTTCTCTTCTTTTGGTTCTTTCGTTTTCTTCTTGCCGGGCCCAGCCCTCAAGCCCCGGGATCCGTAGGATCCCCCGCAGGCCTTAATTTCCCCCCGGCAATATAGTGTTCTGGGGAATTCAGCAATGGAATTGGCTCAAGGGAAGACCATAAGCTAATAAGAGACCCGCTTAGCTTAAAGGCAGAGCAAGCTACTTCTAATAGCAAGGTACAGGTTCGAATCCTGTAGCGGGTAGCTACTTATCCAAGAGGCTCTCTCACTTAACGGGTGAGTTTATCCTAAACACGGGATAAGGAAGTTAAGAGTTTGATTCATTTAGAATCAAACATTCTTTGGACGATAGCAGATGGAATCAGAGGGCTGGGTTAAGCCAGCGGGTGGTTTACCAGCCCGGCTTCAAAGGATAAACGGCATTTCTTACCGTGAAATGAAAACACAGTCCCCCTGTTGATAAACAGTGAGATGCAACGTGCCGCAAGGAACTGCCCCCCCTGATATGTGCTATGCAAAGGAGCAAGCAAATGAGTGAATAAGTATAGCCCCCTTACTTGTAAGCTCGACTCAATACCCCTTTCACTGCCTATGCTTGGTATGCTAGGGGGTAGCCGTAGGCCCGGGGCTTATATGAACCCCTCCAAAGGATCCCGGGCCGTAGGCTAGCCCCCCCGGCTTTAGGCCCGGCCCCCCCGTATGATCCCCCCGCATAACTCGGTTCAGGTGGGCAAATCTCTGGATGTTAAGCCGTCGACAATCTCTCGGCGTATAAAACATGGGACTATCTTTGAATTCAACGGAAGACGTTGGCGCTTGTCCTATGAGTCTCTGTAGTATGTTATCGACGTAGCATTATTTAGCAGCTGGCTAAATGAGTCATGAGTCAGCACGGCTAGCAGGCGGCATAAAGACTCTATCTGGGCTACCCTGGAGGTGACAATGCAGCGAACTCGAGGCAGGGGATATAGGTTAATCAGCAGGTAACCAGTCATCTAGGTATCGCGAGTTAAAGCGAGATTACCGGGAACCTCGGAGGCTATACGAGATTAACCAGGTATCAATAGATGCTATCTTAATAGATATGAGCCAGGTAACCCATGTAATGGATCTGAAAGTAGCAAGCCACTTCTCCTCGGTACTAACCAGATCCTCCCCTTATCTTATCCTGTATTAGGGAGTTCTATTTCAGAACGAAAGAAGGCAAAGATAAGAGGTACTCCAGTTCTTAACCAAGAAATATGGTTGCTATGCTTGCTAGCAACCATACCAAGAGGAAACGAAGCATAAACAGGGGGGCTCTGAATCCAATGTTTGGTAAACCTGCCCTAATGGCAAAGGGGCTTTACCTCTATGAGCTTAGTGATGCTGTGGTTCTTCATGGTTGCGGGGGGGAATCCATAGGATCCCCGGGGCTTTAGCCCCTACCATACCAAGCCGCAACTCTTTTCCTACCGCACTTAAGGCCGCAGAATTTCTTACGGTTTCCCGAGTTGTGTGTCTATCCGCCGGGGCACTGTTTTTCCATTCTATGGTAGGGGCTAAAGCCCCTTTGCATACCAACATGCCAACGAGAAAGAATGCCGTGTATCTTTTGATGGTAGCAAGCTAGCTAGGGGGGGGAACCGGAGGATCGCCGGGGTTAAGAGAAGCCCGGTAAAGCGCCTAGGCCACCTATCTGATTTCCTCGGCTACTGTCGTTGCCTCATTTCTAATGTTGTTTGCTCTCATTTGCCTTATTGACTTGTTTAAGAAAACCAATTCTGAGGAATCGGGAGTAACGGTAATCTGAGTAGTGGTAATAGGGACTTTTCCGGCTGGTGATGAGCCTATCGAGCAATAGGCTGTAGGATACGACACACCATAGGGTGGAGGTAACGGCCTACCAAGTCGATGATGCTAAGTTGGTTGTGTAGTAACCCAATTATCCAGCCTATCGAAGGGCCTTGGGTAAGGCGTCAGAAGTGAAAGGGATATGGAGAAAACCAGCTGGGCCTCCTCAATAGGGAGCCAGTGATGTATCACAGTGAAGAAAGGTGTTAGTGTTCCCTAACGTTTATCAATCTATTGCTTTGATTATGCAGCTAACTAAGGCCCGCTCAGGGTCTATATTTGGACCAATACGGTTCATTTGAAGAACTACGTAGGGAGTTCAAGTAATCTGTAGCGGTGTACTTTAATCTGAGAGGGGGCTTCTCTGAACCCCCCCCCCCCCCATTCGTCATAGCTTGCTCATCTTCACTCGCTCTTCAAGCCCTTTTGTATCTCACAAGGAGACACTTCCTCACTTAAAGGCAAGTCACATGGGCGGGTTTTATTTCATACTCGAACTCTTGCTATATTTAACGTCTCTTTCATTCTCTTTTCTATTAGAGTCGTACCTCAAAACATTGGGGAGCTTATTACTCCACGTTCTCTTGCTTATTGGAGCATGGATGATGGGTAAAACCCCAAATCGGGCTTTGTAGTCTGTACTCCTTTTTTACTAGGGAGGAGTCCAACTGCTGCAATCTGTCCTTGAGGCTTGAGGCTTGAGGAGACATTTTCACTGGAAGTGGGATAGAGGTAACCACGTATATGCATTTAAAGGTTCCATGGCAACCTTCCGTTCTTTGGTGCTTCCTTATTTTCATGAGTCTATGCTATATCAATTGTCTTAAATAGACTATCACCTAGTCCCTCTTTGCTATAAAACCCGTAAGGGTGGGGGGGGGCTAAAGCCCCCCGGCTTTAGGCCCGGGGGCACGCTACGCTAAAACTTGTAGATCAATCCTGTGTATTCCCGTGCTAAGGATGCACAAATAAGTAAGAGCTTGGACGTGGCTCTGGATGAACGGTATCTAGTGGCGTCACACATGCGAGTCCAATGACCAGTTGGTCATGGCGTACGGGTGAGTAGAGGAAGGAACCTGCCTTCAGCTTCGGTTTAATGCCGTAAAAGGAAAGCTTTTCGACTGAAGATGGGCCTTTATTGGAATAGATAGTTGGTGGAGGTAACGGCCTACCAAGTCGATGAACCATAGCTGGCCTGAAAGGGTAATCAGTCACAGTGGCACTGAAACAAGGGCCACCCGACCGAGGGTCGGCAGCAGTGGGGAATATTGGACAATGAGGGCAACCTTGATCCAGCCAACTAGATGGGAGATTCCTATTAAGGTTCTATCCCTAAGGTAGAGGAGCATGATGAGATCTCTCTGCTATCAGTCCCGACCAAACCTCGTGCCAGCAGTCGCGGTAATACGAGGGGGGTTTCCGTTATCCGTCATAAATGGGCCTAAAGAGTCTCTAGGCAGCCCGGTAAGCTTGAGAAAATTGGATGAAGAGATCTGCAGTCTTATCACAGGATATTAACGGTACTATACCCCTTGAGCCAGTTCTATTTAACGGAATCATTTAACTCCTTCTCCCCCCTCTCTCCCTCCCATTCCCCTTAATCTCTTATAGAAGGATCTTGAACTATTTCACTCTGAAGCAATAATCTTCAGAAGCCTTCTTCCCTCTTTAGTACTGTGAAGGTAGAGAGGAGTCTTCAAAACCCCCGGGGTAGTCTAAGACTACCCACCGGACTATTGGCCTTAGAGCTGGCATAAGAACTTCAAGGCCTATTGAGTCGAGTTACCTTTCAACCTTCGCCCTAAGGCCGGGGGGAGGTGGAAGCAGATCCCTGGCTGCTCATGAAACTCACCTAGATTAGCCTGATAATTTCAGAATATGAAGCTGCTTAAAGCTCATCCACTGCTTGTATTAGCAAATAGCTATCTGATAGACTCCCCAGCTCCTAGTAACATTACCTATATATGGAACTTCGGATCTCTCTTAGGTAGCTGCCTAGTTCTACAGATCATAACAGGGGTCACTCTAGCGATGCACTACTTACCATCGATAGATGCAGCCTTCTGCAGCGTTGAACACATCATGAGAGATGTAAACAACGGCTGGTTAATACGATACCTACACGCTAATGTAGCCTCATTTTTCTTCCTATTTGTTTACCTCCATATTGGTAAAGCCTTGTATTATGGCTCGTTCAGAGCTCCTAGAACCCTCCTTTGGTCTATTGGTGTAGTTATCTTCTTAGTGATGGTCATTACTGCTTTCCTCGGATATGTCCTACCATTTGGACAAATGTCACTTTGGGGTGGCCATGAAAGCCCCACATGTATGTCTCTGCCTTTCATTATGCCACGTACTAAGGCTACAAACCGTATTGGTCCGCACAATCTTGACGTTTTATCTGTTATCTTCGGGTCTCTACTAGGTGATTCTCATGCGGAGAGGCATGGGAATGGGGTTCGTATATCTTTCCAGCAGGAGAGTTCCAATGTTGAGTATCTTATGATGTTATGGCGTTTTCTCTCTGATAGAGGGTATTGCTCCACTAAAAAGCCAAAGTTACTGATTCGCACCGCAAAGGCCGGTCAACTTAGGTTCTATTTTAAGGTACACTCTTGGACTTTCTCTAGCTTTATTTGGATTCACTCAATCTTCTACAAGGATGGTGTGAAGATTGTCCCAGATTGTATTGGAGACTATTTCACTCCCTTGGCTCTTGCTGTCTGGATTAAAGATGCTATGTCTTACGGATTGAAGCTGGCTACCCACAATTTCAGCTATAACGATGTCCTTTTTCTCTGCACCGTTCTTAAGGATAAATACGATATTGTAGCTACTCCTAATAGAAATCGTGACCAGTGGACTATTTACATCCATTCTGAGTCTATGCCTATTCTTCGTGGTATTGTTAAGGATTTTGTAGTCCCTAGTATGTTGCGTAAGCAAGCTTAGTGATATATGTAGTGTATTCTCTTAGAGACTGGTGCAACTTACACTAGAAAATCAGTTTTGAGGATATGCGATATCGGCGTTAACGGTCAATACCGCCTCTCTTTGCGCCAAGACCGTCAGTTAAGTGTATGACTGCTACAGACTAGCTCGCCGATAGGTGCCTGCGATGGTGCTTAATGTATAGTCGGGGTTTCTTACTGATTTTCAGTATCTAGGGCTTTAGGTAAATCCTCACTTTAGGTTTTAAAGTACAGTCGATTAGATCAAAGAGAATTCTCTTAGCTAGAGAAAAGGTCTGATTGAGAAACCTGGCGACTGTGATTACTAACCTTTTATCGGCTATACCTTGGCTTGGTACAGACTTAGTCGAATTTATATGGGGGGGTTACTCTGTAGGCAATGCTACCTTAAACCGATTCTACTCTCTGCATTTCCTCTTACCTTTTGTCCTGCTAATGTTAGTAATCATGCACCTGATTGCACTCCACCAAAATGGTTCCAACAATCCGATGGGAATTAGTAGTTCCCTTGATCGTGTTCCACTTCACCCGTACTATACGTTTAAAGACTTGGTAGGTTTCTTCGTCTTTTTCCTTGTGTTATCTATTTTCGTTTTCTTCTTGCCTAATACTCTAGGCCACCCTGATAACTACATTCCGGCTAATCCAATGCAGACACCAGCTTCTATCGTACCAGAATGGTACCTGCTCCCCTACTACGCAATCCTGCGCGCCATACCTTCGAAATTACTAGGGGTAATAGCTATGATAGGGTCCATCTTGATTCTCTTCACCATGCCCCTTCTGGACACTTCACGTGTCCGATCTTGTGCCTTCCGTCCTTTTATGCGTTTACTATTCTGGGGTTTTGTGGTTAACTTCCTTATTCTTACGTGGATCGGGTCACAACACCCAGAGCCCCCTTTTATCACTATTGGTCAAGCGTGTTCTACATTCTACTTCTCCTACTTCTTACTGTTCGTACCTCTCATTGGCTTAATTGAAAATACCCTCTCAGATTTAGCTACTCTTGGTTCTGACCATTCGTCTTATAAGACTTAAAAAGCTACGTGAATATAGAGGATAAGGTTCTACTAAAGGCAAGGCGGTATTAAAAGGAGATATGGTTGCGGCGGGGTGGTAAACCACCCCCAGCAACCATAGCAAGGCAGGAGCTGGTGTAGGGATAGGGATGGTAGGTTTAATGTGTTCATTTTCGCGCCACATCAGTTTTATTGGCACTATTGCTAGTTGATCTCTTGGTCTTATGATGAGAATGGTTTTCATTCTCCCCTTTAACTGTGCCTTTTCTTACACCCCTCTTTACCTCTCTTGTATTCCTTTCAGATCAGAAGTAAGTCCCTTCTTTCGTCTGCCTATCGTCCTGGAGTTGGTTACTTCTATCTGGTAGCTACTAGGCTTTAGTTGGGCTGCTTTTAAGGCATCCCCTGGTTTGTTATCTACTCCTGGGTTAACCCCTTCTTTATGTTACTTACTAATTCACTTCTCCCCTCGGTTGTGTCGTTTCCCTAACTGTTCCTTGGATAGCTGTTATTGGTTACTAGTTACCTATCCCTAGATGGTAGATACCCGGTTATATCTATCCCATGCCTCCTTGCCTCCTTGTTGGGATGAAACTAAGCCTTAATGGCTTCCTGATTTCTTATAGCCTATCTGTTCCCATTCACTGTCCTTTGCTTCACTTGCTTACCTGTTTGGTCTCTTTGGAATACTGATTTAACTCTTGTGCCTGCACTAGGCGGGTTAATTGGAACCTGGTTAAACCCTTGTCACTACCTTAGCCAGCTTAGGGGATGTAGCCAAGACATGGGTAAGGTGGTTAAAGACTTGGTAGATACCTTCCTTTGTGTCTCGTCACTGTTTAAACTCTCTCTTACTAGGATCGAACATGGTAGCGGGGCCCCTAAGGCCCGGGAGCCGTAGATCCCCCCTACCTTGCTTTAACCTGGCTAACTGGTAGGGTGTTGGGGGGGGCCTAGGCCCCCCTACTACCGGCCTGTAAAAGGTTCCCTTGTAAGCTGGCTTACCGCTTAAACCCGTAAGGGTGGTTACTCTGCCTCTCCCTTCCCTTGCCTTAGCCTTCCGTTTCCTAGCCTAATGGCCTCCCTTATCACCTGCTTGAATTCAGAATCAGGCCTTGTTGCCTTTAATCACTTTAAGGGAGGTAACTCTGACCTGTGGTGAGCAGGAGTTAGCAGTTACCCGGGCGGGGGGGCTTTAGCCCCCCCCCACCCTAAGTGTCTAACTTACTCGATGAAGTAAGTAATCTCTTTAGTAACCTTCCTTATTTCTCTTAATAAAGAGAAGAAATTCATATGTAACCTAAATTGAATGATAATTCTCTTATGACAAATAGCCTGGTGCTTTACCTTCTTGGCCTCCTTGGTTTCCTTATTAACCGAAGAAGCTTCATAAACTTACTCCTAAGTATAGAGCTAATGCTCCTGGCTACCACCCTGGTATTCTTGGAGAGCTCTTATTTCTTTGATGACTTAATAGGCCTCCCATTTGGTTTATTCATTATAGCGATTGCGGCTGCCGAGAGTGCGATAGGATTAGGAGTACTGGTAGCCTACTATAGGCTCAGAGGAAGTATCACTTTAGAACAGTTCTAAGGATGCACCCTCTATTCTTTTATTGGTATCTGCCTTAGCCCCGTGGGGGAGTACCAAGGTAACCTCCTTCCTGTTATAACAGGAATGAGGGGGGGTTTGGAGAAGTTTCTTTCCAATATCAAAGATAGAAGTTCATTCTTACGTTTATATTCGTAGAAAGAAGCCCAAATCAGAGGGGCCTAAAGCCGGGGGGGGCTAAAGCGGGCCTACGGCCCCTTTGCCGGGGTTATCTGAAGCCGTAGGGGGGGCCCCCCAATAGTAAGCAAGTCTTAAGGTGGCATATGAGACTCATGAGCTAATGGAGGGAGGGGCTTAAAGCCTTGGACAGGGATTGTCTTTTAGACAGAGCCTTAGGTTTCTAGGGCAGGATTCAAATCATGAATAAGTTGTCAGGGGGCAGAGTAGCTGGATCTTATCATTAAGATGATTATTCAACCTCACCCTTACCATCTAGTAGAACCTTCCCCTTGGCCCTTAGGGGCATCCTTCGCCCTTCTTACTACTACTTTCTCTGGGGTGATGAGCTTCCATGGGGTAGCCAACGCTGGACTCTTTTTAACCTTAGGAGTTATCGGCACCCTCACTACTATGGGGCTATGGTGGCGGGATTGCATAGCGGAAGGCACATTCCAGGGTCACCATACGAAGCCAGTGCAACGAGGGCTATCATTGGGAATCATTCTATTTATCGTGAGCGAAGTCTTCTTCTTTTTATCCATCTTCTGGGCATTCTTTGATTCTGCCTTAGCTCCTACTGTGGAGCTTGGTTGTGCTTGGCCACCCGCAGGTATCGAGCCTATTTACCCTTTTGAGTTGCCTCTTCTTAACACTATTCTGCTTTTATCTTCGGGGGCTTCTGTAACTTGGTCTCACCATGCTCTTATTGCTGGGGACCGTAAAGGGTCGATACTTGGTCTGGTAGTTACTCTTATCTTTGCTTTGATTTTTACAGGAATTCAAGCATATGAGTATTATCAAGCAGGGTTCACGATTAGCGATGGTGCATTTGGCACATGCTTCTTCTTTTCTACTGGCTTCCACGGCGCGCACGTGATAATTGGTTCTATCTTCCTTACTGTTGCTTTATTTCGGTTAATGAACTATCATTTGACAAACCACCATCACGTTGGTTATGAAGGGGCTATACTTTACTGGCAAACTTAAATGCCGTTCTAGCTCACTCCTAAGAGCTTGAATTCAAATTAACTGTATGCAGGAATCTCCTGACTCCTTTAGCTAGGGTAAGCCTAAAAAGGCTAAAGATTGGAGTTGGACAACCCGCAGGTTACCCTTAAACCAGTGTGTAAGGAATCCTCAGAGACTATACGTTAATTAAGGCGGGCTGCTATAAGATATAGTCCACCCTTTTCCCAAAAGGAAAAGCCATGGTGATTTCGTTGATATCGTATGGGTATTCCTTTTCATATTCGTTTATTATTGGGGGGGTGGTGAACCCCCTGTTATCCAAAATTCCCCTTTGGGGTTGCCTTTTTTTCTTATTGAAATTGTTTCAATCCCCTGCTACCCAATGTACAGCTCTAGTTATTGATTGTTCTAACCTATCTTCAACCATTGGGTATTCAATAACCAAGTGGCTCAACTCCTTGGATTCATAAGCAAAGGTAAAATAAGGGTAGGGGCTAAAGCGGGCTTATCTGAAGCCAGGGGCTAAAGCCCCGGGGGGCTTTGCACAACAAAAGACGGCTACTACTCTAGCTAAGAGGAAGGGAATAGCCCTCTGTGACTGCCGTTTACACTGCTAAAGAGAGAAGGCATGTGGAGATTAAGGAGCAACTTGGTTAAATCAACGAGTTAACCATCACCTTCAACCTTTCACTCCTCTCTTAATCTTAAACAAGGTGATTCTTTCCTTACATTGGAAGAAGAAAGGATAGTTAAGACCAGGTATGGTTAAAGGCTCTTTTAATCCAAAAGAAAGAGTTGCCTTAGTAAAGACTACTTTCAGGCAGGAGATAGGACAGATTCTACTTAAAAGGGGAGGGCAAGATTCTTGTTATCGAAATAGGTAAGGAGCAGATGGCCTTTTAGTTAGAAGGAAATGAAAAGAGGAATCTCCACCTAACCCGTGGAGGTAGGATTCCCTTAACACCCTTTAAGGGAAAGAAAGACCAGATCAATTTAGAAGGCACTTGGGATGGAAGGGGAGTCTTAAGAGGTCAATTAGATAAGCAGGTATTAGAAAGGGGAGATAGGACCACTCGCTTAAGGATACCGATTAAGCTGGTTACGGTGGGATTCGAACCCACACGCACTTGGCACTGTTGTTTAAAAACAGCAGGGCTACCATTTTCCTCACGTAACCTTCCCTTAATCAATCTAATTCACTCCTTCTATCCCTCCCAATTCCCCGGACCAAAACCCTTCTACCGCTTCCACCTCCCTTTTTTACTACGCGATAAGGGAAGGGCATGGTAGCAAGGCGTGGGTTATCAAACGATTTCCTCCGGCGATAAGCTTTGAACCTCTTGCTAGCAACCCTTCAGAAACTACTCCCATTCGTTGAGTCCCTTAAACCAATTTACCACGACTAGTCATCAAGCCAGTGTTGGTGGGTCTCGTAGTCAAGGGCCTTCCCCTGCTATGGTTGGTTGCTATGGTTGCTATGCTACCAACCATACCAAGCATACCAAGCATAAACAGGGGGAACTTCATTATGTTTAAGGCATACGGGGGGATCAATCAATCATCCCCAACCATACCAAAGGCAAAAATTGGCGCAGCTAGGAAGGGGTCAAAGGCTCTTGCTTTTTCATGCTATGGAAGCCGGGGTGGTAGCCTACGGCCCGGGGCTTATATGAATCCCCCTAAAGCCCCGGCTTAAGCCACCCCTCTGATTACATCTGCTATCGCCGTTGCCTCTTTCTCGAAATGAACGTTTATGTTCTTCTACTTTTCCTTGATTATCCCTTCCTTACCTTTAATTTGCTACCTATTGCTTTTGCTTGTGTTAGAGTTGTTCCTTCTATTCTACTTGCCTTTGATATCTCAGCTTCCAAATTCCTCCCTATAAGCTCGACTTCAACTAACACGACATTAAAGTTAGCGAACGTAAAAAATCCCGTGTACAGTTACTAAAGAGGGAAGGTTCACCGGCTCCTTAGCCTTGGCTGAAGAGGTAAGGGCATCTTGGATAAGGGTCATAGTAACCGAAGGAATCAGAGGCAAGGTGGAATCGAACCACCAACCTGACCGTTATGAGCGGAATGCTCTTCCGTTTGAGCTATTGCCTCCCTTCTGGCAAGGTAGAGTATCATACCGGCATGCTGATTCATTACTCCATTTAGCCAGCTGTAGAAATGGACCACGTCAATAACGAGCTAAAGAGGTACGAAGGACAATCGGTAACGTTTACCATTGAATAGAAAGACAGTGTTCAATTTCATACTGCATACCAATACCACGGGCCTTACTTGCCTTGCTAGCATGCAAAATAATAGGGTTCGCTTCATATCCATCAGGAAAAAGGAACACCTTTGTATCTAACCCTTAGATTCAGCCCCTTTAGAAGAAGTAGAGGTATGCATCTTGACTATAGCAATTAGAAGATGAAGTAACATAATAAGATTCAATAGCATAAGAGGATGGAGGTATCATGGAGGCTTACTCATGGTAAAGCCTTGGAAAATCAGGTTCAAAGATAGCAAGGATAACAGGGAGATTAACCCCTTGAAGTAAGCAATAGGTTTGGTATTAGCAAAACCAGCGATAAGGGCAAGAGGTGTAAAGATCAAAGGAAGATTAACAGAGCACAACTCAATTCCCCTAGGATAATAAGATGAACAAAACATCTGTTCAATCAATCCTAACATCAGTTAGGAATAAGACTCACTATTAATCACTCTCACCTTTAAGAATCCCTATTTAGATAGGGAAAAGGGAGCAATCTAACCGCAAGTCCATTCAAGGGAGGGAGGAACCCATAATTAAAGGACATTTTTATCCAGGGGATGCTTTAATAACTAGAAGGGATAGTGACAGTTAAGGGAGTTAAGCCTTGAAGCTACTCCTAAGTAACTTGGCAATTCATATTGGGGTGATCCATTTGTTACCCTTTAACTTGAATTACCTTATTCATAACGGGCTTGGTTGGTCTCGATCCAACATCTTCCAACTTGACAAGTTGAAGCTTTCCCATTAAGCTACAGGCCCAATGACTTAAGCAAAAAAAAGCTTTGTAGCTTTTAACCTGATTTTACCCTTATTTTAACCCAGCAAGGAGGTAAGTTTACTCTATAACAAGGAGGACAGCTTATATGAAAGGTAAGGGTAAAGAAGAAGGCATTCTACCTATCTATCTCTGCTAAAGTTGGGTTAGGGTAAAGTAGGTTAATCTATTGTATAGTTTTGGGTCAAATGTGGCTACTCTTTACTAGAGGAGGCAAGTTTAGTTACTCTCTTAAGAAGGAATAAGGGTGGGGGCTTCAGAGAACCCCGGCCTTTACCCCACACGCTTGCTAGGAACAAAGAGGGAATCTTTCATAGAAGGAGCTTACTTACTAATAACAAGGGTTACTCTTCTAAAATAAGGAACTACTATTTCCTAGTAAGAAGGAGGGAGTGTGATACATGGAAGGAACCTGTAGGCTAACCAAAGCTGGAGCCGGTATCAATAAGGAAAGAATCACTGAATCATTTAGCCACTCTTCACCTTTGAAGTAACCAATAAAATGACGTTAGCTTTACAGCCGCGATTAAGGCCAAAGGAGTAAAGATCAAAGGAAGATTAACAGAGCGCAGGTAAAATCCCCTAGGAGAATCAATAGGAATATGAACTTTGAAATGTAGTTAAGGATAACTTCTTGGATACCTCGATTAAGAGGGTTTCTTACATTATCTTGTATGGTTTAAATAAGAATCTCTTTCAGTCGAGGGGAGTTAGCTCATTTAAATTGGTGGCTCATAATAATCTAGTGAGCCATGAACCCATTTGAGGAGCCACTTCAGATTCTTCTATCTGCCAGCTTATGGCATACCTAGATAGGACAAAACACAGGCTGTTAGGGGAATTTTATGACACACAGATATCTGTTAGATCAGGGTGCTCTAAAGACATAAGACTATAGGGCCGATGATTGCTAGCAGTAGAATAAGCCCAACTATAATGAGCAATAAGGGGAAAGCAACATATAAGGCCAAACCCAAAACATGGAGATGCTCAATTAGGTGAAAGGTAGAAGACCAAGATAAGGTAGAAGAGAGAGAGGGAATAAGGTGGATCAGATTAAGAGAGTCAAACCAAAAGGGTATGTTGCACTGGTTGAGAAGAGAAATCAAGGAGGCTAAAAGGGAAGAGGCTAAGATAGCGGCTACAGGGAAAGAGACCGAGGGAAGCTCACTTAGGTCTAGGAGGTTTAAGTCCATCATCATGACCACGAACAGGAATAGAATGGCTATAGCCCCTACGTATATGATGAGGTAAGTTAAGGCAAGAAAGGTAAGTCCAATAAGAGCAAGGTAACCGGATACGGTTAAGAAGACTCCAATGAGGAATAGGACACCTAGGATTGGGTTATCCGCCGTAATAACAAAGATAGCAGATACCAGAGCCAGAAATGGCAACAATTCAAGTAGGAATAACCTCAAGTAAGTAACATTATTAGGTAACTTCTTGGATATCTGATGAATCAAAGATTTGATTTGCCTGTAACTGGGTGATTTCTCAAATTGTGAAAGCAATAGGTATGCATTCTAAAATAAGGCTCTAAAGCTAGGCTTCAACTAAGGCGGGGGGGTTCAGAGAAGCCCGTGCTTTACCACCCCTAGGAACTTTAGTCAATTAAAGAAGGATAAAGAACGGAATCTTGGAGTAGGTTAGGGGCAATCCTTAAAATGAAGGTAAGTAGAGCCAAAGGAAGAACGAGATAAATTAGATGGTAATTACCAAGAAGGATATACCCAAGGAAACGGAAATAGGAGGGCCTAAGGGGGCCTCGGCTTTACCCCCCTCATAACAAGTAGAATTCGGACCGGTTTTGCTCAAGATTATATGGACTCCATGATTATTCCATAAACAGGCATCTCTTAGTCTTTGCTATGCTACCATGCTATTTACCTCACTACCTTTAGGCAGAACCCTAGCGCCGATTACGGCTAGGGTTGATACCAATCAAAGCTATTTCGCATTATAGGGCTCGTCTGAACACTAATCGAAGCTCGTCTAACCAAGAGTCGAGTTTTGGTAGGTAGGCATGGTTGGTAGCATACAAAAAGAATTGGTGATTAAATTAGCCTATTTGAACTTCTTGTGGTTAGGTTCAAGGGAGGGATAGGGGGAATTTTTAAAGAGAAATGCCGTACTAAGTACCATATAGAAGAAGAAAGCCCATCATCAGGCTGAAGAGTGCGATGGCCTCTGTGAGGGCGAATCCTAAAATGGCCGTGGAAAATAGCTGACCTCTTAGGGAAGGGTTTCTTGCAGTAGCACTAATAAGCGCCCCGAATATGACCCCTATCCCTACACCAGCTCCTGCCATTGCAATCGTAGCTAACCCCGCAGCAATTAATTTAGCGCTTCCTATCAATTGATTGAAATGGGAGATTCTAAGGTGGCCGATGACCCTATCTCAACCCTTCTAACATAATGAATGAATCAAACTGATGGGAATGATTTAGACTCTTGCGAGTAGATAGGTACGATAGTACCTGATTACGACCCCTCCGTACCACCTCCTCTCGGTTGAAAGTAGGCATCCTTACACTTAATTACTTCAGACCCTTTCTATAGCGATAAAAGCAGGCTTCTTCCTTTAGAAGCCAAGGAAGGTAAGGCAATCATTAAGCAGCTGAAAGTAGGATGGTGCAACTTCCAGCTTCCCCGGGGGGGGCTAAAGGCCCCCCGGCCGCCGGCAAAAAGTAGTCTACTTCCCGGTTACTAAAGACGGTACTTCAAGAGAGCCAACTTCTATCAGGAAGTAAGGTAAAACCTTAAAGGATAACCCATAAAACCTTTAGGTTTTAAGTCAAATCATTATTGAGTAAGTTGCCTCTGCAACTAGTGGACACTTCAGGATAGGATGCCAAGGGTAAAATCGGAAGTAGTTGCCTCTGCAACTAGCGGACGCTACTCAAGAGAGAGACTACTCAAGAGGGAAGTAAGACACAAGATTTGATAAGAATTGATAAGAATCGAATAAGATAGGAAAAAGACTTGCCTTAAGGCAAGAATAGAAGAAGGGAGTGTTAAGTAGTAGTTTCAGACCTTCGGTGTAAAGTGAATCTTCTTAAGAAGATTAACTTTTGCTGTTCTTAACCAACCCTTACCCTTCTTTCCTCTTACTTAAGAGTGGTAGCTTTCAGCTCCTTCCCCTCTTTGCTTGCACCGAAGCCTACTTTAAGAGGAGGAAGACCAACCCAACGGTAAGATTCAGCAGAAAAGAGTAATGATATTTGGTTAAAGGCTAGTAGCTGCCTTTTTAAGGAGTGGAAGAAGGCTCAAACGAGAGTATCCTCTTGGTTCTCCCCTCTGTGCTTTCCTTTTAGAAGAGATGCAAAGGTAGGAAAGCCTGCTTTCTTTCTTGTGGAAAAGGGTTACTACTCTTAATACCTATTTCCTCTATCTCCCTAATTTGAAGAAAGGCTCTCTAGAAGATAGGGATCTCTTACTAGCTTACTTTACTCCCTATACCTATTTTACTCTTCCCTACCACTACTTACAAGTAACCCTTACCTACAATGAATCACCGGACAAGTGGCCCTTTAGCTTAGTCTGGGGCCTTTAGGGGGCTTCAGATAACCCCGGGCTTTAGGGGGGGCTTTAGGCCCCCCGCCCCTATAACTTCTTATATCTCCCCCCCTTTACTTCCTTTTGACTCTTCCTTTTATAGACTTGTTTTAACCGAACCCCAGTTAACTCGATCCGGTGGCCGACAATGAAGTTAATCTAGGGACGATCAATCGGAACCACTACTTGGGTTACCTATAAAGGGTCATTATATTCAGGTCACTTGTGAAGGTAATAAAATGGGAGGTCCAGGTGTATGGTAGCAAGGGAAGTAACCTGCCCAAGAGTCAAGATAAGGCAGAGGAGCGACTCGAACGCTCATTCAAGGAATTGCAGTCCTACTCATTCACCATTATGTTACCCTGCCTTCAGCTTGGACCCCATTCCCTTCTGAACCATCTTATGGATTGGATACCTCCTTACTCTTACCTTGATCAGTAGTAGATCCACTACCTTTAAGACGTCCTAAAGGGGATAATTAGGGGGGAAATATCAAACTTAGAAGTTGATCAATATTAGGGAATAAGGCAGCGCCGATAGCATCGGTATCAGAGGGGGGGTAAAGGGGCCTTTAGGCCAGCCCTCTGATTCCATCTAGTTCTTCCTTCTTTCTTTGGTTCACTTTTCTGTCAAACTCTCTTTCTTCTCTTGAATTTGCTTGATTACCTTTCTGAATTTGGCTTACTTTTCCTTTGGTTTGCTTTTCCTTAATTATGTGCTTCTACTTCGGTTATGAACTTCAAATTCCCCCCTGAGTACCAACGGTTTGGTTAACAAGAAGGGAAAGGGTTAGCTGCTTTATAGCAGGGTGCCACAGAAAGGCTCCCGACAGTTAAACGCAGGTATGGAGGTAATGAGACTTGAACTCATAATACAAGGTTGCAAACCCTGCGTAATACCTGTTTTACTATACCCCCGAATTCACAAGTAACAGGGAGGTCTACTTGGCTTAAGACACCTCTCTTGCCTCTTGCTACCATGCCTCATACCTGCTAACCTTCCCTTGTAAATAGCTTAACTACCAAGCTGTGAAGCTTCAGTAATAAGAACATAGCTTAACTAGGCTTCAAAGCCAAGAAAGAAGGGTACTTCTAATATAAGGATTTATATCCTATATTAGGTTCATATGAGTTAATACACATTAAATAGTTCGGACATCCCCCCCTTGCTAGCAAGCCTAATTTTTACTTCAGTACATTTAACCTAAGGGGTTACTACCACTGGAGAGAGGAGACTTCTACCTACTAGGTATAACTCTCCTGTAAAGCATAAGGTTCACTTGATAGTGGTAAAATCTCCAGTAGTTTTAGAATCTGTTAATGGTAGTAGGGTAACTACTAGAGTATGGTTTACTCCAGACCCCAAGGGTCTAACCCTCTAGGAAATAGTAGCCATACTAGCCCTGGGTTAAATGTATCAACAGATACTTAAGCTTACCCACCCATAACTGGCAATTAGGTAGACCCTTACCACTAAAGCCACATAATTGGTGACATTGTTAACCATTATTACTAGCCTGTGGTTAAGCTACTACCTTTACCTCTCTTGCTAGCATGGCTAACTTACTAGGGGCTACGGAGGCCCCGGGGCTAAAGCCCCGCCCCCACCTGTCATGAGCATTACTACCACCCTTATTCACCCTGGTTCTTCTCTCCCCTTACTAGGTAACTAGTGGAGTAATAGCAACCTGCCAGCACCATTGCAGGTTAAAAGAGAACAATTTCCCCAGCGGGTTCACACGTCAATTCACCCCGGGGCCGATACAATACGTTTTATCCGCGCACTTTAAGTATCCTTCACCTTTTTCTTAAGATAAATAGGGGTAGGCCCCGGGGCTTTAGCCCCGCCCTCGAGTCAATGGTGATGTTTTTGATGTCTAGCATCAGAGGTTTCGTACTTACCCCAATTTCCTGAAGGGTCAAAAGGCTTAGTAAAATACCCAGTAAAGGTTAAAGATTGTTATTGGCTATTTTACCGTCAATTTTTTCCCGGTTCCACCTAGTTGCTTCTACCTTCTTGATGCCAGGGTTTCCACAGTATAAGGATTTTTATCCCTCCTTGGTTAACCGTTTACCATACCCTCTATTCTAATGGTGGGGTCTTTTCCTTCCTCCTCTATATAGGATAATCCAGGGGCAATGAAGAATCTTGAAGATTTAAGGTTAGCCATCTCCGCATTAACATACTTTAAATCAAAAGGTATTCTGTTACTAGAGATTCTGTAAGCTACGATATCTTTCAATCGACCCTTGATTAGCCTCGCGTTAGCAGTAATCGCAGCTGCAATACTCACGTTAGTGTGCATACCATAACCCTCAGCATTAACCGAATCAGGCACCTGGGAATTTCTTCTATCATAAGTCACAAGTGCCGGGGGTGCCAAACCACCCCCGACTCAAACTTAAGATTCATTGAGATAGAATGGTGAATAGAAATAGCGGTGATATCTTCTACTATCGCGGATTGGTTAAATATGTCCTTCATACCTAATCGGCCATACAAGGAGTTCATTAAGAGCTTAGCCTGGGGCCTAAAGCCGGGGGGCTAAAGCGGGCCTTTCCCGCTTGCTTTGATATGATAAAGAGTCTTAATGTAATCAGTAAAAAGCCTTCACCTCTCTGGAACTCGATACCCATGGTAATCAGCCTTATGAACCTTGTAACCATATTCCAAGGCAAAGTTTAGTTCCCCTGAGTACCATATCCCTCGGAAAGCCGGGCAAATTACCCGTTCATTGTGCTTCATAGGGGCGCCCTTAGAGAGACGGCGCCCAACTTATCCTTTTTGGGCCGTAGGCTCAGACACACGAATTGTTAGGGAGTTGACGCTGAAGTTGGTTCATAGATTCCTTACACTTTCATAGATTACTCGCAGTATTTACCTCTTAGCAGTGAATTCCTATGTAGAGGAGTTTTAAGTCTTTTATTTCATTGTATATTGGAATGAATGAGGTGGTAGCATAATGGTCAAATGCATCTGACTTTAATCAGAAGGGGTCCGTAAAGTCATTTATTGATTCCAATCTAGGTTCGAGGCATCTAACGGTTTTACTAACCCCATCGGATGCTCGCTACCCTACTCGTAAGCCGGAAACCACTGATAAACAAAATTCCCCATTATCTGCCTTAAATTCCTCTATGTGGACGCAATTCTTACCAGTTGTTCAGGTTACTTTATTGGGTTAATAGTTCGTTTTTATCGTGTTCTGAAGCAACTTGTGATTATGACTCTTCTTGTGCAGAAGTTTAGCTATTCCGTCTTGTAGTTTCCTTATTTGTAAGGTTGAAGTTGTTTGAATCGCTCCTTTTTTCCTTGATATTCGGATATATCTTGCCTTCTATTGTTGGTCCTTGATTTTCTGACTATATTTCTTGCCTATTTGTCTTCTAATAGTGAAAATCTCTCTTAACAGTTTTTTAGTCTTGAAAGTCTTTCAAATCTTATATGACATTTAGATGTAATGTACTCTATCGTTCCTCTTGATCTTCGAGGCTCTTGGGTAATGACATCTTTTCATGTCCTCTTAAGATTAACGGTGATTGATATCCTCTGATAAAGATGATCATTTTGCCAGTGTCAATTGGAATGACTGCAGCATTGCAGTTTATTTCTGGCATGATTGTAGCTTATCATGATATCCTTCATATGCCTTCTTGTTAGAATTCCTTTGATCGTATATTTACACCGTTCTTTGTGATCATCTTGGTGTAAGTTGCCTCTGGGGGTGAAGTCCGGCTTTAGCCCCCCCTGAGTTGGGCTACAAAACCTTTATACTTGTAACAACCGGGGGTCCTAAAGGATGCCTAAACATACTTGGCCTGTACTCAGTTGCCAAAGAAGTCGGGTATTCGTAGACCGTCTTCCTGATAGAATCATCGATAATGTATGACTTTACTATCCTGGTAGGTTTATTGCTACCGTAGTAGAGATAGGTATGGTGTAGCCTATTTCGATATCTCAAGATATTGAGTTATGCGTTTGGAGAATGACTATGCTGTCACAATCTGACTGACAGGTGCAATAGGGTAACGTTCTCAGATAACCTTTCTGGGTTATGATCGCCTGGAAGTAATGTCGCTACATAGCAAACCATCACACACCCGGTGTCATCTCTTCCTTTATCAGTTGAGCCAAAATTGATCATGTTCTCTTAAGGGTTCAGCATTTCCCTTTGAGGAAAAGTCCCTTCGTCATGCAATCGCTGTGCGAGGATTAAGATGATATTGCCCTCATCGGGCAGGGATCTAGATCATAATCTCCTAATAATATTGCCTCTGACTACTATGAAGCTTTTTAGGCTGGTTATCGCGGTTGGCTGCTTAGCTTGGAACTTGTCCCGATGATCCATGCATCCTTCCTCAGCCTTTCCTGTCTTTGTAAAGACAAAATCTGTATTCATCAGTCCTCTTGCATTCCGTCTCTTTGACTTATAACCTTTCTTCTTGGGCCTTATCCCCCCGTAACTCTAAAGTGTTTCTTATACTCCTTTCTCTTATTCTAACCCCTTTTTCCAAATGGTTGGGTTAGAAGTTATCTATATTGACTTCCTCGAAACATCCTCTCTCAAGTTTAGATTCCCTAAGATAAATTCTATCATATTGAAGCTCGCCTGCTTCTATGCCTGTTCGTGACTCAAATCCTCTATATTGAGAAATCTACCCTTCAATTATAGACAGTCTAATAAGACGTTTTCCCGTAAAACGTCTTATCTCTGCTGCTTCGTAGTATCGAACTGATTTTGCTGATACTGTTCTTCGTGATTCTTTTCTTCTAGGTTAATGACTTCTGGGCTTTCCCAAAATTGGCTGAAGTCCTCGTGGGAATCTCTTTTGTCGATCGTTCCCAAATGTTTCTTTCTTTGGTCATTTCGGGCCAATTTCCCTTAAAAGTCTTATGATTTCCTTATCTTCCGTAAGACCAGCCTTTTTCTATATCGGGTTGTTTCCCTATTCTAGACGATACTCCTTGAAAATCCTTCCTCTTTGTTCCTGTTAATTCAGAGTCTGGTTAAGAATCTTCGGATGTCCTTCTTCCAAATTCTAGGCTTCTTCCATTCCTAGTTCCAAATTCTCAGACTCCAACCATTTA